TTCAATTATAAATACATAGAACATCATATCACGAACATCGATGTTCGTGATATGATATTTTTTAAAAATAGAATAATGAACCTAACATTGAATTAAAATGATATTTAATTCAATAATATTTTAAACAATTTTAGCTTTTGCACCAGCATCTAAAAGTTGTTGTTTAGCAGCTTCAGCTTCTTCTTTAGAAACAGAGTCTTTAAGAGTTTTAGGTAAAGTTGCAGTGAATTCTTTAACTTGGTTCACGGCAATATTAGCAATCGAACGTACTGCTTTATAAACAGCAACTTTTTTATCGCTCGGAATTTCTTCTAAAACTACGTCAAATAATGTTTTTTCTTCTTCTTTTGGAGCAGCTTCGGCAGAACCAGCACCACCAGCCATAGGTGCCATCATCACAGCTCCACCTGCTGGAGCAGAAGCGTCTACACCAAAAGTTTCTTCGATTTTAGAAACTAATTCAACAGCTTCTAATAAAGTCAGAGTTTTTAATTTTTCTACGATTTCGCTAACAGCAGACATGAGAATTCCTTCAATAATTATAAAGATATAAATCTTATTTTAGATTTTGGCCTTTGTTTTTTTTTATTTTTTCGAATTAATGTCATTTTCATAAAATAACTCAATAAAAATAAAAACATGATATTAATGTTGAAAATAGAAAGCTTTCAGATTTTTTTAATCGGTCCACCGAAACTTTTGTAAATATTCATATTTTTGTTTTTGAACGATTTTTTAAAGATAAATAAAAAATAAATAAAAACCAGATGTCAAAAAACAAACTAACTGCATTTTTTTATACGATATTTTTCGTCATTCATTATAAATGATCACAGATTCACAAAAAATCTAACATTGAAAAATGATTATGCATTTTATTTTATCTTAGATGTTTAAATGAAATATAATGTATTTTTGAATAAATTAAATATAATATAGAATCATATAATGATAAAATGACTTTCAGTTAAACTTAAAATAAGTGATTACGCACGGATCAATAATATATTTTGTTTTGAAATTATAAAAAATTTTGATTTAAAAAAAATCAAAAAACAGGTGTCATTATGATTTAATACCGATTGTTATACTTATATCTTTATAATTTATGTCGTTGATTGATTTTTACTAAGTCAACGACATAAATTATAACATTTTTTATTTTATAAAACTAGTCAAATTCAAATTAGGTATAGATAGATATTTCATATAAACTATTAATTTATAAAATTTTAAAAATTTGAGATAATATTTTTTATTTTACGCATATGACTGGTTTTATCGTTTTATAAGAGCTAAATATCTGTCATTTAAATGAAATTAAAATGAATATTTTGTCAGCTATAACTCTTTGAATTTTGATTTGAATTTTATAAAACATAGCATGAAATAAATTGTCTGATTTCAAAATTCGTTCTATACTCGAGTGCTCAAATGTCTTATAGAAACAAATAGAAACAAATGAATTGTGAGCCTCATTCAAAAAAGCACGTAAATATCGAAAAAATACCGAAACTATAAAAAATCAAATGGATTTTTAGTCTTATAAGTTGAAGTTTTTATTAATTCATAAATACAAAAAATATATAAAAAGATTTATAAATATGAGACGCGATTATTCAATCATCGCATGGTAAGTTGCTACAGTAGCAGGTGATGCCCTGTTGAGATGACGGAAAATTAAATATTTAAATAGAACATCTAGTAATACAGGAAGAGTCGCGACTAATAAAAAGATAGTAGTTTGACTTTCAGGTAACCCATAATGATCAAATAAAGATTGAAAAAATAGTTCCCAAATATTAGGAGAATGATAACCAACTAATAAATCTGTTACGAACAAAATCAATAAAGATTTTTTACTATCATCTAATCCAAAAAAAACTTCGAGTAAAAACGATTTTGTAATATTTATTTGAATTTCTAACGCCTTGAGTAAAAAACATAAAGTGCTAAAACTAATTAAATCCGCAAAAAAATTAGTAATCGATTCGATACTTTCTTCGTTATAATGAATTGCCAATTCTAAAGTTTTTTGCTGTATTTGAGCTTGTATACGTTTTTGAACATACTCGTCTAATTTATATTCTTTTCGATTAAAAGAAGCTACGTCGATAAAATGAGGTAAAGCACCTGATTCATTTAGCTCATATATAGATTGATCGAGTGTAGTATCTCTCGTGTTGAGCTCGATATTTGTTTGATTTGCATTTGAACCAGAGTTCAAATATACGATAGGTTCGATATTTTTTTCGAAAGACATCATCGACTGAACATGACTAGGATAAATTGCTTTTTTAGATTTTTTTAATTTTTGAATCTTTTCGTCAGATTCTTCGTTATCTGAAACAAAGGTTCGTTGATCTCTCGAGTGATTAAATTGCGTTTGATTTGGATTTTTTTGAAAATCCAAATCAGAAGTTTTTAAAGAAAAAAAAGGAGAAGTCGAATTATAGGCCTTATCGATTAACGATTCAAAATAAATTTTTTCCTCAAAATCTTTTAACTCCATAAATGCACGTTTTTGTTGATAAGAATTTAAAAAAATTTCAGATTGAGCCGAATTCCAGTAATATTCAGTAATAGGTTTAACTAAATAATTTTTACAGATGAAATTCACTAAAAACGGTACAAATATCAAAATAAAAACACATTTTACGGTAGTCAAAAAAAGATATCTATAAAATCGATATTCTTGAATGACTAGGTTTTCCACATCAAAAAATAATTGCTTAAAAAAACGGTCAAAAACGCGATTAAAGGATCTAGGAAATAAACCAATTTCTTCATAAGTAATCGAAACAGATGGTTGTTTAGGTGACGAAAGAACATCCATAAATCGAGAATTTTGGCTATTTGCTCGATTTTCGATCGAATTTTTTTTATTATTTTGCTTTGAATTAGACGTGTAAATTTTCTGAGTTTCATTCGAAATTTGATTCGAAATGAATTTGTCATTGTACTCCTTATCCGAAAATGATGGAATGACTTTCGAATGATTTTTATAATCTGATACAAATGATTTTTTTAAGTATATATCTAATGTTTTGTTATTTTGTTTATTTTTATTCAAATTTAAATCAGACGCATAATTTTTCAAATTTTCGGAAGAATTAGACCTTGATTCAGTCTCAAAAAAAATATCTCTGTTTACTGAAATTTCGAATAAAAACTTTTTAAAAAATCGTTTGATTTTAGTTTCAAACCAAATAAAATTTCTTTTTTGTTCTTTATATATAGCATTCACTAGTTTAATTGATTTTTTAGGGTAAATCATCTTTTTTAAAAAATTGGTTAATAAAAAATTCTTCATTATCAAAATATTTATTTATTGGACACGTAATAAAAAATAGTCAATTTATGTATTTATTTTTTACACAAAGATGTGTAATAATTTTTAATAATTGACTATATATATTTATTACAGACTCATAATTAATCGTGTGCTTTATGTTATGCCTTGGCCTTTGATTTTTTAGTTCGAAATCAAAGATGTTCGAAAAATATATTTTTCTTTATAAATCTGGTTCAAAATCTGGTTATTTCAAAAAATACATTCTTTGAATCAAATCTGTTTGTTTTAAAAAAATGCTTTTTTAAAAATCTTCGAGTTTTTAATCACAGATGAAGGACAGTTCTCAAGAACCAGGGCAAAAACTAAAAGCCAAACACATCTAAAAACAAAGTATATTTGATTTTTTGTTTTTATTTGGATAATAAAATATGAAATAAAATCGCTATTATTCGTAGATTAATGTTTTTTTAATTCTTCAGTTTCTAATTTTTATAAAATATCAATTTTAAACATCAACCTTTGATATAGTCGGTGAATTGTTCTGGTTTTTTTGAGAAACCAGAACAATTCACCGACTATATTTTAAAAACAACCTTTAATTTCAATCTTGAGATTAAAGTCGTTGAAAATAAATCGTCGTATGTTTTTATACGAAAATCCATAAAAACCAAATTGTTTGATTGATTAATCTAAATTTCCTTTTCCTGGGTTACGTGCAGGGTCATTTGATAAGAATCCAAATACAAAAAGAAATACAAAAAATGTCACAACAGTATAAACAAAAATTTTAAGTGTTAACATGTCTATTAACTAAAAAACAAATTTTCTTTGATTTATAGATACAAAGTATATTTAAAACTCATTAAAATCTTTTAATTTCAATAATATAACTACGAACTTTTTTGCCTTTGGTTTTTATCGAAAAATAGCGAAGCGCGCTTTTTTTAAAGTGCATTTTTTGTTTCGAAAAATGAATTTTTCGTTCATACCCTGTTCATACCCTGAAGTATGAAGGGAAGTATGAAGGGAAAAGAAGCGCGAACAAAATCAAAGATATACGAAGCGATTTGAAAAACATGGTGCTTAATCTTTTAAAAAATATTTGACGTCATATCTTTGGTTCATATCTTTCTTTCTTTTTTACTTTTTCTATTCTTTCTATGTTTTTTATCCTTTCGACTCTTTCTTATGCGGTGGCAATCCTTTTTATCTCAAAGAATGAGGGAATTGCCGTTGCGTTTGCTTTTATAAGCAAACGCAACGCGACTAAAAACAAGAGCATTGCTTTTGCTTTTACTTCGTAAAAGCAAATGCTTTTGAAAAATACATTTTTCAACTGCAACGCATTTGTTTTTATAGAGCAAAACGCGTAAGAAGTATGAGGGATGAAGTCTGAAGGATGAAAGGTGAAATACGAAAGACCTATAGTTTTTTGAAAGAAGCGAAAATCATAGGCAGATTTTTAAAAGCATTTATAAATCAAATCTTTGATTCGGTTCGAAATAAAAAGACATTTTTTGATCACAACCAAGCGCAAAAAGATTCATAATTCTTTGAAATAAAAAACTATAAAATAAGTTTTAAAGAGATAAAATGCATACATTAGTGTTTCTATTTATACAGAAACAAAGTATTTAACAAAATAAATACGAGCATTATATGCCTAATATGCCTAATGAACGAAATTTCATTTATCTATAAATGAAATGATATCCCAAGATGTCGTATATTTAATTTATGCTTTAGAAGACTTAAATTCTTCTAAATATTCTGTAATCGATTTTTTAAGTAAAGATTCTGCTTCAGGAGTAAATGTTTTTGTACTACGAAGGATTTCACCATATTGTGAACAACTATTAACTAAATAAGTTCTCAGCCCAGTAAGGAAAGAACGTACTTGACTAACTTCTAAAGAATCTAAGAATCCATTAGTACCTGAATAAATACTAGCAACCTGATCCTCTAAAGAAAGTGGAGATGATTGAGATTGTTTTAAAACTTCACGTAAACGAGATCCTCGTGCTAATTGGTTTTGAGTTGCTTGATCTAAGTCTGAAGCGAATTGAGAGAAAGCTTCAAGTTCAGCAAATTGAGCTAGTTCAAGTTTTAATTTACCAGCAACCTGTTTCATAGCTTTAGGTTGTGCTGCAGAACCTACACGAGAAACAGAAATACCTACGTTAATTGCCGGACGAATACCTGAGTTAAAAAGATCCCCAGATAAGAAAATTTGTCCGTCTGTAATAGAAATAACATTCGTTGGGATATAAGCAGAAACGTCACCTTCTTGAGTTTCTACGATAGGTAAAGCAGTCATACTTCCTTCTCCTAAAGCATCGCTTAATTTAGCCGCTCTTTCTAAAAGGCGAGAGTGTAAATAGAATACGTCACCAGGGTAAGCTTCACGTCCAGGCGGACGACGTAATAAAAGAGACATTTCACGATATGCTTGTGCTTGTTTAGATAAATCGTCGTAGATTGTCAGTGTTGCACGTCCTGTATAGTTAAACTAAAGCGATACATTTACGTATCACCTCGTCTTCCGATCCGGACATGAGACTTTCGCCTCATCCGGCTCTTGCAAAATAGATTCCAAATCATCGGCAGTTTTTGTCACGTGACAGTGTCGGTGCAGCAGTTGCAGATTGGAGTATTCGTCCTTTCCGCCTACCCTCTTCGGAACAATGTGGTCGACTTCGAGAACGTCGAAAGCCGTGAATCTACCCTTGCACAGAGGACATATGCCCTGCTGCGCTTTCAACAGGTTGTTGAAACGAGTCGAAAATGAAGAGTACTTGGCATTCCTTTGTGCCCAGTAAACATGATCGCCGTCATATGGAGATTTCCCTTCCTTGACTTTCACGTATTTTTCGCTCGCGACCCACGACATTTGTGGAAGAAACACTTCCTCGATTCCTCGTTTCGTGTTTTCTTTTCCGTTTAGAATCCAGTTATCTCGATATGATCTGCCTTGAAAACTGTACGTTTTCCCCGAGGGGAAATATCGCTCTTTGACTTTCAGACGACCGTTTCGAGTATCCCTTCTGAACACCCAGGCTCTGAGTTTCTTGAAAATCAGAAAGCTGAGGCTGCAGAAGTCCGTGTTGCACTCGCTGAATTTGAAGTAATTCGCCCAACCGATAATGATCGGACGGAGACTCTTGATCAGTTTGTAGGCCGAGGTCGATTTATTGAGCTGAATCACGTTTCGGATTTTCAGCAATATTTTCGCCCTGCTGGCTTTCGACGGGTGGATCTTTACTTTGAATTTTCCATTCTTTTTGACTTGGATGACTTGAAAGCCGAGAAAAAGAAATCCCTCTGTACCTAACCTCACGGCCGATTTCTCTTCGCTGATTTCTAATCCGATGCTCGTCAACCACTTTTTAGTTTCTTCGATGCATGCATCTAGAATCGTCTTGTTGATGTGAATCAACACGAAGTCATCGGCATATCTTACGACGCCCAATGCCATTCGTTTACGCTCTTTTCCTCGATTCGCCCCTGGATAGGGCAGACCCGGAAGGTTGCCGACGAATTCTTTCAGATGATTTTCTAAACCGTGGAGCGCGATATTGGCTAAAAGCGGCGAAATGATACCTCCTTGCGGAGTTCCTTCTGTCGAAGGAGCGATTTCTTTCGGGCTATTCGCATAACCTTCCATGATATCCGCTTTGAGCCATGCTTTGACTTGCGTTCGCATAGCTGGAAACGTATCGAGTTTCTCGAGTAAAGCCTCATGGTCGATTTTGTCGAAGCATTTTCGGATGTCTGCGTCGTAGACCCATTTGGGCTTTCCGTGGTGCATATCCAGATAAATCGCTTCGATCGCGTCTTGAGCACGCCGAGCCGGACGAAACCCGTATGAGTTTGGTTCGAACACAGCCTCCCATTGAGGTTCTAAAGCGAATTTCGCTAGCGCTTGTTTCGCTCTGTCTTTGATGGTAGGGATTCCTAGCGGACGTTTTTCTGTTTTCCCGGGTTTTGGGATCCAAACTCGGCGGATGGCTTTCGCCGTACCGTCAAGTTTCAAACTGTTCGCGAGTTTGATTTTCTGTTCATTCGAGGTGATTCTGACTTTGTCTACTCCCGGAGTCTTGCGACCTTTGTTCAGAGTCGTGACCTGCTGTACTGCTAATAATTTAGCGTCTAGGCTATAAATCAACTTTTTTTGTAAAAAGTGAATTTTCTCGATGTTCCCATCGAGAGATGCCTTATAGATTCTTTGTTGGACTCGGAGAACGCGTCGACGAACTAAAGCCCATCGAATGTCCTGCCACGCTAGATTGTTTGATCCGCTCATAATTCGTCCTCGATATCTATAATTTGCGCACCTGATATGGGCATATCCTTCTCACTCACCAATAGGTTTTGCAAAAAGGCATTGGCTTCGTCAGGCATTCCTACACTCCGACTGGCATGCGGTTGGTAACCTACTCTGTAACCGCATATACGATCGAGAGAGCCAGGGGAGCTTTCCACTGTTCCATACTAGAGCTTCGCGTCTTCTTTAGGTGTCTACCTTATACCTTAATTTGTTCGATTTGATATTATCAAGTCGAACTTTCCAGTCGTGTGCCCTTCACGAGAAGCCCACTTAGAATTCGGCTCGAGAGCCGGCGCCTTGACCCTAGGGCCACAGAATTTCGACGCAAGATACTGCATAAATCACCGTTATATGGAAAACTATTCCCATCCTTTGCTAAATCTCGCGAATTTACCACCTTCGCTACCAAGAATAGGGTTGACGTGACTGGCCACGTCGAGGAATCTAACCTCCCTCTAGTATAGTTAGGAATGTACGCAGATTACGAGAATCTACGACATTCCCCCTCCATTTCCTGCGTATGAGAATCGTAGACTCTCGCACGTAGTTGTTGGAGGAACAGGTCGCACCATGAAATATTCTGCTAGTGTAGCACCTGTGTAAGGAGCTAAATATTGTAATGTAGAAGGTTCGTTAGCATTCGCCATAACGATAATAGTATAATCTAAAGCGCCACGTTCTTTTAATGTGTTAAGAACTTGAGCAACAGAAGATGCTTTTTGACCAATAGCAACATAAACGCACACAACATCTTTACCTTTTTGGTTTAAAATCGTGTCTAGAGCAATCGCAGTTTTTCCTGTTTGACGGTCACCAATGATAAGTTCTCGTTGACCTCGTCCGATAGGAATCATAGCATCCACAGCAACTAGTCCTGTAGAAAGTGGTTCATAAACAGAACGACGAGAAATAATACCAGGTGCAGGTGATTCGATCGCACGATTTTCTGTGCTTGTGATAGGGCCTTTACCGTCGATCGGACGTGCTAATGCATCTACAACTCGACCTAAATAAGCTTCTCCTACAGGAATTTCAGCGATTTTACCTGTACAACGAACTCGGCTTCCTTCCGTGATTTTTAAACCGTCTCCTAATAAAACAGCACCGACGTTATTGGCTTCTAAATTTAAAGCGATTCCTAAAGTTCCATCTTCAAATTCTAATAATTCACCGGCCATTGCACGGTCTAATCCATAAACACGCGCAATACCATCTCCGACTTGGAATACAATTCCAAAATCAACCATTTTCACTTCAGGTGTGTAATCTTCGATTAACCCTTTAATCAGATTACTAAGTTCTTCTGGCGTTCTCATTGTCATAATAAAAAACTAAAAATAATATAAAAAGCATAAAACTATACTTTGTTAGAACCTTCATTTCAGAGACTCTTATATATTACAATACCTCTAATGTATACAGAAAATTATACTACGTATAGATTTCATCGAATTGAATATTCGTACTTCATCTGATCTGTCTGTATAAATGTTGGATTAGATACAGTATTGTCATATATATTTTGTTTTAAGTTCAATTACAATGATGGAACGTTTATAAAACAAATGTTTCTTTTATGCGGATTGCTTTTTGTTTTTACTTCGTAAAAACAAATGCAAAAGCAATTGTTTTTATAATTAATAAAATTCTTTAATTTTTATTTAAGAGGGTTCTAAAATATTTGTCTAATAGTAAAGCAAAAAACAATTATTTGATGTATCAAAGATACTTTACGAACAAAAAAGTAATTATTTATCGTCCCTATGGTTTTTATTAAAAAATCAAAGGCAGATTTTTAAGGAAATATTTATAGTTATACTATAAGAACACTAGATTAAGGTATTTTTTATATGTATGTGGAATATATGGATTTTTATGATTTATAATCAAAACCAGAGTTTTGAAAAATTTAATTTTATTTTATTATAACTTTAACTATTTTAATAAAGCAAACAAAAAATTTTCCTAATCCTTCATTTAAAGCGGATGACGCGATTCGAACGCGCGACATTGGACTTGGAAGGACCACGCTCTACCAACTGAGCTACATCCGCATTTTTTTTAAATTAAAAATATTCTATCACATGTTAAAAAAATAATCAATCTGTATGTTTAAATATACTCAGTTTAATTTTATGTTCATATGGATTTTTAACTGAAAAAAACAAAATCGTATCAAACCTACATGTCATAATGTGATTTTTTAAAACATCATCATATATTATACCGGTGTCGATAAATGTGGCTTTTGATTCATATCTCGCCTATTGCCCTTCGTTCTTCTTATGTGGTGGCGATCCCCTCATCTTTCGCTTTTCATTCTTCGAAATATGAACCCCTCATTCTTCTTTTGCTTTGTTTTTACTGCGTAAAAACAACAGCATTTTGTTTTTATACCCTCATACTTCTTTTGCTTTGCAAACCCTCATACTTCTTTTGCTTTGCAAACCCTCATACTTCTTTTGCTTTGCAAACCCTCATACTTCGGGATAAAGAGGATAAAGAGAATAAAAAAGATAAAAAGGGTAAGAAGGGTAAGAAAGGATTGCCGTTGCGTTTGCTTTTATAAGCAAACGCAACACGACTAAAAACAAAAGCAAATGCTTTTGAAAAATACATTTTTCAACTGCAATGCATTTGTTTTTATAGAGCAAAACGCATAGAAAGAAATTGCCACCACATATAAACGAGATATGAATGGTATAAACAGGATACACAGGGATTGCCACCGGATAGAAAAAGATAAAAAGGTATGAACCGAAGATCAAATTCGTATTTTCAAATTATTTAAACGTGGTGCTTAATCTAGTTGTTTCAAAAAATACATTTTTTGAATAAAATCTAGTTCAAAACCATTTCAAAATCTAGTTAAACATCTTTTGAAAATCTTCGATTTTCAACCATGTTTAAATGACTTTGAAATGATTTTTAAGTAATTTTTAACCGATTTCGAATAAAATCAAAAGCGAAACTACAAAACAAAATTCATATAGATAAAAATCAAAAAATGACATTTGAAGACATACATGACATACATGTGCCTAATAATGTGAGGCACCATGATTAAGTATTTTTTATCGAGGCATTACGTGTTTTGCGTATGATGTTATTTTACCAACTAGATTTTTGCACACCAGGTAAAAGACCTTCATGAGCCATTTCACGTAAAACGTGTCTTGATAAACCAAAATCTCTATAATAACCTTTAGGACGTCCAGTCACAGTACAACGATTATGTAATCGAACTGCAGAACTATTTTTAGGTAACTGCTGTAATTTTCTATGTAAAGCTAGTTTTTCTCTTAAAGACGACGTTTGTCTAATTTGTTCTTTTAAAGAAGCGCGTTTCGTAGCATATTTCATTACTAAACGTTGACGTTTTGTTTCACGCTGAATCATTGCTTTATTTGCCATAAATTATTAAAAAAAGGGTTTTATTTTTATCATTCTAAAAAGTATAAAGTTAATTGTAATTTTAATTCGATTTTTTAATTATGTGCTTTATTAAAAAGAGTATGTTTATTATGAGACGAAATAGAATATAGATCTCTATTTTTTATTTGTCTGCCAATAAAAAATATAAAATATCGAAGATTTGAAAAATACACATTCATTTAATCCTTGCTATTTTTAATATTCATATTAAACAATTTCATTTTCTATGTGGCGTTTAATACCTTTTTTTCGCAAAAAAAATTAACTTTATCAAATCTGTGTTTTTGATCATAAAAAAAATAAATCATGCAGATAATGACTTTAGTTGGTTGAAAGCATTTATCCAAGATATAAAAGCAAAAAATGACAGATGATAATAGAAACAAGTTTTTATATATCTGATAAAATAAAAAATTATTGCTAACCTATTCGATATAAAAATATGCTTTTATTTTCTTAAATCAAAACAAAAAATATTCAATCAAAAATTATACAAGTAATAAAATCTATATTTTCGTGTACGAAATATTTTTTTATATTAATATTTTATTTATCTGTATTTTTATACATTTATTATTTGTTTTTTAATTGTTTCTAGTTTAAATAAATCACGACTGTATTTTATTCAAAGACAAATGGCTTTTATCTGAATGTCATTATGTATCAAATAAGATGAATACGTCGTATATACGGTGATTCTATATATTAAATTCATTACATACCAAATTTCTTATAAATAATACGAAGTACACTAAAAATAAAATATCCATTTTTGAGTGATTTTTATCGTTTTTGAACGTAGCTTTTCTATATACGAGTCAAAATGTTTTTATGGTTTTTATGTAAGAGCAAAATCTATATGTCTACAGTAAATTTATATAATTGATTTGAATGGAGCTCATTCTATTTTAAATAGAATGAGCTCCATTCAAATCATTTCGAGAGTTTATTTAAATAATTTATCATAAAAACCAAATACACTCATTGAAATTTTAAGCTGATTGATCCGATGCAGTTTTAACGTATAAGATTAATAAAAAAGAAGTAGGAATAATAATAAATAAAGCAGTAGCTGTTAATCCAAAGATATTTACTTCCATAATAAATTGTTTTTGATTTAGTGTAAATATTGACTGAATTTTAATTTATTCACGTTTCATAAAACTTTAATAAATAAAAACTAAGAGCAAAATGAATACAAATAATCATTAAAAAAAGAGATTTTTAAAGATAAGAATATTCAGCGCGTAATATTTTTTATTCGATATAGAAGCATTTTTTACTAATTATATGAAATTTTTATATATTTTTAACAATTTAGTTCAAACTTTTTAAATAAAAAATAGTTTAAGAAAATATCCGTAGATTTTTTCAAAACGAGTCCAATGTGGTGGTAATAAAATTTATTTTAAAAATAAAAAATAAATAAATTAGAAAAATACTTCATATAAAAGGCTTATAAAATTTTAAGATCAATTAAAATTATAAATTTTAGTTTAATTCATGAATACCTATTTATAAAATTTTTTGCTTTTTGCCTTTCGTACTGCATCTCTCATATTTCCATTCATCCTTCTCCGAAGAATAAGGGGTACAAACAGGGTATAAAGGATCAAAAGGAGTTGGCACCGCATAAAAAACAGGGTTATAAGGATAAGAAAGGTAAAAAATGTAAAAAGGATATAACCCTCGGTTGTTATTATTAAAAAACACATTTTTAAATGGAATCTAGTCTTTAATCTGGTTAAACATTATTAAAGATCTGTTTGTTTCAAAAACTACATTTTTTGAAACAACTAGATTTTGAACTAGATTTTCAACCATGTTTAAATGATTTATTACACCACATTAGCGGAGCGCTTTTGTTTCAAAAAATGCATTTTTTGAATAAAATCATTTCAAAATCATTTAAACATCGAAGATGTTTAACTAGATTTTGAACTAGATTTTTAGCGAAGCGCGAACAACAAACGATTTGAGTCGAAAAATTTATTTTTTGAAATAACTAGCTTTCGAGCAAAAAATACATTTTTTTATAAATCGAAGATTTATAACAAGAAATATAAAATAGAAGGAACGACAAAATAACAACAAAATCACAAAGTAAAATGAATTAATAAAATGAATTAATAAAAAATAAAAAATAGATATCTAATATCTCATCTATATAAAATAAAAGATGTCTCAAATAGAAAATATACTCTTACTTCTCCCGATAAAATAAAAGTTTTGTTATTATTTGTTGTCATAAATCATTTAAAAATCTGGTTGAACATAACCCTTAATCGAAGATTTTTAAAAAATGTTATTTAAAAAATAGATTTTTAAAACAAACGATTTATAAAGAACATCTTTAATGTTCAAAAAATAGCGAAGCGAATTTGAAAATCTAGTTCAAAATCATTTAAACATCGAAGATGTTTAACTAGATTTTGAAATGATTTTCAAAAAAACATTTTTTTGAAGAACCAGAAACTACATTTTTAAAAAGAAAACAAAAAGTATATTTATTTTCAGAATTTACTGAACCATAAAGGTTTAAAAATCACTCAATCTTGTAAGAAACGATAAAATTTTGATTATGCGCTGAATTTCAGCGCATAATCAAAATCGGTTAAACATAGTTGAAAATCATTTCAAAATCATTTAAACATCTTTTGTTCAAAAAATGCATTTTTTGAAATAAAATCATTTCAAAATCATTTAAACATCTTTTGAAAATCTTCGATTTTCAACCATGTTTAACTAGATTTTATTCAAAAAATATATTTTTTGAAAGAAACAAAAATAAAAAATTAAATAACGAATGAATTACAAATTCCTACAGTAAATACAAGTAAAAGCCATAAACTTAAACCAGAAAAAACAACACCTTTATTTTCTGACCATCCGTTAGGAGTAGCGAACACAACTGGTACACCTACAATTAAAGCAAAAGAAACAGCGATTAATGCTAATAAAGCAAGTTGAAGAATTGATGTCATAAAAAGATTTAATGTTCTTGCATAGCAAGATATAGATTGTTCATAGAAGGCTTATGAAAATGATGTCAGATTTTTAATTGATTTTTGTTTTGGTCTTATATAGAAACACATTTTGTATAAAAACAAAATTTGATTACTACCGCATTTGAAAAATGCATTTTTCAAACGCACACCAAATCGAATCCATAAATTTTATTCAAAAAATAGCGGAGTTCATTTGATTCGAAAAATGCATTTTTCGAAATGAATTCTTTTTTCAAAATCTAGTTAAACATGGTTGAAAATCGAAGATTTTCAAAAGATGTTTAAATGATTTTGAAATTCGCTTTGCTAAAAATCTGGTTAAACATCTTTTGTTCAAAAAATATATTTTTTGAAATAAAATCATTTCAAAATCGAAGATTTTATTCAAAAAATGTATTTTTTGAAACAACTAGATTTTCAACCATGTTTAAATGATTTTTAAAAAAGCATTTCTTGAAACAAACGACATCACCTGTAGAATAATACCTCTAAAAGTATATTAACGCTCAATTTCATTACGATAAAAAAATAAAAAACAAAACTCATACCACACAAACATAGTTATCAGTTTCATAGCAAAAATTATCGAGAATATAAAATAAAAAATGCATTTTTTATTTGTTGTTATAAATCGAATATTTATAACCAACTTTGGTCGTTTCGTATTTCTAAATCTGGTCCTTAATCTAGTTGTTTCAAAAAATATATTTTTATTTCGAAAAATGCATTTTATTCGAAAAATGCATTTTTCGAAAGAACCGAAACAAACGAAACAATCAGATTTATAACAAAAAAACAAAGCCATTTAAAAATCACTGATTTTTAATGGCTTTTAACGAAATGTGATTTTGTTTTTTGTATATTTAAAAAGAGCATATCCATTTATCTGGAACCATTTTGGCAAATAGAATCAAAAAATACACATTTAATTTGGTCGACTGAAAATAAAGAAGTCACATAATGACAGTCAGGTCGACAAAACATCGTTGATTTCTATCTATTTTCTGTTTATTCATTATTCATCGATTTAAACGCCCATGCTTTGGGCCTTTAGTCTGAGTCTATGACGAGGCCAATCTTTCTGTTCATACCCTTCTTACTCTTTTTACCTCGTCTTTATGTTTTTTTATAAATCTAGTTGTGTTATAAATCGAAGATTTATAAAGAAAAATGCATTTTTCAAATCGGATTGCTTTGTTTTTACGAAGTAAAAACAAAACGCAGTTATAAATCGAAGATTTATAAAGAAAAATATATTTTATTCAAAAAATGCATTTTTTGAAAGAACCGAAACAACTAGATTTATAAAATGATTTTCAAAAAATGTTGTTCCCTTCATACTTCTCCTCATACTTCCCCTCATACTTCTTTTGCTTTGTTTTTATACCCTCATATTTCGTCCCTCATACTTCTTTTGCTTTGCAAACCCTCCTACTTCGGGATAAAAAGGATAAAGAAGATAAAGAGGGTATGAACAGGATATGAACGAAAAATGCATTTTAAAAAAACAACAAGCGAATGAAATAATATTTTCAAATCAGTTTTGTTTATACTATGAACCTTGAATCCAGCCATAGCTATGAAGACCTTCGCCGATTAAATTCACTCCTAAAAAACAAACCCAAACAGTCACGAATCCTAAAGAAGCAATGATAGCTGGTTTTTTTCCTTGCCATCCTTTAGTCAATCTCGTATGCAAATAAATTGCAAAAACTAACCAAGTCAAAAAAGCCCACGTTTCTTTGGGATCCCAGCTCCAATAAGATCCCCAAGCTTCGTTAGCCCACACAGCTCCTGATAAAATGCCGATTGTCAAAAGAGGAAACCCAAGTCCTAAGATTCTATAACTCAAATTATCTAAATTTTCAGCTAATTTCATTTTACGAAATGGATTTGATGCCTTCGAAAAATGCATTTTTCGAAAAGAAAACTCACTCTGTGCTTTTTTTGATGAAAACAAAGGCACCGCATTCGTAGCAAAAATGAGCTCTTCTTCTTCTTGATATCCAGCAGATGCGGTGTAATCATTTTTTTGTTTGGTTTGATTTTGACTATAAATTTCGTCCATAGATTCTGTATCATTAAAATCTTTCGTGATCATCAAAAAAGCTATCGATAACAGAGATCCACAAATCAAAGCAGCGTAACTCAAAATCATGACAGTCACGTGCATCATCAACCAATTCGATTGTAGTGCAGGCACTAATGACGAAGATTTTTGCATTTCTAGAGGTAAACTAAAAGTCGCAAAAGCGTTCGTAAACAAAGCACTAGGCGACGTAATGCAGCCTATATAAAGCGAAATCATATCTTTAGAATCTTTTCGTTCAGTTATTTTCTCTAAAAATAACTGAATCGTCGTAAAACTCCAAGATAAGAACATCAAAGATTCATATAAATTGCTCAGAGGAAAATGTCCAGATTCTTTCCAACGACAAACGAGCAAACTAAACAACGAAAAATTCGCTAACATCATTCCAACAGATAGTCTCTTATTTTTATTTTTATTATCAGATTCACCATAGAAAAACCCGGTTCGTACCCAATAAAAAATCATGGAAATAAATAAAACACAAAAAGAAAAATTAGAAAAAAAGTTTTCTAGTTCGATATATGGAACCGACATTTCTTAAAAGATAAACTATCATATAAAATACTTTTAAAAAATATAAAACAAATCAGTCTATTGTTTTTTGAAAAATGCATTTTTCAAAGCGCTTCTTTTCCCTTCATATTTCCCCTCATACTTCTTTTGCTTTGTTTTTACGCAGTAAAGACAACAGCATTTTGTTTTTATACCCTCATACTTTGTCCCTCATACTTCGGGATAAAGAGGATAAAAAGGATAAAGAAGATAAAGAGGCTAAAGAGGGTATGAACGAAAAATGAATTTTATTCCCTTCATACTTCCCTTCATACTTCCCTTCATACTTCCCTTCATACTTCCCTTCATACTTCCCTTCATACTTCAGGGTATGAACAGGGTATGAACAAAAAATGCATTTTTTGAAAGAACCGAAAGAAACAAAAAATTCTTTTTTCAAAATCATTTAAACATCTTTTGAAAAAAGAATTCGCTTTGCTATTTTTTAAACAAATCTGCCTTAGATTTTTTATTCTTTCAGTTTTTTCGATTGTTTCAAAAATCTAAATAAAAATATAACATATCAAAATGAATTTTTTAAAAGTATTTCAATTAAAAAATAAATGGTAGTTTAATGGAATACCACATAATATTTAATTTGTTTAGATCTACACGACATTAGTATTTATATTTATAATGAGTCATTTCCTTTATTTTTCTTTTCATTCTTCGTCTCTCGTGCTTCTCCTCAAATTTCCTTCTCATCTTTCTCATGCTTTTTCATAAATCTAATCCTTCATCTGTTCTTTTTTCAAAATCAGTTAAATATCTTTTGTTCAAAAAATGCATTTTTTGAAATAAAATCTAGTTGTTTCAAAAAATACATTTTTCGAAATAAAATGCATTTTTTGAAAGAACCGATTTGAAAAATGCATTTTTCAAACAACTAGATTTATAAACAACAAATGATTTATAAAAAAGCATATAAAAAGGATATAAACGGTGTATAAACAAGATAAAAAAGAGTTGTTACCGTATAGAAAGGATAAAAACAGGGTAAAAAAGGTATTAACAAAAGTATAAGACCTCTTATTTCTCACTCCTTAATAAAAAATAATTAAATTATTTCGCCAAGTAAATCAATTTAGTATGAGGGGATTGCGATTTTTAAATGATTTATAAATCGTAAATGTTATTCCCCTCATACTTCTTTTGCTTTGTTTTTACGCAGTAAAAACAACAGCATTTTGTTTTTATACCCTCATACTTCTTTTGCTTTGCAAACCCTCATACTTCTTTTGCTTTGCAAACCCTCATACTTCGGGATAAAAAGGATAAAGAGGATAAAAAGGGATTGCTGTTGTTTTTACTGCGTAAAAACAAAAGCATATGAACAGGGTATGAACAAAAAATGCATTTTTTGAAAGAACCAAAAGCATACAAGCAAGGTACAAAACAATTTCATAATATATAAATATTTAATTCCCAATTTAGACATCTCAATTTTTTATATAAAAATCATTTAAAATTCTTTTAAAAATCTAGTTGTTGTTTATAAATCGAAAATTTTTAATCATGTTTAAATGATTTATTACACCACAATAACACCACATTAGCGAAGCGATTTTGTTTCAAAAAATGTATTTTTTGAAACAACTAGATTTTTAAAAAAGAACATGGTCCTTAATCTAGTTGTTTGAAAAATGCATTTTTCAAATCGGTTCTTTCGATTCGAAAAATGCATTTTTATTTCCCTTCATACTTCCCTTCATACTTCAGGGTATGAACAGGGTATGAACGAAAAATGCATTTTTCGAACCGAAAGAACCAAAAGCATGAGAAATAGAAAGGGTTATGAGGATTTAAACGGGGTATAAACAAGATAAAAAAGTATAACCCCACATCATCACCGTATACGAACAGGAATTTCAGTTCGAAAAATGCATTTTATTCCCTTCATACTTCCCTTCATACTTCCCTTCATACTTCAGGGTATGAACAGGGTATGAACAAAAAATGCATTTTTTGAAAGAACCGAAAGAACTGAACCCAAATCATTTAATCTATTATTTTTTATCCGAATTTCCCAGAAGTCGAAGCGATTAAAAAGGCCGCATATGTAAATATGTAACCTACAGAGAAATGAGCTAAACCAACAAGACGAGCTTGTACGATAGAAAGAGCCACTGGTTTGTCTCTCCACATTACTAGATTCGCCAGAGGCGTTTTTTCGTGTGCCCACACTAGAGTCTCGATAAGTTCTTGCCAGTAACCACGCCATGAAATCAGGAACATAAAGCCAGTAGCGTAGATAAGGTGACCGAATAGGAACATCCAAGCCCAAACCGATAAACTGTTCATACCGAATGGATTGTAACCATTAATAAGTTGAGAAGAATTTAACCATAAATAGTCACGAAGCCAACCCATTAAATATGTCGAAGATTCATCGAATTGAGAAACGTTTCCTTGCCATAAAGTCAGATGTTTCCAGTGCCAGTAAAAAGTAACCCAACCGATAGTGTTAAGCATCCAAAAAACAGCTAAATAGAAAGCATCATAAGCTGAAATGTCACAAGTACCCCCACGACCTGGACCATCACAAGGGAAACTATAACCAAAGTCTTTTTTATCAGGCATTAGTTTCGAACCACGAGCGTCTAAAGCCCCTTTAACTAAAATAAGCGTCGTCGTGTGAAGACCTAAAGCGATAGCGTGGTGCACTAAAAAGTCACCAGGTCCAATAGTCAAGAATAATGAGTTTTGATTATTATTGATAGCTTCTAACCAACCAGGAAGCCATAAACTCTGACTCGCAGAACTCGCAGCACTACCAGAAGAAGATAATAAGAAATCAAAACCATATAAAGCTTTACCTTGTGCAGCTTGAATCCATTGTGCGAAAACAGGTTCGATTAAAATTTGTTTTTCTGGAGTACCGAACGCTTGCATTACGTCGTTATGAACATAAAGACCAAGAGTGTGGAAACCTAAGAAAAGCGAAACCCAACTTAAGTGTGAAATAATCGCTTCTTTATGGTCTAACATTCTTGCTAATACATTTCCTTTGTTTTGTTCAGGATCGTAATCTCTGATCCAGAAAATAGCTCCGTGTGCAAAAGCACCACACATGATGAATCCCGCGATATATTGGTGATGAGTGTACAGCGCTGCTTGAGTCGTAAAATCATTCGCTAAGAACGCATATGGCGGTAATGAATACATGTGTTGTGCTACTAACGAACAAATCGTTCCTACAGAAGCTAAAGCTAATCCTAATTGGAAGTGTAAAGAGTTGTTCACCGTGTCGAATAAACCTTTGTGTCCAGCACCTAAACCACCTGCAGGAGGCACGTGAGCGTCTAAAATAGCTTGCATGCGATGCCCGATTCCAAAATTCGTACGATACATATGACCAGCAATGATGAAAATAACCGCGATAGCTAAGTGGTGATGAGCCATGTCAGTCAACCAAAGACTTTGAGTTTGAGGGTGGAAACCACCTAAAAAAGTCAAAATAGCATCTCCAGCACCTTCGCTCGTTCCAAAAATATGACTCGAAGAGTCCGGATTAGAAGCATAAGCAGCCCAATTTCCAGTCCAGAAAGGAGTTAATCCTTGTGGGTGAGGTAGAACTGTTAAAAAATTATCCCAACCGACGTGTTTTCCGCGAGATTCTGGAATAGCCACGTGAATTAAGTGACCTGTCCAAGCTAACGAACTCACACCGAATAGACCAGAAAGATGGTGATTCAAGCGAGATTCCGCATCTTTAAACCAAGATAACGATGGTTGAAAACTCGGTTGTAAGTGTAGCCATCCAGCAAATAAAAAAATTGCTGATACTAGAGCTAAAAAAACAGAACCGATATAAAGATCTGAATTTGTTCTCATACCGATAGTATACCACCACTGATAAACACCTGATGTCGAGATGTTCACTGGACCAGAAGCTCCTCCTCTAGTGAAGGCTTCTACTGCAGGCTGACCGAAATGAGGATCCCAGATAGCATGAGCGATTGGACGTACATGAATAGGATCTGCTACCCAAGTTTCGAAATTTCCTTGCCAAGCTACGTGAAAAAGATTTCCAGAAGTCCAAAGGAAAATAATAGCTAACTGTCCGAAGTGAGACGCGAAAATTTTTTGGTAAAGATTTTCTTCTGTCATACCATCGTGACTTTCGAAATCATGCGCTACCGCAAGTCCGAACCAAATTCGACGCGTTGTTGGGTCTTGCGCTAGACCTTGGCTAAATTTAGGAAACAACTTTGTTGCCATAGTTTTTTCTTACTCCTAATTTGCTTATAACTTTGCAAAGCAAACTTTGCTTTGGAGACTCATTGAATGAAATTCTCATATGTGTGATCTCTTAGAGATCACAAATGTCTTTTATTCAAAAAATGCATTTTTATTTCGAAAAATGTATTTTTCGAACCGAAAGAACCAAATAAAATCATTTGTTTTAAAAAATGTATTTTTATTTCTTTCAAAAAATGCATTTTTCTTTATAAATCGAAGATTTATAACACCAAATGAAATCACTTGAAAAAATATATTTTTGTTTTGAAAAATATATTTTTCGTATGCGTTTTGTTTTTACGAAGTAAAAACAAAGCAATCCGATTTGAAAAATGCATTTTTCTTTATAAATCTAGTTCAAAATCTAGTTAAACATCTTTTGAAAATCTTCGATTTTCAACCATGTTTAAATGATTTTGAAATGATTTATAACACAACTAGATTTTTAAAAAAGAACAAATCGAAAATACGAGGAATTTCTGATCTCTTAAAGATCAGGAATGAAATTTTCATTTGAAAATATCGAGAAAAAAATTGACTTTTTATATATCTATTGTTATTCATACAAAAATTATTTCTGTGTACGAGAAAAATTTTGATGCAAGCACTGCGTACTTGCCCATATAGATTTAATTAGAATTAATGCTTTTGGTTCTTTCGGTGTTATAAATCATTTCAAAATCATTTAAACATGGTTGAAAATCGAAGATTTTCAAAAGATGTTTAAATGATTTTGAACTAGATTTATAAAGAAAAATGTATTTTTTGTTCATACCCTGTTCATACCCTGAAGTATGAAGGGAAATAAAATGCATTTTTTGAAAGAAACAAAAATCATTTATTATTTATATTAAAAAAATGCTTTTTCAAACAACAAACAGATTAAGGGCCAAAGTTATAACGACAATTGAAAATATGGGTATTTAAAAGTCCAATGGCTTAAGAAGTTAAGTTAAGAAGTTAAAGTAAAAAAAGAATAAAAAATATCTATTATTATCATACGAAGAAAAAAGAGAGTTGTCAATCTAATAAAATATTTATATTCTATTATATAAGTAATTTGTTTCAGTTATATCTTCGACCTTTGGTTTGTGTTTATATCTTTTCTATTTTGTATGGTTTTTTATAAATCTAGTCCTTAATCTGTTCTTTTTTCAAAACGAAAATGATTTATAAAACGCAATCCCTTCAATTTGAAAAATGCATTTTTCAAACCCTCTTATATCACGAAAAATGTTATTTTCTCATACTTCAGGGTATGAACAGGGTATGAACAGGGTATGAACAAAAAATGTATTTTTCGAAATAAAATGCATTTTTTGAAAGAACCGAATAAAATCTATTTGTTTATAAGTTGTTTATAAACCGATTTATAAAAGAAAAATGTATTATTCGTTCATACCCTGTTCATACCCTGAAGTATGAAGGGAAGTATGAAGGGAAATAAAATATATTTTTTGAGACAACTAGATTAAAAACCATGTTTGACCAAATTAAAGAGTGATTAAGCACAGATTTATAAATAAAAATAGAACCGTTTGAAAAATGCATTTTTCAAAAAGAATCAAAAATTCAAGGCAGGATTATACTAGAAATATATGCGAACATAGATAAATAATCTTATTTGAAAAAAATCATATTACATAAAATTATAATTGTTAGTTTGGTATGGCTAAAATTCTAAGTTTAACTAATTTAAATATTAAATTAATTAAAATCCGCTTTTATAACATAAAATCTGTCCTGAGAAGATGGTGTTAGTGTCTTTTTTAGGCTTAAACTCCGCTTTAAAAGAATTAATAATTTTATTTCTCGTATTTTATTAACTGTTATCTTATTATGCTTTCTTGTTATTAAAAAATGCATTTTTATTTATAAAACTGTTTAAAAATTTAGTTGTTTGAAAAATGCATTTTTCAAATCGGTGTTATAAATCTTCGATTTATAACACCGAATAAAATGTATTTTTTGTTCATACCCTGTTCATACCCTGAAGTATGAAGGGAAGTATGAAGGGAAATAAAAATATATTTTTTGAAACAAATGATTTTCAAATCAAACTAGAGTATAAAAAGCATATATTTATTTGTACAGGATAAGATAATGTTAAAACTGAAAAAATTTTTTCTAATTGGTTCTATATTATTCTCATAAATAATATAGATTTCTTTTTTAATTTAAATAAAGAAAATTTTAAAGTTTTTGTTTATCGATAAAATAGCCCTAAACGAATTTATTTCGTATATTTTAAAAATTCTTCGAGAATGATGTTTTCTTCTTAGGAAAAACTTTCATCGCTTTACTGTTTATCAAAAAACTTATTTTTGTTGTTTATAAATCTAGTCGTTTGAAAAATGCATTTTTATTTCGAATGGGCTCGCAATAAATATATTTTTCTTTATAAATCATTTCAAAATCTAGTTAAACATCTTTTGAAAATCTTCGATTTTCAACCATGTTTAAATGATTTTGAACTAGATTTATAACACCAAATCGGTCGTTTAAAAAAATGTATTTTTTAAAAAAGAAATAAATGATTTATAAACACGAAACAAATGATTTGAAAATGCGAGCGAACAGATCAGACTATGAGCTTTTGACCGATTTATTCTACACTTTTTTGATTTTTTTGTTTGTCATTGATGCATTGAACTCTCATTCTAGTTTTAGAAAAGTTGGGAGATGTTTCCTAGACATGAATTTGTCATTTTTCTTATTGGAAAAAGATTGGATTTCTCATTGAAGTAGAAAATTTGTCCTCTGCTTTACACGGTTTTTAATTATGAATGGCATCATCCATAAAATTAAAGTCGCTTTTAGAGTTCTCCCCAAGTTGACGTTAACGAGGTCTTTTATTGAAATCGTATTATGTATTTTTAGTTCTATTCTTTATTTTTATTCGTTATAAAAATAAAAAAAACACATAATCAAAATTTTTATATCAAAACCTTTAGTTGTTTGCATATAAAAATAAACATAACAGCTATGAGTTATTTTTAATCATAACGCTTTTAAACCAAGTAAATATTCGTTTATTTTTGATACAGGAGAAAAACTGTTTCTATTCATACATTTTTGTTCGTGATTAAAAAAACACATTTCATTTTTCTTTTCGAAAAGAAAAATCACTCTTAAATCATTTAAAAAGATTTCTCTGATTTATCATTATATTTCGTTTATTTTTTATTCGCTTTATACGAGAATTCTCTATTTCTATCTCGTTTTTATCCTTTTTATGAAGTCTGAAAAACGAAGAATGATAGTTTGCTTTTGCTTTGTTTTTACTGCGTAAAGACAACTGCAGAGCAACGCAATGCTTTTGTTTTTATAAAGAAAAATGAAGGAAATGAAGATAATAATTTTTGCATCATTTCAATGTGTTGTTCGAGAAAATTAAATAGTATGTGGATATTATAACAAATTTAAAAAATAAAAAAAATTTATTTTTTCATGGAATTATTTGCGTACGTTTTCTATTTATTTTTTTGAATACATTTTAATATGATGATTTATAAGCAAATATTTTTTTCGAGCGATTTTAAATGTTTATTTATTTAATGTACATTTGACTTTAAAAATGCTTTTTTCAAAATCATTGAAACATCTTTTGTTCAAAAAATGCATTTTTTGAAATAAAATCATTTGTTTCGGTTCTTTCAAAAAATGCATTTTTTGTTCATACCCTGTTCATACCCTGAAGTATGAAGGGAAGTATGAAGGGAATAAAATTCATTTTTCGTTCATACCCTGTTCATACCCTGAAGTATGAAGGGAAGTATGAAGAGAAAAGAAGCGCGAACAACAAATGATTTATAAACAACTAAATTTGTTTTTAAAATACATTTTTTAAAAAACAATAACCGAAACATTATTAATCCTAGCTAATCCTGTATTTTATATTTCGACAATAATGAATTTAAAAAGAATCATTAAAAACAACAAAATAAAAAGTTGAATTTTTTTTTTAACAATGTTATATTTATGATTAGGTCCATGATTCAATTAAATAAATTCTATAGAGTATGTCAGGACTTTGAGTAGCAGCATCGAAAAAATTTTATTTAGTTTTAGTCAGCGGACCTAATCAGATTTATAATTCTTTTTTCGCTAAATTTAGCGTCGTAGTTTATGACGACTTTAGATGCCCATTTTCCTGCTATTTATTTTAAAATGCACTTTTAAAACTCTTTAAAACATTTTTTGGGGCGTCGCCAAGTGGTAAGGCAGCGGTTTTTGATACCGCCATTCGTAGGTTCGAATCCTCCCGCCCCAGTTTTATCAAAAATTCGACGTTTTAGCGAAGCGAATTTGTTTCGAAAAATACATTTTTTGAATAAAATGTATTTTTTGAACAAAAGATGTTTCAATGATTTTTAAAAAAGAAGTTTTTGTTTTGGACACAAGATCTATTCGTGTTTGCTTTTTATGAAAAAATTAAAGTTCAGAGGGACAAGATCCTTAATTTTTTAACTAAATTTTTGAAAGATGACAATCGTGCGTCTTATCTCTCATTTTTATTTATTACTAAACGACGATGATGCTTTTTGTTGAACAGTAAACACATGAAAAACACATGAATAAATAAAGCGCATAAAATATTTTAAAGCCTTTTACCTTTATTTCATGTCTCTGATATTTATTTATTCTCGAATTTTTTTGTTCTTTTTTAAAAATCATTGAAACATCTTTTGTTCAAAAAATGCATTTTTTGAAATAAAATCTAGTTGTGTTATAAATCATTTCAAAATCATTTAAACATGGTTGAAAATCTTCGATTTTCAAAAGATGTTTAACTAGATTTTGAACTAGATTTATAAAGAAAAATGCATTTTTCAAACAAATGATTTTCAACCATGTTTAACTAGATTTTTAAAAAAGAATTTATAAAGAACTATAAAATAGAGCAAAATGATTTTATGTGATAAAACTCTAATGAATTCATAGAGGAAATAAAAAAATCGATGTTTTTAAATGAATGAAAATCGAATCAAAAAAAATGAAAATTTTTTATCCGATGAAAATGAAGTATATGATGCTTCAAATCAAACACAGTTTTCTTCTCATGCTGTTTCCTTCGAAAGTCGTTTGTTTCGTTCGAAAGATATTTTAAAAAACCAAAGTCAAAAAAATCGTCCCAAATCACAAAATATAAAACTTTATTCCTCTCCATTTATAAGTAGAATAAATTTGTTGCAGAAAAAACAAAATTCAGAAATCATGGACGAAAAACAGCATAAACATTCTGTTTCGAAAGAAAATCGAACGAAAAATAGCCAAATCGATTCAGAAAAACAAAACTTATATGCTTCATATTCGAAATTTCATGAACTGAAATTAATTTCTATAGGATTAGCTTCTGCAGAAATGATTCGTCGATGGGCCGAAAAAACTTTACCGAACGGTAAAATCTTAGGTCAAGTCAATACGGCCAATACACTTCATCATAAAACTTTTAAACCACAAAAAGGTGGTTTATTTTGTGAGCGGATTTTCGGCCCTTTGAAAGATTTTGAATGTGCTTGTGGCCAAACTCAAAGACCTAATGACGATGAATATAAAAAACTGCTGTATAGACAATATGACTCTAATCTTCCCTTAAATCAAGTTAGCCCCTACAGTTTTGTTTCAAAAAATGCATTTTTTGAAGCGACGACCCAAGGACCAAAGACAAATGTGCGTCCACAGACAGCGAGAAAATTTTGTCCGAATTGCGATGTAGAGTACACGTGGTCGATCATCAGACGTTATCAAATGGGTTATATTCAATTAGTCTCTCCGGTCAGTCATTTATGGTATTTAAAAGCAAATCCAAGTTATTTATCTTTATTGTTAGATATGAAACGTAGAAATTTAGAGAACGTTATTTATTGCTCTGAAACAATGACCCTAGAAAATACTTGGAAATCCACACAAAATTTCGGGATGTCTTTAGGCACTGAATGTTCTCCTACTGTCTTGTTTTCAACATGGAAACAATTAGTAGCAGAAGAACGAGCATATAGAGAATCCAAACTAGATAAAAAAATGATGTGGGATACCACAGAGGCTTTAAAACGCGCGTATAAGGATTTTAATCGCGAAGGCGAGAAAAAAGGGAAAAGTCTAGCGCAGTCAGAGACGATGGATTTTTTCGACGATAACAACTCACAAAAAACCGATGAAATAAATCGTGTGGTTAAAAAGAAGACTGTCGATTGGGCTAGTAATAAAAAAAGATATACCTATATTACGAAAAAAATGAATTTACGAAAGCGTTTTTTTTTGAAAACACAGCGTTTTTCTATTTCTATGAAACTAGAAAAAACAGAAATAAACACAGAAAAACAACAAACCGCAGACGAAACATGGAGAAATATCGAATGGGTTAGTAATGCGTTTGAACGCATTACTAACCCATTCGATAGCAAAAATACATCTCTATCTCGATCTGCCAAAAATCAACTAAAAACGACACCCCGTTTAAATTTATTTGGTTTTGAAAATCAACGAAAAAGATTACTAACCCATACGCCTGATTCATTTGATTCGAATATCAACGCAATCCACCTGTCTAATATCAATTTTTTAAAACAAAAAGTGCGACCGATCGAAAAAATAATAAAATCGGTTGAAAATCAAAACAAAGATGTTTTTGATAATGACAAAAATAATTATTCTTTAAAAACATTATATCTGTTTGATTCTACGCTCAATAAAATAGCAACGCCGAGCGAGAGCAATTTCGATAAAAAAAACTTTCATTTGATCTTGCAGTCAATCTGGAAAAAATTTTATAAAGTCGTTTATCGATCAGCACAATTAAAAAGTTCGACGATTTTATACAAAACGAAAATAGAAGCGTGCACTAAAACCAAAAATAAAAAACGAAATTGTTTTAACGATGACTTGATTTTTTTACGACGAATCGAGTCACCTCGCAGAAATTCGGAATATCACTCATTTTCTTCGAGAGATTTTGTTTCGAAATCTGATTCAAATGGGCTAGCAATACAATCCATCATTCGATCTCGAAAAAAAGTCGATTTTTTAAAAAATCGATTACACACTGCTGTCTATAAAATAGATTTGCCCGCAAAAAACCAAATGGCTCATATTAAGCGCGCGATTAAATTTTATATCGATAGCAAAACGACTAATATATCAGAAATTTCATTATGGTCATTACTTTCTTTTTTTAATAATATTGAACTTACAGACTTGAAATGGATTACCGATAAAAAAAATGTTTCGTTAATAAATTTAATAGTGAATCTTGACAAACCATCTGCTTTTTTTCGAGTATACGAACAAAACCTATCAAATGTGGAAAATCACGAAAAAAATACGCCTGATTCGAAAAAATATGAATTTCATTTAGATTATGCTTCGAATAGAAAAAATAGCATTGCGAGTTCGAAACAAAATCGAAAAAAAGAATTTCTAGCCCATGCGCTAGATTCTTCGAATCGAAAAAACTCTACGAGTTTAAAAACTTTGATTTATTTAATTAAATCTTCTTTTAGATTGCACTTAATTTACTGCGTCCAAAATCGTGAACGTAAACTGGTTGAAAATCAAAAAGACACTTTTTCGTTCATGAGCAGCATGAGTAACGAGTGGTTTAAAAATACGAAACTTTTAATTCATTTTTTAGTCGATAAACTCACTGGATTTCTGGTAAAATATAGACTCCAAAAAAAATTCTCGGTCGAATTTGTAATATATAACGAATTAGAATTTATGAACGAGAATGTGATTCATATACCGAAAATCTATTGTTTACCAAAAGCTGCATTAAGCAATAATTACTTGACAAATTCTGAGCCACGCTCAGGATCGATGATGTCATTAAAAATCAAAAAAATCAATCGATTGCATTTTGAAAAATGCATTTTTCAAACCCATCCGATTCAAAGAATTAATTCTTTGAACACAAAAGAAATTGTTAGCCCATTCGATCCACTCGTAACGAAAAAAATCACGGCGCGTTTGAATGAGGCATCTAAGACTGAACTAAGCACTTCATCTTTATTTTCAAAATTATTAACTTTTTTAAAACAAAATATATTGCTAGCCCATCTGAATGAGGTTTTTTTGACAAACGACGCTAATAAAAAAAAAGGTTCTATATTATTGAATATAAATGCGTTTAATGAAATGCAAAAGATTTTTATGAGCCAACAGCAGGTGATCATGAAAAAAATTGCTAGCCCATCAGATTCATCTATTTTCATAGATGACCAAATAACGCATCAATCTCACATAAAAAATAAAATCATTACTAGTCCATCGGGTGACTCGCCTATCTCGCGCGATCATTCTTTCAATACGAATGGGCTAGCAATATTTTTATTGCACTATTGTGGTCTGATGCGCCTAATGAATTTATCATCGAAAGAATGGATTGTTAGCCCATATGACGCGAATTCGTTTCAAATCTATGATTTGAAACAAAAATACCCAGAAAAACTCGAAACAAAGAAAAAGTTATCCGGCGGAGTTAAAAACAAAGAAATTTTTTATACTTATGGGCCTCTTTCGTCGAATATTTGGAATCAAACAAAACATAAAAATTTACTTTCTAGTTTGTATTCTGTTTCGTCCCCCCTATCTGAGCATAAAAAATCTAATATGAATTTCTCATCTCGTGTGGCAGGGTCAAATCAATCCGACAAAAAAAACATGCGCCGAGCATCAAAAATTACACATAGATATAATCTAGTTAAAAAAGAATTTGCATATGTTGTCGAGAATCAAAATCGAAATGCGCTTGATTCGAAGAATCATATAATTTTCAACAATGTTTATTGTTTATCACACAGATATTGTTGGAATTTAGAGCGAAATTGGCAATATTTTTATTATTATAATTCATCTCAAGGTGACTTCGACGATTCGATAATTCCGCGTTATAAATGTCGAATCGTCGGCGGAACGACTTCGAATGACATAAATCTCGACAATACGATCGCCGGTGCAGGGATCATTCAAAAATTACTTTCTGAATTGAACCCCAAAGAACTCAGAAAAATGGATAAACAAAATAGAATTTTGCTGTATGAATTGAACAAAAAAATCTCTAAATTAAAAAATTTAGCGAAAAAAGGGTTAGCCGAAAAAATCGAGAAAAAACAGCTTAAGCAATGGTGCGAAAAAAGAGATCAATTAATCCGACGAACGAAATTAGTGAGAAAGCTTTTTCGTAAAAATTCAAATCCAGATTCGATGATTTTAACGGCCTTGCCTGTTTTACCTCCAGATCTCAGACCAATTCTAAAAATGCAAGATCAAATTGCGGCATCTGATTTAAATAGATTGTACCAACGAGTCATTTATAGGAATGACCGACTTCGCAAATTTTTAAAAGACCCTGCTATCAGTAATTCCTTTGAAATGAAATATGCACAAAGATTGCTACAAGAAGCCGTGGACAACTTAATTCAAAATGGAAAAGGTGGAGTTGCTCCTGAAAAAGATTCTCGCGGCCGTGCATTAAAATCACTCTCTGAGATTTTAAAAGGAAAACAAGGTCGATTTCGTCAATATCTTTTAGGAAAACGTGTAGATTATTCGGGGCGTTCAGTGATCGTGGTTGGCCCTCGTCTAAAACTTCATGAGTGTGGATTGCCAAAAGAAATGGCAAGAGAATTATTTTTACCTTTTTTGATAAAAAGAATTTTACATTATAAGCTCGCACGCACAGTGATTGGAGCTAAAACGATCATTAAAACGAATGAAATACTTACGGATCAGCTTCTCCGAGAAATTTTACAAAGTCATCCCATTTTATTAAATCGTGCTCCTACATTACACCGTTTAGGAATTCAGGCGTTTCAACCTCTTCTGATAGAAGGACGTGCTATTTTATTGCATCCTTTAGTTTGCCCGGCATTCAATGCAGATTTTGATGGTGACCAAATGGCAGTTCACGTTCCACTCACTGTGGAAGCTAGGTCAGAAGCTTGGAAACTCATGTTTTCGAGAAATAATCTAATTTCACCTGCGACTGGAGAACCCATTATGTTACCTAGTCAAGACATGGTTTTAGGTTGTTATTATTTGACTACAGAAATATCGCAAAAAATGCGAGACCAATGGCTCGAGATATGTTCGAGTCGTCAAAACCAAGCACAAACAGCGCTTGCATTTGCGAATCAAAGGGACAGCGAGCTCAACGCGTTTGCCAATCAAAGATTGGCAAATCGAAATTCTGAGAAAATGCCTCTTTTTTCTCAATCGATGCTTGCTTTTTGCTTTAGCAATTTTGATCAAGTCATGATAGCTTATCAGCAAAAACAAATAGACGTTCATACTTCTATTTGGGTCGTTTGGAATAACTCTTTAGAAGTCGCAAATGAAATTTCTCAACCACTAGAGATTAGATTAAATTTACAAGGTTATTGGCAAGAAATTAGATTCAAATCTTTTTGTCGTTTTGATTGTACAGGTTTCAAGCTGAATCGATTGATCCGAACTACAGCAGGTCGAGTGTTATTGAATAAAATTTTCTATAGTTGTATAAAATAAAAATAGCGGAGTTCATTTGATTCGAAAAATGCATTTTTCGAAATGAATTCTTTTTTCAAAATCATTTCAAAATCGAAGATTTTGAACTAGATTTTGAAATTCGCTTTGCTAAAAATCATTTCAAAATCATTTAAACATGGTTGAAAATCTAATTCAAAATCATTTAAACATCTTTTGAAAATCGAAGATTTTCAACCATGCTTAACTAGATTTTATTCAAAAAATGCTTTTTTAAAAATCATTTCAAAATCATTTAAACATCGAAGATGTTTAACTAGATTTTGAACTAGATTTTTAAATTCGCTTCGCTATTTTTTGAAACAACTAGATTTTTAAAAAAAGAACAAAAATAACCATTTTTTTTTAAATTCGTCGAAAATTTGCTTTCGTTCGTTTCGATCTCTGTTATAAATCATTTCAAACTCTAGTTAAACATCGAAGATGTTTAACTAGAGTTTGAAATGATTTATAAACAACAATTAGATTTATAACAACGACCGAAACGACCAAAAATCAAAGGCCACAGAAATGACATTAAACACAGAAAATTTATAAACACGAAACAAATGACTTTCAACAAACTTTCATATTAAAATTTATTTGGGCACAGATAGAAAATGCATCATCAAATGAAAAAATAATGATGCGTTCTTTTCGATTTTTTCGTTTTTAGTTTTATGTGTAAAATCAACGAACGTTTCGTCCTTTAATAAAATTAATATGATTTAGAATCATCTAGTTGTTTCTAAAATACGAAAAAAACTTTATCTATACGAAATTTATACAAAACCTTAGGAAAACATTTTATGTTAATAAACTATAAGCACCTATCTATTTTTTAAAATAATACAAGTGATGAAATTTAGTTCGAAAATATCTAGATACGTCTCGATATCGACCAAACTCGTTCGATTTTATAAAACGTTTTATAAAATTAAAAAGTTATCGATAAACTCAGTACTGTAGTTTACTAAATTTAAAGTTTATTTTTCTATTTAAACTAATTTGTTTTTATATCAATAACAGCATTTTGTTCATTTATTCACATTTTAATCATTTTCTATTTTTTTGTACGAATAATATTGGATATCGATTGGGCAAAAAATGAAATTCGCGCTCCGCTATTTTTCTGAATATAAAATGACACGCGAGAGATAGAAAATCATACTAAAACCAATATCTAAATAAAATGTAAGTTGATAGACAAAGTATTATCAAAAACTAATCAAAATATATGACTGAAAATTCATTAACTGTCTCAGGCAATCAAACGATAAATAACGAACAAATAAAAACAAACACTGAATTAGCTCATTGGCGTTCTGTAATGAAATCTCACTTTTCTACAGAAAATATCGTGGTTGATTTGATAAAATACCCAGTTATCACAGAAAAATCTTATATTGCACTGTTTAAAAATAAACAATATACATTTGACGTCGACTTAAGACTTACTAAACCTCAAATAAAAGCTCTTTTTAAACAATTATTTAACGTAGAAATCATTGGTATGAACACTCACCGTCCTCCGCGTAAAAAAGTTCGTGTGGGGTTAGCACAAGGATATAAAGCTCGTTACAAACGAGTGATTATAACTTTAAAAGAGGGTCAATCTATTAATTTTGATTCTAACTAATGTAAATGGATGAACAGATTATTTTGAAAAATAGTCTGTCTTTGAGTTCAAATTCATGTATCTTGTCGACCTTGGTTTTAAAAAATCATTTTTAAAGCTGGTTAAATGAGGCAGAAATTTGTGCTTTTGGGCTTTGATTTTTGGCTCGAAATCGATGATTTATAAATAAAAAAGTCATGTTTCGGTCCGAAATGATTTTTAAACGATTTGACTTTAAAAATGCTTTTTTAAAAATCATTTAAACATCTTTTGAAAATCATTTCAAAATCATTTAAACATGGTTGAAAATCTTCGATTTTCAAAAGATGTTTAACTAGATTTTGAAAAAAGAATTCATTTCAAAAAATGCATTTTTCGAATCAAATGAACTCCGCTATTTTTGAAACAAATTGAATCGAAACGACCGAAAGAACCGAAATGACAAAAAACCAAAAGTAGATTCATTATTCTTGGTAGTCGCGAATCGAAGATTCTGTTCGAAAAATGCATTTTTCGACAAAAACCACGGACAAAGAGAGTTAAATATATATATCCTATTTCAATAAAACTAAACAAATGACTATAGAACATTCAAATCTATTCGAGATATTTATGTACGGGTTTGGGTTCGCGCTCCGCTATTTTTATCGAAACCACGAGCGAAGTTGTTTTATATAAGCGTATATACGAGCAAAATGTATTTATATAGAAAAACAAAGCATTTGCTTTTATAAATAAATGCCTATATAGAATTCGATAAATGTTTGGTTTTTTAATTTTAAGAGTTACACACCATTTTTTAATAACAACACCTTATATGGGAATTCGTTTTCTTCAAGCTTTCACACCTGGTACAAGAAACCGTTCTGTGTCGGATTTCAGTGAAATCACTGCGATAAAACCAGAAAAATCTCTTTCTTATAAACTTCATAATTCAAAAGGCCGCAATAATCGCGGTGTAATCACTTGTCGTCACAAAGGTGGCGGTCACTCTAAATTATATCGTCAAATCGATTTTCGTCGCGATAAAATAGGAATTCCTGCGCGCGTGCTGACGATCGAATATGATCCAAATCGTAATGCGCGCATCGCTTTATTACGTTACACGGATGGAGAAAAAAGATATATTTTGCACCCTCGCGGATTGAATGTCGGAGATGTTATTATTTCAGATCTTCAAGCGCCTATTTTAGTTGGAAATGCTTTACCTCTGCGTAATATTCCTTTAGGTTCAGAAGTCCACAACGTGGAATTTCAACCAGGTTCTGGAGGCCAACTAGCACGTTCAGCCGGGTCAATCGTGGAAGTCTTAGCTAAAGAAGGCAATTTCGTAACAGTACGTTTGCCATCTAAAGAAATTCGCCTAGTTTCTAAAAATTGTTGGGCAACGATCGGTCAGGTTGGAAATTTAGAAGCTTATAATTTAACTATTGGAAAAGCTGGACGTAATCGTTGGTTAGGAAAACGTCCTACAGTTCGTGGGTCGGTTATGAACCCAGTAGATCACCCACATGGTGGGGGAGAAGGTCGTGCTCCTATTGGTCGTAGTCGACCAGTAACGCCGTGGGGACGACCAACTTTAGGACAATTAACTCGTAAACCAAAAAAATACAGCTCTTCTCTTATTCTTCGCAAAAGAAAATAAAAATAGATAATAAAAAAAATCATTTATTTTCGTATTAAAATTTCAGTGATGTCTGCTAATCGTAAGCGATTTTTTGTCATGTGCTCCGTTTTGAAGCACAGAATATAAAACAAATAAATGAAGCATGACTTCAAATGACTGTACAAAAAAGATAATAAATTTGACAAAAACTTCGGAAATTTCAATTTTCATGATGCACATCATCCAATTTCGTAAAAAAAGAGGTACATCGACTCGATAGAAGAAATTAATGGGAGTTTTTTGAATTATACACACACTAGAATCCATATTTTAAATTCATTTAGCGCGTATAAACTTTATTTTGGAAATTATAAAACCACATGTTGAGTCATAAAATATTTTCATTTTAAAAATTTATAAGGCCTTATTATCTTATTTCTTGCGGAGCATCCATAGAAAATCATTTCGAACGATATACAAAGTCGACTGAAATGATTTTCGACTAGATTTTGTTAACCGTATTCCCTTTCGTTCATATCCTTTCTAATGCGGTGTAATCTTTTAAACTCTGAAGTGAAAATAAAAAGATAGACAGGATACGAATACAATAAGAAGGGTAAGAAAAATAAAAACGAAGTAAAAAAGGCGAAAAGGCTAAAAAAAGGATTTTACCCCGCATTACCACCGCATAAGAAAGGTATGAACCAAACATCGCAAATGAAAACCGAGGGCAAAACCAAGAACATTGAAATGCGGTGCAATTCTTTCGTCTCGAGTCAAACAAAATCAAAAAATCGATATTCCTGATTCAAAGAATTAAGTTTCATAAATGAACTAAAAAAACTAAATAAATATTTATAATATTTTAAAAAGAAATTTCAAAAATAAAACAATATGCCACGTTCTCTAAAAAAAGGCCCTTTTGTAGCCGATCATTTATTAAAAAAAATCGAAAAATTAAATGCACAAGGACAAAAAAAAGTAATCACTACTTGGTCTCGATCATCGACAATCTTACCGATGATGATCGGTCACACGATTTCTACTTATAATGGTAAAGAATTCCTTCCTGTTTTTATCACAGACCAGATGGTAGGACATAAATTAGGAGAATTTGCACCTACGCGTACTTTTAAAGGACACGTCAAAAGTGATAAAAAATCTAAACGCTAGTTATTTTTTCGTTTTTTAGATACAATACGACATAATTTATAAATCAAAATAATTCAATATCAGAAATATTAGAGTTGATGTAATTTTAATCAACGTCTCATAATTTTAAGTAAGTGTTAGCAAACTGTCAGTAACTTATGTTTTTACATGAATGAGTTTTTAATACAAAATCACAAACTCGTTTTTTAATAGTTAATTAAAAATAAATTTGTCAAGGACAAATTTTATAACTCAAATTATTAGTTCAATTCGATTATACGGTCGTCTTCGATTTTTTAAGGCTTATACGCCTGGGCGTTTTTCATGATTAAATTTTCCCGGAGATTTTGGACTCGTTATAGACCAAAGGTGCTTCATATTTCGTTCTTCGTCGTTCACCTCTCATTTTTCCCTCATACTTCTTTTGCATTTCTAAATCTGGTCCTTAATCTGTTCGTGCTTCGCTAAAAATCATTTAAACATGGTTTTTAATCTAGTTGTTTCAAAAAATGCATTTTTGAACTCCGCTATTTTTCGTTCATACCCTGTTCATATCCTCTTTATCCTCTTTATCCTTTTTATCCCGAAGTATGAGGGACGAAGTCTGAGGGGAAGTATGAAGGGAAAAGAAGCGCGACCATGTTTAAAAAGATAAAAAGGGATTGCCACCGCATAAGAAAGAGTCGAAAGGATAAAAATAGAAAGAGTAAGAAGCATGAAAACCAAGAGACGACCGAGTCAAAAAGATCAAAAAACCAATTCAAATCGAAGAATCTATAAAAAATGAACGCGTTTTATGTGTTATTCTATGTATCTCCGATCAAAAAATCAAGAAAAATAGCTCTGATACGAAAACATAATAATTTATTTCTTTTTACTTAAATAAGTTAAAAATCTTGTTTATATATAATTCTTATCAACATGAGCGATTCTCTAGACACAAAAAATGTAGGACGTATTTTACAAATTATTGGTCCTGTTTTAGACGTAGTTTTTCCAAAAGGCCAAGTTCCAAACATTTATAACGCATTAACGATTACTGCGAAAAACGCGGCTGGCCAAGAAATGAGCGTAACTTGTGAAGTTCAACAACTTTTAGGTGATAGCTGCGTTCGTGCAGTTGCTATGACTCCTACAGATGGATTAATGCGTGGTATGGAAGTTTTAGACACAGGTAAACCACTGAGCGTACCTGTAGGAAAAGCGACTTTAGGTCGTATTTTCAACGTACTTGGAGAGCCAGTAGATAACATGGGCCCTGTAAACAACCAAGAAACATTACCAATTCACCGTCAAGCTCCTGCATTTGTGGACTTAGATACACGTCTTTCGATTTTCGAAACGGGCATTAAAGTCGTAGACTTATTAGCGCCTTATCGTCGTGGCGGTAAAATTGGTTTATTCGGTGGTGCTGGAGTAGGTAAAACTGTATTAATTATGGAATTAATCAACAATATCGCTAAAGCTCATGGCGGTGTTTCAGTATTTGCTGGGGTTGGTGAACGTACTCGTGAAGGAAATGACCTTTACACAGAAATGAAAGAATCTGGCGTAATCGTTGAAAAAAATTTAGGCGATTCTAAAGTTGCTTTAGTTTATGGTCAGATGAACGAACCACCTGGAGCACGTATGCGTGTAGCATTAACGGCTTTAACGATGGCAGAATATTTCAGAGATGCAAATAAACAAGACGTTCTGTTCTTCATCGATAACATTTTCCGATTCGTTCAAGCTGGTGCTGAAGTTTCTGCTTTATTAGGTCGTATGCCTTCTGCCGTTGGTTATCAACCTACATTAGCGACTGAAATGGGTGTTTTACAAGAACGTATTACGTCTACTAAAGATGGTTCGATCACTTCGATTCAAGCCGTTTACGTGCCTGCCGATGACCTTACTGACCCTGCTCCTGCTACTACTTTCGCTCACTTAGATGCTACGACGGTTCTTTCTCGTGGATTAGCTTCGAAAGGGATTTATCCAGCAGTTGATCCTCTTGATTCGACTTCTACGATGTTACAGCCATGGATCGTAGGCGAAAAACATTATGATTGTGCACAAAATGTTAAAAAAACATTACAACGTTACAAAGAATTACAAGATATTATCGCGATTTTAGGTTTAGACGAATTATCTGAAGAAGACAGATTAATCGTAGCTCGAGCTCGTAAAATCGAACGTTTCTTATCTCAACCTTTCTTCGTAGCTGAAGTATTTACTGGATCTCCAGGAAAATACGTGAGTCTTGGCGAAACGATCGAAGGATTCAATAAAATTCTTACTGGTGAATTAGACGATTTACCTGAACAAGCTTTCTACCTTGTTGGAGGTTTAAACGAAGCTTTATCTAAAGCAAGTTCTCTTAAATAATAGCTATCTCGAAATCGCGTTAAAAATGATTTTAAAATCATTTTTAACGCGATTTCACGATTTAAACAAAGACGATTTAAATCGTCTTTGTTTAAACTACTAGTATATATGAAATGAATCGCAGCTTCTTTATATTCTTTATATAAGAGCGTATAAGAACAAAATGATCTTATACGCTCTTCTCACAGTCACAAAAAACATCGAATATAGATAGATAAATAGTTCGATGTGGTATCTATGTACATTCATAGAACGTAATATGTCATACATGACAATTCCTCTATAAAGATTTTAAGATCAAACGACTCTTATTTAGGATTTATTCAGTAGATAACGGTACTAAAGATTAAATGAATTTTTTGTTTAATAATATTAAACATGTTTTAAATTTAAATGAAATTCGTTATTTTGATACATAAATGCGTAGCTATAAAAATCATTTTTATAGAAAGCGTTTTTATATATGCTCTTTATAATTTTAAAAAATAAAAAAAATTTAATGGGTTGATGATAGAAAACATAAAAAATAGCGGAGTTCATTTTATTCGAAAAATGCTTTTTTAAAAATCATTTCAAAATCTTCGATTTTGAACTAGATTTTTAAATTCGCTTTGCTATTTTTCGAATAAAATTTAGTTAAAGCATCTTTTGAAAATCTTCGATTTTCAACCATGTTTAAATGATTTTGAAAATGATTTTGAAATGATTTTCAAAAGATGTTTAAATGATTTTTAAAAAACAATTTCTCAGAATGATTGGTGTTGCCCATGAAAAGATTTAGGCAAATTTATTCTTGAAAAAACAAAAAAGATAACGAGCCTTTTACTTTGATTCATTTGTGGAGTTAAAGTTCTCTTCATTTGTATTTTATGAAATTAAGCAAAGAACCTTAAGATCTCAAGCTTATTTTCAAACCGTACGAGAAAGTCGACTATCAATAGAATGATTTATTAGAATGCGGTCGTGTCGAAGTATCAGATTGATTCGAACGAAGTTCGAAATACTGATTTATAGGAATGTGTGAAGTCATATCTATGGGCATTTTATGTATTTAAATGAGTTTTTGAAATCCGATATTTTACAGCACGATCCGTTTCGAGTGTGATACGCTGATAGAGGTGGGGGCTAACTTCTAAAGAAGCTAGATTTTTTTGCATAGTCTGGGCATTAAGTGTAGTTATATGATTTTAAAATTGGATAATCGAGTTTTTGAAAATAATCATCGTCGGTAAACACATTTTTTACAAAGATTATGCAGACGACAAAATTTTTTACGTGGTCGTTTTCCTTTTAATTTGGACATTTTCATAACATTCACAGATCATACGACACATTTATTTAATGAAAAATCGAATGACTTTAATGAATTTATTGTATCAAAACGTTCGTTTTCTATCCCTCGTAATGATTTAGACGTAGTTTTTACTTTGAGTGAACCAAATACAGTAGAGATTATAAATTCAAAAGCAGAAACTATAGATAGAGTTACTCTCGAAAGTCATTTGAATATAATGCGCTACAGAATGTTCTCTTTTTCAAATCATTGATTTGGTTCGAAAAATAGCGGAGTTCATTTGATTCGAAAAATGCATTTTTTGAAATGAATTCTTTTTTCAAAATCTAGTTCAAAATCATTTAAACATCGAAGATGTTTAACTAGATTTCAAAATCGAAGACGTGCGCGAAAAAAATACGACGTTCGACTTAAACGTCTCCCTATTTTGCATCCAGAATATATGAAACTCTCGCGCTCTGCTAAATTTGTGCCATTCGCCTGAAGATAGAGTCTATTTCACTATTGTTTATTTAGCAGAGCGCGACGAAAATTCGCATAAACAATTCGTTTCGATTAATGTTTGCTGACTTAGAGTTTATTAGTAAGCTGAAAAATAAAGTTTATTTTCACGAGATAAAATCCCGCTGTGTGGGCTTTATATGACTCCTTCTACTCGAGCTATTTTAAAAAACATTAAAGGTGAGATGGATTTCGTATCGAACAAAAATCATGCTACTGGATAGAATTTACGAAACATGTCATTCGTTTCGATTCACATAAAATCGCTGAATCGCAGATTAAACAAATTATTAAAAGAACTCAGTGATCGAGAGCTTGGATATGATAGGGCACATTTTTATCGTACCGACGTCGTATAGCACTGTGCTTTTGTCGCTGATATTGATAAAACAAAGCATTTATTAAATCACAGTTCGATTTTTAGCACTCTAGTTTAGTTGCTCAGCGGTATGGCTACATCAGAGGATATGACTGTTATCAATCAAATTTATTGCACCGCATCAGCGACACTAGAACGATCGAGACTGAAAATCATTCTGAATTTGATTCAGTAGTAGGTTAAGAATTTGGGAACTTTGGTTTTTGTCATTGTCATTGCAGTTGAAAATTTTAAGATATAAATAATCTTATTAAACCTATTCAAATGAGTCAATAATAGTGAGCAAAATCGCGCACTGCAGAATAATCTGTAGCTATAATTTTTTCGATTTATAGAACAGACGAAAGATTTAATAAAAATAATTTGATTTTAAAATCGAATAAAATTTATCGTACATGGTTTGTTTTTATTTTTGATGCATAAATTATATTTTTAAGTATGTGTTTTTAATTTTATTTGTGATAAAATAATCGATATAAAAGAATTTTTAATCTTATATTAAGTATGAAATCGTTATTACCTTTGTTAATAAAAAAGTGTCATTCAATAATATTTTCACTGAGAAAAAGACAACAATAAAATCTATGTGATCTATATAAATTTTTTATTCGGTTAATAGTAAAAACCAAAAATTTGATTTTGATTTGGGTTATTTTGAACTCAAAAAATTTTTCCATCGATTGTCTGATTTATGTGCTAAAATGTGAAAAATAGTTTAAAATTCATTATGCTATGGTCCTATTTATTTTTAAATAAGATAATTTATAAAATATAAGTTTTATAATCCATAAAGTTTTTATAAAACGCCGAATAAAAATCTTCACTCTCTAAGAATTTGTTCATAATTTGTTTTATTATGGACGATAAAATTTTTATTTTAATTCTAATCCTTATGGCTGCTCAAAAACTTTCAAAAAATACGAATAAAAAACAAGGGCGTAATTCTAAATTCGGTGGAATTTCATCTATGTCGGACAACTTAAAAAAATCAAAACGTAAAGTTTTATCTGTTTCTCAAATTTTAGCTCGCGTTCGTAAACAAAAACAACGTAAACTAGATCAAAAAAAACGAAAAAAACCGATTAAACCAATTATTCCTCCAAAATCTTTGATTATTATTTTAAAAGAAAAACCGGAAAAAGCAGTTTATAACCGCCGAATCATCGATTATAAACACTGCGGTTTATTACAGAGATATATTGGTTTAGGAGGGAAAATTTTACCTCGCAGACAAACCAAATTATCTGCGAAACAACAACGTTATATAGCAAAAACGATCAAAAGCGCGCGAATTATGGGATTATTACCTTTCGTAAGTAAAGAAAGAGGTTTTTTTAGATAATTATACATACTCGAATGAAATATCGAGCTCGACTCAACGACATTTTGTTTTTATATGCAAAATAAAATAAGAACGAGATTTTGCACCTCGTTTGAATATGGGCATAAATAAAATTCATAAATGAATCAACACGAATTTCTTATATGTCTTATATGTCAAATTGAAATAGATATGTATATATTGATTTTTAATTAATTCGTTTTCTAAATAAAAAACTCGTCTGCAAATCAAGGATGTTGTATTTTTTGAATAAAATCTAGTTAAACATCTTTTGAAAATCATTTCAAAATCGAAGATTTTGAACTAGATTTTCAGCCATATTTAAATGATTTTATTTAAAAAATATGGCACATGCATAAGCGTTTGTTTTTCATGTAATTTTTTGTGTGAAGTATAATATAAATATTTATTTTTATAGAGACGAAAAATTAATAAGAGCAAAATGCATAGATCTATAGGTTTTTGACAAGGTCTCTCGATGAGGTACTTCGAAAAAATTCGTTCCGAAACGCATGCCTACAATATATTCGATGAGACTCATTAATCTAAATTTTTCTCGTATAAAATATAAAATATCGATTATTCTCTCACTCAATTTTTAGTTTAATGGTTTTCATAACACATTTAGGAGATTTGCTTTATGAGTAAAATTTATGATTGGTTTGAAGAGCGTTTAGAAATTCAATCTATTGCAGACGACATTACTAGTAAATACGTACCACCCCACGTTAATATTTTTTATTGTCTAGGTGGTATTACTTTTACTTGCTTTTTAGTACAAGTAGCGACTGGTTTTGCTATGACTTTTTATTACCGTCCGACTGTCGCTGAAGCTTTTGCTTCAGTTCAATATATCATGACAGAAGTGAATTTTGGATGGTTAATTCGTTCGATTCACCGTTGGTCAGCTAGTATGATGGTATTAATGATGATTTTACACGTTTTCCGCGTGTATTTAACAGGTGGTTTTAAAAAACCACGAGAAAGTACTTGGGTTACTGGTGTTATTATGGCAGTTTGTACTGTTTCATTCGGTGTAACGGGATATTCATTACCTTGGGACCAAATTGGTTATTGGGCCGTTAAAATCGTAACAGGTGTACCTGAAGCTATTCCAGTAGTTGGATCACCTTTAGTAGAATTATTACGTGGTGGCGTAGGCGTAGGACAAGCCACTTTAACACGTTTCTATAGTTTACACACTTTCGTATTACCTTTATTAACTGCAGTATTTATGTTAATGCATTTCTTAATGATTAGAAAACAAGGGATTTCTGGACCTCTATAGATTGAATGACTCCAATCATTCGTATTCGAAATCTGGTTGTTTCGAAAAATCGATTTTTCGAAACAACCAGATTTCGAACGAATTAAGACATGAGCGCGCTTCGCTATTTTTTTAATAATATTTATCAAAATTCAATGCTCATGCTTACTTATGCTCTCGTCTGATGTTGCAAATCATTTAGTAAAACGCCTATTTCGTAAAAAAATATAAAAAGCAATTCGATTCGTATAAATCACTCACATCAATTTCAAGTACGTCGTTTTTCGTCGTTTCACGTGCGATTGATTGAGAAACAAATGTCATTGAGTAGGAGCTTGATCGAACACACGGTTTATAAAGATTCATTTCTTATTTATATTTGATTTCAAATAGACAAGAATTTGAAATTATGTTATAATTTCTTAAAAAGCCTTCGTGATGGAACTGGTAGACATCCTGGTTTTAGGAACCAGTGCACTTGTGCGTGTCGGTTCGAATCCGACCGAAGGCAAGTCTTTTAACGATCTGCCCTTAATTTGTTGTTGTTGTTTTGATAAAACGCGGGTTTTCTCTTTGGTTCAGATCCTTTTTATTTTTCACCTTTCATCTTTTGAGGTGAAAAATAAAAAGGATCTGAACCAAAAGCACGACATTAAACATCGAAGATGTTTAATGAAAAATAGAAATATCCATCTGTGTAAAGCAAGCACCCTTCATATTCTAGATTTCCCCTAATTTGTCAGCATAAAAAAAATTATTACATTTTTATTTTTGTTAAATCATATTTATAAAAGGAAAGTTCCTTGTTTAACAATTAATCTATTTTTTTTCATTTTCAAATTTTTGCCTAAAAAAGAGATCGGAGAGATTTTTTATGGACATTCTATTTGAATATTTAAAGGTCTCTCATTGAAATTTCATTGTGTGCTGTATCTCTCTGTTTGTTCAGAGACTTTAAACGAATATGTCTATAAAAGATACATATCTCTTTTTGCGTACTTCATGTTTTTAAAAAAAGCACACGATACGAATAAACTTTATCCATAAATATTTTGTTCTTTTTCAAAATCATTTCAAAATCTTCGATTTTGAACTAGATTTTATTCAAAAAATACATTTTTTGAAACAAACTCGCTTCGCTATATTTGAGAAATGACATTCATGTTAAAAATCATATTTTTTATAAAATGTAAAAATTTTTTTATTAATCATTTATAATATGCCAATCGGTGTACCAAGAATTATTTATTGTTGGGGTGAAGAACTCCCTGCTCAATGGACAGATATTTATAATTTTATTTTTCGAAGAAGGATGGTTTTTCTAATGCAATATCTAGACGATGAACTGTGTAATCAAATTTGTGGTTTATTAATTAATATTCATATGGAAGATAGATCGCAAGAATTAGAAAAAAAAGAACTGGAAAATAGTGGGGTATATAAAAATCCAAATTTTCAACAAAAAGGAAGATCTTCTGAACCTACTGCTGCTTTTTCTAAACCTTTCGATGAAAATCATACATTAGAAAAAAACCTGTTTAGTGGTAACAAAAAACAAAAATCTATCGAAGATTTAATGATTTCTGAAGAAGATTTAGCAATCGACGAAAATCATATGTTAGAGAAACACACACTGCAGAAAATTTCTATAGAATGGTTAAATTGGAATGCTCAATTTTTTGATTATTCTGCAGAACCTTATCTTTTTTATTTAGCAGAGTTGCTAGCTCGCGACTTTACTTCAGATGATGCGAATTTATTATATGATAACAAAGGAACGGTTTCACCTATCAATGAGACTGAATTATCGAGATTAATGATGATGTTTAAAAACATGACGAATTCTGGCGATAAATTTGATTCGAAGTTTTTTGATTCAGAAGCTTCTTCAAAATCGATGTTCGACGTTTATTCAGCGTTTCGATTAGTAGCCAATTTCACCTCGCAAGATTACAAAGATTTTCAATTAGACCCTCGTACAAAAAATCATTTAATACAAAAATTTCAACAATTACAAAAACAAAAAACAAATACTATCGATAGCAACACTAATAGTGATTCTTTTCTGAACCAGCTAGTTTCCGAAAAGGCGCAGAAAGATTTATTTGCTCTTATGGATACTGATCAAATTCAGTCGGAGGTTTCTAAAAAAGCTTTAGCTCAAAGACAATTACGTCGTGGCTATTCACGAGAAAAAAATAACTATTTAAACTCGTCGGGTGCTACAAAAGCAGCGAGTTATCTTAATTTAGACGCATCTGATGAAGCTTATAATCAATATCGTGATTATTATAGAAAGCAAACAGAAAGCCTACTACAAGAAGAAGAATCTAAAAAAGTTTTTATGATCATTAATTCATTTGGAGGATCTGTAGGAAATGGTATCACCGTTCACGACGCTTTACAATTCATCAAAGCTGGATCCATGACGCTCGCTTTAGGTGTAGCTGCATCTGCAGCTTCTTTAGCATTAGCTGGGGGAACTATCGGAGAACGTTATGTGACCGAGGGTTGCCACGTCATGATTCACCAGCCTGAGGGAGGATTGACTGGACAAGCTTCAGATATTTGGATCGACAGCCAAGAAATCATGAAAATTCGGTTAGATGTAGCAGAAATTTATTCTTTATCGACTTATAGACCACGCCATAAAATTTTACGCGATTTGGATAGAGATTTTTATTTAACAGCGACAGAAACGATTCATTACGGACTAGCCGATGAAATCGCAACTAATGAAGTCATGCACGAAATTATCGAAATGACTAGTAAAGTTTGGGATTACCACGATAGTCAACAACAAAAATTATTAGAAAGTCGAGAAAGGGTCGACGCACCAGCAGAGGCACAAGCAGAAGCTTAATTTATAAAAGTCTAACTTAACACGTTTTTATTTAGTTCGTGTATCTTTTTTCAGTTATACTTTTTATAATTATTCGTTTTGGACGAATTATAAATTCAAAATCATCGATGATCCAGAACACATCCAATGTGCTATAATATTTTTCGCAGTTTGATTAAGTCGTGTTTCTTTACCGTTAATTTGTGCAAATCACAGGTTCGCAATCACGTTGACTTCGTATATTGTATTTAAAATCTAGTCGTTTGAAAAATGCATTTTTCAAATCGGTCGTTTTAAAAAATAGCGAAGCGAATTTGCGCTTCTTTTCGAAAAAAAAATTTTTCGAAACAAAAATCATTTAAAAAATGATTTATAAATAAAAATACATTTTTCGAATGAAATCGTCTAAACACGAAAAATGCTTAAGAGATATGTGACCAAATTTTAAATATGATTTGCAAACGAATTTATATAAACCCAATTTGTCGATAATCGATTCAAAAATTTGGTTCTTAATCGAAGATTAAGAACCAAATTTTTGAATCGATTATCGACAGAAACACCAAAGTCATGGTTTTTGACTTCGCTATATCATATGAATGAACTAGTTAAAAAAAATATTTTCGAGTTTGTGAATCTACTTCGTAAATTGGTCGTCATGGTATTCTTTTCAGCGATTTTTTTTACTTTATAGCTTATAAAAATACAAAATCAAAAAAATGTAACACATATCATTTTTATTGAACGTGTTTTTAATAAACACGACATTAAACAAAGACAACCAAAACCTCGAAAAAAATGTATAATGATAATAAATTTCATATTATTTTTTTCTATTTTTATTTTTTTACGTGCAGCGTATTTAAAAAAAGCACCGTTGGCCGAGCGGATCAGGCAATCGACTCATAATCGTTTTGAGATAGGTTCAATTCCTATACGGTGCATTTATTTCGAAATAAAGCGTGTCATAACTTTTATTAAAATAGGCTTCTAAATATTTATTATGTTTATTTATTTTATGAATCGTTTTATCTTATAGAACTGAGATGAAATGCGTAATAAAAACAAACGAAGCCGGTGGATAATTCTATAAAATCAAATGAAACAATGCGCTTAATTTTTTATTCTTTTTTCATGAATAATGAGAGAAAAAAATTCCACTTCAATGAAATTGAAGTGTATACATTAATAAGATTAAAAAATTAAAACAATAAAAATGACATTTTGATTTTATCTGTATTTATTTTTGATATGATATGACATGTAAAAACAAATCATAGATTATGCGATTTTTTAAAAAGCGGGTAACGCGACTCGAACGCGCGACATCCTCCTTGGCAAGGAGGTGTTCTACCAACTGAACTATACCCGCGACGATTTAATGATGATTTTATTTTAGTATAAAATAAAAAAAAAGTCAATGAATAAAAACAAAAAACATCTAAAAACATCTACTGAGTTTATTCGACTAATCTCTATTGTTTTGCATTTTTATGGTTTGATAAAATAAAAATAAAGTAAAATAAAAAAACAGATCTTTTTTAATAGTATTTTAAATTTCATACAAAATTTTGTTGTTCTATAATTCGCAAATGAAATCGAAAGCAAGTTTTCCTTTATAAATTTTAGTCTATAGTTCACTTAAAAACCATCGTATTTTTCTGACCGTACTTTATTTGTAGATACGTTAAGTCACATGAGACGAATATTAATAAAAGAAGGTTGTTAAATATACACGAATAAATGTATAAGATATAAAATGGCTACAGGCGTTCGTTCCGTATAATCGACATTTCACGAGTCTCATGATGGTATTTTACAACTTTATCCTATTTATGCCTTTCCTACTCTGAAAGATGAGGGGATTGCCGTTGCGGTTGCTTATAAAAACAAATGCGTTGCTTTTGCTTTTACGAAGTAAAAGCAAACGCAACATAACTAAAAACAAAAGCAAATGCAAAAGTAACGCATTTGTAAAACGCATAAGAAAAATGCAAGAATAAAGAGTGAACAATGAAGGATGAGAGGTAAAGCATAAAAAAAGGCATATGCTCGATAAAAAAAGACAAGATCATATGAGTGACTCGAAAGTCATATTTATTTATATTTTGAGATTACCTTATTCGAGGTTTAATTTCTTTTCTAGAAGTCAGATAACAACTTTCATTTTGTTTCGTTCGTTTTTCATCGAAATTTCCTTATTCATGAGTCTCCATGTAGTTTTATTCGTAAAACTAGTTTTTTTATAAATTATAGAACGTGTGTTAAATTTTGAAATTTGACTTATAAATAGGGATGACAGGATTCGAACCTGCGACATCATGCTCCCAAAGCATACGCGCTACCAACTGCGCTACATCCCTAATTTAACTATAAATATTATAGTTTTTTTCTAAAAAAAAAGCAACTTTATTCAATGTGATGTTTGTCGAACAAACTTGCAATCGAGATTTTAGCCATATCATATCAAATCATATCTATGAATATGTATTTATACATTTTTTACGGATTCAGTTTTTGTCCTGAATCCGTGGACATAATTTGACTTTCGCCATGGAGGATAAATGAAATAAATTCGAGTCATTGCTTTGTTTTAATGACACACCTAACAAATTTTCAGTTTGTTCGAGTGTTTTTGTCGTTTTTTTTAGGCGACAAAAACACTCGAACAAAAAAACTATAGATTAGATACAAAACTCGAAGAATGATGTTGGGACTTATAATCTCGATGAATTATAAAACAAAGATTTTAGGCAGAAACGAAAAATACTGTCCCGAAAAACACTGCAAAAAATAGCGGAGTTCATTCATTTCAAAAAATGCATTTTTCGAATAAAATGAACTCCGCTATTTTTTAAATGTATTAGAAATTATTCTACGATCGCAGTTACTACACCTGCACCAACTGTACGACCGCCTTCGCGAATAGCAAAACGCATTCCTTTCTCAATCGCAATAGGATTGATCAATTGCACGACCATACTGATACGGTCACCGGGCATTGCCATTTTATTCGAATGTTCTTCGGCTACAGAAGAAGGGTTGCGCATTTGAATGTGAGAAAAATCAGTCACACGACCAGTCGAGTCTGTCGTACGCATGAAAAATTGAGGTTGATAGCCAATTAAAAAAGGAGAGTGACGACCACCCTCTTCTTTTGTCAGTACATAAACTTGAGCTTCGAATTTAGTATGTGGTGTGATCGTACCAGGTTTAGCTAAAACCATACCGCGTTCAATATCTTTTTTTTGAACACCACGAAGTAAAACACCAACATTATCACCGGCCATTGTTTCATCTAAAGTTTTTTTAAACATTTCAAGTCCAGTCACAACTGTCGATTTTGTATCTTTTAAACCAACAAGTTCGACGTTTTCTCCTACTTTAAGCGTTCCTCTTTCTACACGACCTGTAGCAACAGTACCACGTCCAGTAATAGATAATACGTCTTCGACTGCTAATAAGAAAGGTTTATCAGTTTGTCTTTCCGGAGTTGGAATATATTCATCTACTTGATCCATTAGGTTAAAAATTTTGTCTACCCATTTGTTATCCCCGCGTTTCATTTGAGGATTTTCTACTAGTGCCTCTAAAGCTAATAAAGCAGAGCCACTGATGATAGGAATTTCGTCTCCAGGAAATTCATATTTATCTAAAGTTTCACGAACTTCAAGTTCAACTAGTTCTAAAAGTTCTGCGTCATCTACTTGATCTTCTTTATTTAAGAAAACTACGATGTTGGGCACTCCTACTTGTTTCGCTAGTAAAATGTGTTCTTTTGTTTGAGGCATAGGACCGTCAGCTCCAGAAACGACTAAAATAGCACCATCCATTTGAGCAGCCCCAGTAATCATATTTTTCACGTAATCGGCGTGGCCCGGACAGTCAACGTGAGCATAGTGACGATTTTCTGTTTCGTATTCTACGTGTGCTGTATTAATCGTAATACCACGAGCTTTTTCTTCTGGTGCTGAATCAATTTCGTCGTATTTTTTTCCTGTAGCACCACCTTGAGCTGCTAATGCCATCGTGATAGCTGCTGTTAAAGTCGTTTTTCCGTGGTCAACGTGTCCAATTGTACCAATATTCACATGAGGTTTTGTACGTTCAAATTTAGCGCGAGCCATGTTTAAAAAAATCCTTCATTAATTTTGTTATTTTTTAATAAAAATTTGTATAAGCCAATTTTCCGAGTAAAAAACTAAGTGCCAAATCCAGAAAGTGCCGTAATTCGAGGAAATTCATATAAATTTGTCCAAATATACGAGATTGTTTTTTTTTAAAAAACAGCGAAGCGAATTTTTTTTCAAAATTTTTGATTTTGAAATTCGCTTTGCTAAAAATCTAGTTCAAAATGAAAGATTTTTTAAACGCAATTGAGATTTTTGAGCAAGGAGGGATTCGAACCCCCGACTCTGTGGTTCGTAGCCACATGCTCTAGTCCACTGAGCTACAAGCCCACGATTTTAAATATATTTATATTGTATCGCTCTTTTTTTTTTTATGCAAGACTCGATTTTATTATTCTATTGAATCGGGTTCATTATATCTTCGCTTTTGGTCTTTGTGTTTTATTAACAAATGTATTTTTTAAACGAAAATCTGGTTCGAAATCACTCCTTAATCATTTGTTGTTTATACATCGAAGATTTATAAAAAAAAATACATTTTTTGTTTATAGCCTGAACTATGAAAAAAATAGCATCATCGACGTTTAACTAGATTAAGGAGTGATTTCGAACCAGATTAATGATCAGATTTTCTGGTCTCCATCTATCGTTTTTAAAGCCTATCTCATCGAACTATACTTATAATTCAATGGATCATTCGACGAATTATCGAAAAAATTTATTTCCGTTTTTTATAAAGACTTACTCGACAAACAAACTTTCGAATCAAAAGATAGCGTACGTCTAGTACTTTTAGAACAAATAAAAAATCGAATGACATTATATACAAACCCATACGCGCTTTATTCAAAAATAGATAATTTAATCACGAAAATATTCACTTAATTTGATTTTACGCGATCCTTGGTCAGTCGTGATCGAAAGAACATCTTTCGCATTACAGATATAATTGGGCGCATTGACTTTTCGATTATTAACTAAAATTTTACCTTGGTTAATTAACTGTAGTGCAGTTGTCATAGTAGAGACTACTTTTAATTGAAATAAAATATAAGCTAAAGTTTTTTCTAAGCGTTTTTTATAAAAACGCATCTTCTTATAATAAGATTGAAGATTCCTATTTACTAGTTTTAAAGAACTTTGTTTCATAGCAACTGAAATAACGTCTTTAGGTTTACACATGTAACTAGCTACATTGACTTTTTTTTGATTAACACGAATATGGCCGTGACTAATTAGCTGACGAGCAGCGATGATTGTTGGAGCCATATTTAATCTAAAAACAATATTATCTAATCTCATTTCTAATAATTGTAATAAAACTTGACCTGTAGATTCTTTCATTTTTTTTGCTTTACGCACATAATTAATCAGTTGTTTTTCGCCAATGCCGTAATTATAGCGTAATCTTTGTTTCACTTTAAGACGAATTAAATAATCTGATTCACATGAATCAAAAGGTCTACTTTTGAATAATTTTGTTAAACCATGTTGTCCGGGCGGAAGCACTTTTCCGCGAAACATACCTTTACCACGAAATGATCTACGAAAAGGTTTTTTTCGAGTGAAACCTCTTAATTTTCCAAGTCTACGAATAATTCTTAAACGTGGGCCTACATATCTTGACATACAAACTTTCCTATAAAATTAATAAGCTTTGATAAATTGATCTTTAAATAAGGTTATGCGCCGAATTTGCAGTTATAGATTATAGATGCAGTCGTTATGGAGTGTTGGTATTATTAGGTACGCCATTAAAATTCATGGTTATTTCCAAGTTCATACCCCCAGGGGAATTCGAATCCCCGTTTTCTCCGTGAAAGGGAGGTGTCCTGGGCCTCTAGACGATGGGGGCTAGTTTAATCTGTCGATCTATTTTAGTTTGGCAGTTATTGCTTCTTTATATGATAATATTGTATTCAATTTTTTAATTATTGTCAACTCTTTTAAATTTATTAATTCGATTTTATGATTTTAATTCAATTATTAAACATATCCTAGATTTTGATCAAGAATAGATTCTATTAAAGGTATTTTTATAGTCACTTGGTCGAATTTCTCGAGCCCAATGCGGTGGTAATTCGGGGTAATATCTTTTTTTAGTTCTTTTTTTTTTTAGTTTTTTTTATTGATTTTCAGATTTTTGCCGACGATCGAATTATTAATTATCGTCACTGGATTTAATTAAATATTTTATATTTTTATTATTAGCTTAAAACTTGTTTTTTACACGAGACATTTGCTTGACTCCGAAATAGAGAAAGCAAACACGCCTGATTTTTATAGGTTAGTTTCTTTTTTTGTTTAGACATTGCTCGTAAATCAAAATTGCATATTTGATGCGGACAAGAGGCCATTCTAAGCTTCGTATTTCATTATTTATAATATCCTTTATTTATTAATGATTTATAATTTTACGAAGGCCGAAAATTGTCATGAATCATTTAAAATCACAGATTAAAGACTAGATTCACAAAATCGAAGGCTATTCGTCTTTCATCCTTCACCTCTCATTTTTCCCCTAATTCTTCGGGATAAAAAGGATAAAAGCGAGATAAAAAAAAATTGCCACCGCATAGAAAGTATAAAAACAGGGTAAAAAAAGGTCATAAAAGTACGACTCGTAAAAGTGACAGGATTTCTTTTATAACTCTCAAAAAATATGATAATAACAACTATAGTTTTAATAAAATCGCTTTGGCTTTTTCGACTCAAAGATATACGAAGCCGTTTGAAAACCATTTAAATATCGAAGATTTTCAACGTCGTGCCTTTGATTTTTATTAAATAAAAATCAAAGGCAAATTTTCAACGAAAAAACAAAGACGAAAATATCTTACATTCAACTAAACACTTATAAAAACATTTCGTGCTTATTTTAATATCCCGTCAATAAAAGACTATTTCGAACCTATCGTTTTAAAAAATTCTTATTTTTAGCGAAGCGCGATTTTTTATGCTGTCGAACCTTATTCAAGATAAATGACTCCTGTGAAAAATGTTCGACCGCTTCGTTTTACAAATTCGTTTTACAAAATAACATTGCGAGCTATTTGTTTCGAATATGCATACCTCGTTAATTTTATTTTTTAATTTTATTTTTTAATTTTATTTTTAATTCAAATGAATAAGACAACACACGATCAGAATATTATATATTATATGATGCAATTCATCGAAAAAATTGTTTTTTAAAAATCATTTCAAAATCTAGTTAAACATTATTTAAAATCTAGTTGTTTCGGTTCGAAAAATTCATTTTTCGAACCGAAACAACTAGATTTTTAGCAAAGCGAATTTCAAAATCTAGTTCAAAATCTTCGATTTTGAAATGATTTTGAAAAAAGAATTCACTCCGCTAAAATTAAAGACTAAAAACTAAAAATTTTTTTTGTTCTGTCTCTTTATTAATTTATTTGATCATTTAAATTTACTAATCGTTTAAATTGATTCAGCACGTAATAAAGTAAAATATAAAATATATTTTGCTTTTATAGAATACTTGATATTTATTCGAGGATACAGTATAATATTTTTATATCAGGCCCATAACTCAGTTGGTAGAGTGATTGCCTTACAAGCAATAGGTCATCGGTTCGAGTCCGGTTGGGCCTAAAATTTTTGTCGACCAGACAAATATTTTTCGTTATCTGAAAACTGTTTTATGTTTATTTTAGTTTTTTAGATCAAATTAAATGCTTTGATTCAGACTCAGAATGACAAAAATTTGGCTCGAATTTATTTTTTGTCGAAAACCTGCTTTTGGTTTTTATTAAAAAATCAATGATTTTCGAAAGAAATAAAACCCGAAGGCCCTTCGTCTTTCACCTCATCTTTTTTATGCGTTTTGCTTTATAAAAACAAATGCGTTACTTTTGCATTTTGTTTTTAGTCGTGTTGCGTTTGCTTTTATAAGCAAACGCAACGGCAATCCCCTCATTCTTCGGGATGAAAAGATATAAACGAGATATGAATAGTATAAACAGGGTAAAAAAGATGAAAAGGGGTTATAAGGGTGAGAAGGATAGAAAAAATAGAAAGGAGATGAACCAAAGGCACGACGTTGAAAATCTTCGATATTTAAATGGTTTTCAAACGGCTTCGTATATCTTTGAGTCGAAAACAATAAATCTTTTTCGATTTTTAAAATCATACATTTTTAAAGATTCAAAGGTTTTTCACATTTCACGCCGAAGTATGAAAGGTGAGAAGGGTGAAAAAGATATGAACCGTAGGAAAAAAACTAAAAGCTCTATCGAACCGGTCTCATATTCGAACGAAAATTAATGATCGCGCTTCGTTAAAAATATGAATTTAGACAAAGATAAAAATAAGCGACGGTCGTCTCATTCATATCATAAAAAAATTTAAAACTATGAATTTAAAACTATGAAATCGAAAAAATTTAATAACTTTATTAATGACATTTTTCACTTATAAAATCTAAACCAATTTTTTCTAAAGCTCTTTTAACTTCTTGCAAACATTTTTTTCCAAAACCTTTTATACTCGTTAATTTTCTATGAGGATTTTTGATTAAATCAGCTACAGTATAAATTTGAGAGTCTTCTAAAAGTATACAAGAACGATTAGAAATGCTTAAAGACGAAATTCGAATTTTATTTAATTCCGTTTCATTGAACATTTCTTGTTTATATTTTTTTTCGTACTCTTTTTGTGCTTTTAAAAATTTTTGATTTTTAACAAGAAATGCCTCGGATGACAATTGATTTTTTTCATTCTGCCAAGTATCCCATGTTTTCGCTTTTTTCAGAGCATTTTGCATTTCAGTATAATATGAATGTTCATACTCGATTTTGTTGAAAATTTTTTCAGAATGATGTTTTGATTTCAATGATTCTGTCGTAAATAAAGAATTTAAAATTTTCATTTTTTCTAATTGAGAAAAAACAGACATTAAATTTTTTAAAGCGTCATAAACAGCTTGTCGTGGATGAATACTTCCATTCGTCCATACTTCTAAAATAACGACGTGATTTAAAAACATTTTGTCGTAATAAGTTTTTCGTTGTTCTGTAGAATTAGAAAATCCCAGCGACGATGTGGCTAAAATCGCATCTTTCTGTGATGCATTTTGGATATAATTAAAAGCATTCGCATTTTTCACAGAATAATTTTCTATGACATAATTGACTTTGGTAATGGGCGTAAAAACAGCATCGATAGAAAGAGGCATCGTAGACACGTATTTTTTTGTTTTCGACGGATTTATTTGTTCGGATTCAGTGTATAATGTCGTCGTGTTATTTTGTAGAATATTCGAAAATTGACGTTCCGCACCTTCTTTTTGTATATATGCACGAGATTTTGAATTTTGAACTATATAGTTTTTACCTTGATTGATCGTAAATTTCATATTTAAAAAACCGTCGGGACTGAGACTCGCAATATATTGATCCGGATCCACACATTGAATAGAAACAGGCAACTTTAAATCAGCAGCTCTGACGATTCCAGGACCTCGAGCTTGCAAATAGCCAACCAGCGGTCGAGTGAACTGTTTTTCTAATTTTGCGAGATCTGTCGACTGTTCCCTTATATTATCACTCATGAAATTTTTTAGCACGATTTCTTTTAAATTCAATAAAATATCCAAAACAGAATCACGGATTCCTGGTAAAGTAGAATATTCGTGTACTGCCCCTTGAATTTCGACTGATGTGATAGCTATTCCAGAAAGCTCTGAAAGTAATGTCCGTCTTAATGCATTTGCGACTGTCAAGCTTTGACTAGAATTGAAGGGACCGATATAAAAGCATCCATAAAAACTCCTTGGATTTTCAATTCTAGATTCTTGACATGAAATAAAAAAATCATTCATCTGTTTTTTTAATTAATTGTTATATGACTCTATAGATTTTATAGTATCTTTTTTAAAAGCTTTGCAAATCAAAGATTTGGCTCAAAAAATGATTTTTAGCAAAGCGAATTTGTTTCAAAAAATAGCGAAGCGAATTTTGAAATTCTTTTTTCAAAATCATTTTTTGAATAAAATCAAAAATTTTGAAAAAAGAATTCATTTCAAAAAATGCATTTTTCGAATAAAATAAACTGCGCTATTTTTCGATAAACTGCTTTTAAATTTTCCTTGTTTCAGGTTTAATACATGACTGATTTTACGAATTGTTTTTGTTCACGATGCCTATTAAATTGGAAATATCGTTATTTTCGATAGTCGTCTACATTGTTGTTTGACGTTCATCAGACGAGATAGGGCCCGTTATTCATTAAACAGGTATTTTATCCGATCAAACACAAAATTATATATGAACAAAATGCATTTATAGACTTTTCTTTTCATCATCTACCTTTAAAATAATTCGACGTTAATTTTGTGATTTCTCATTTCAATAGAGTTTTTGAAAATCAAATATAAACTTTGATCTGCAAAAAAAATGACTTTTTGCCTACTACTAGATTTGAACTAGTGACCACCCGCGTATGAAACGGAAGCTCTAACCAGCTGAGCTAAGCAGGCTTTATTTAATAATTTTAACATATTGGGGTCTTTATTGGCAAGATTACTATTACGTGCCAAATAAAATCAAATTCATGTAAAATTTATATGCAGAACCAAACAAGGGATCAAATACCCCAACTCAGATAAATTTTATTAAAAAACTGATTGCATTAGTCTATTACACGTTTCGAAAAATATCTATCTCACATTTTAGCAAGACGCTATATTTTCAAAATAAAATGATATTATAAATTTTTTTCGCCATGTTAAAATAACGCTCGCTCGTTTTTTATATTCATTGTAAAGAACGCGATGAGAGTATTGAGATATGATTCTCTCATGACCGAGAATACAAAAGCCTATTTAAAAGAAAAACACTTTGAATTTGATATCAGAATGGGTTTTATTAAGCGTGTAATCATATATTATTGATCGTTTAAAGAATACCTCCTAAGGTCGTACATCATAATAAAAAAGAATTCGAAAGATGTGTGCAAAACGAGATACGAAAATCACGCTGCATTATGATTTTATATATGCACTTTTATTGATACGATAAAAAATAGATGAGCTCAGTAGGAATCGAACCTACATTAGAAACTTAGAAGGTTCCTGTCCTATCCATTAGACGATGAGCTCTAAAATGACTCGTAATTTCGTTTAGATAATAAATTCATATGGTCGTAGATATATCTATTTGGGTCGAATGATTCCTCACGAAATTTTATGGAGCGACTAGATTCCATGTGCCTCTTGTATTTTTAGTGTTCCACAAAACTTATGTTTTTCACATGAAAAAATGCGTATATATTTTTAAAATAGGCGTCAAAATTAAATGAATGACTGTTTAATTATATTATTATATAAAAAACTGACTTTTTATCATGTGTCTCATCAAAATTTATGGGAAGACTCGTTTTATTGTCATACAGATAAGCGATATAAATGATTTTGATTGAATCTGATTCTAAAATACCGTTTAACAAAACACCTAAAAGTGAAAGAGCCTGAGTCATTTTTTTACAAATAATTAATAAAACTGAAAATTTGGTTTTTTCATTTTTCGTTTAATTTTTTCTTTGTCGTTTTCGTTCTAAAACCAATTTAAAAATATTTTTGAACCAAATTTTTAACTAGATTAAACACTAAATGTTTAAATAAATTTGGAATATGATTTTAAAAACATATAGAAAGTCATTTGAAAATCGTAAATTTTCAATAGAAAAAGCTAAGTTTTGACATCGTGATTCAGAATCAATTAGCATATTTCGCAGAAATCTATAATATCGTGATGGATATTTTGACAAAATCAATAAACCGAAGAATATGCTCGTTTGTATTGTTTTAGTTTGCAATTCATAAAATCATAGATAAATAAAACATTTTTTCATTTATTTTAACAATAGAAATTGATTTTGTAAACTCACTTCGAATAAACATAACGTGAGTTTACAAAATCGATGAAAGCTTTTATTTCATAATAATGTTTATGATGTTTTTAAAATAGTCCGAAAGTAAGAGAAATATCGATTGGTAAAGCTGCACCAATACCTAACCAAAGAGCTACTAAAGTACCAACTAAAAAAATCGTAGTCGCGATTGGACGACGGAATGGATTTTGGAATTTATTAATATTCTCGATAAACGGCACAGTGATTAAACCAGCAGGAACAGCTGCCATTAAAAGAACACCTAATAATTTGTTAGGTACTGTACGTAATAATTGGAACACAGGATAGAAATACCACTCTGGTAAAATTTCTAATGGTGTCGCAAAAGGGTTAGCTGGTTCTCCGATAGCTGCTGGTTCTAATACAGCTAATCCGATTACACAAGCGAAAGTTCCGAAAATTACTACAGGGAAAATATATAATAAATCATTTGGCCAAGCTGGTTCTCCATAATAGTTATGTCCCATACCTTTAGCTAATTTTTCTTTTAATACTGGGTCTGTTAAATCTGGTTTTTTTGTAACTGACATGATTTAAAAAAATCCTTCTTATATTTTGTAAAGAATGCACGTGACTTAAATTTTTTCTCTATAAAGAATCATATTGAATCGACAACAAAAGCATATGATGTTTTTGTTAGGCGTCTCTTTTTTTTTGGTCGTTTATTCTTCTATTCGAAACTTTGATTTCTTAGTTTCCTAATAAATGCTTTTGTTTCGAAAAATATATTTTTCGAATGAAATCACTTGTTTTAAAAAATACATTTTTTAGCGAAGCGCGAATAAAATTATTTTAACATCTGGTTCAAAATCACTGCTTAATGATTTGTTATTTATAAATCATTTCAAAATCATTTAAACATGGTTAAAAATCATTTCAAAATCTTTGATTTTGAACTAGATTTTGAATTTATTCAAAAAATATATTTTTTGAAACAACTAGATTAAGGACCATGTTTGACTAAATGTTTAACCAGATCTCGAACTATGTTCAAATGCCTTAAAAACAAAAAGATGCCCGTATCGTTGCAATACAACATGCGCTCGATCCAAATAAATTAGATGAAAATTTATATGTCGAATAAAAATCGAATTGATTTTAATTAGTGCGAAAAATAAAGAGATTTCAAAATATATTAATTAACTAATATATTAATAAATGAAATTTTTATATGTTACTATAAACAATCTATTTTAAAAAATATTGTGTTTTAAAAAATAGTTATTAAAAAAACACCTTTGTTGTTTGCTGAAAAGACCTTACACGAAAATAATAAATTTAATTGAAAATCATTTAAATCTGGTCCTTAATCATTTCAAAATCAAAGATTTTGAACTAGATTAAGGACCAAATTTATAAACACGAAACGACCAAATTTGATTTAAAAAATGTAGTTTTTAAAACAAATGACTTTTAAAAGATATTTGACTAGATCTTGAACTAGATTTTGAATATAAACTAGCTTCTGATAGATTTTTTTCTAAAAAAATCTCTCATATTTCTGTTTTTAATATATCAAGTATTTTTATTTATTTTATCGACGCTTTAATACTTTATAAAGTTAAAATTTAGCCTTAAAAAGTCATTAAATTACGATTTATTCGACGTATAATGAATTATGATTGAATCGAATTTTGGGTGGCTTTATTAAAAACTACGAAAAAAAACAGACGAAAGATTTTTACCCATCATACACCATTATATCGGCGAATAAAATTGTTTATTCAATTATGATTGTCTTTTTCTATGTTCACTCATATAAATTTTCTTTTTTAAAAATCGAAGATTTTTAAATTCGCTCCGCTAAATTTTAAATCCTATAATTACAAATTTTTCGGTTATTTTTAGATGGATTCTGCGTCTCATCTTTCTTCGAAGAAAGATGAGACGCAGAATCCATCTCTAGAAATCTATAAAAGAAAACACCGAATGAATTCTGGACGAATAAAATTTAAATAATCCTGCATTTCTTTCGCCCGAACTTATCGAATAAAAAATTTCGTGTGTTTGGTTAAATAAAAAAAAATTATTATATAAAATTTCATAAGATTATTATATGAAATTTTATGATTCTATTTTTATAATTTGTCTTTCATACATCTTTTAAGTACTTTTTTGAAATGACCCCCTGACTTTGGAAGAAAAATTCATTTTAGCTATGCACTAATGATATTTTATGGTTCGCACTTTGTTAAAAATTCATTTCTGCTAGTTGAACTTTTTCGAATTGTTTTTTCTTCAGAACTAATAATGTTTGAGCTAATAAAATAGTTGCGAAGAAAGCTAATAATCCTTGAATACGCGCAGGATTCTGTAAAACGACTTCTACGTCTTTTTGTCCGAATCCACCCACATTAGGATTGTTCGTTAACGGTTGGTCAGCTTGAACTGTTTGTCCTACATTAACTGCTAACTCTGGTCCAGGAGGAATTTTTTCAACGATTTGATCTCCGTTAGCTGTTTCGATCGTAATTTTAAAACCTCCTTTTTTTTCTGCAGGTTCGATGTTCGTTATTTTTCCAGCTGCTGGTGAATTATAGATTGTATTATTCGATTTAGATCCATCTGGATAGACTTGTCCTCGACCTCTATTTCCACCTAAGTAAATTGGGTATTTTAAATACGATACGTTTTTATTAACTGCTGGATCAGGAGATAAAATAGGAATCACCATTTCGCTATATTTTTTGCCTGGTACTGGACCTACTACTAAAATATTTTTTTTCTCCGGGCTGTAAGATTGATAGTATAAATTACCAACCTTCTTTTTAATTTCTTCTGGAACTCGGTCTGTCGGAGCTAATTCAAATCCTTCTGGTAAGATTAAAACCATACCCACGTTTAAATCGCCTTTTTTACCGTTCCCTAAAACTTGTTTAACCTGTTGGTCATAAGGAATTTTAACAACTGCTTCAAAAACCGTATCTGGTAATACTGATTGTGGAACTTCTAATTCTACTGGTTTTTGAGCTAAGTGACAGTTTGCACAAACGATTCGTCCTGTCGCTTCACGAGGATTTTCGTAATTTTGTTGAGCGAAAATAGGATAAGCTTGTGCCGTAGAAATACTTACGAGACCGATCACGAGACTAAATAACGTTGAAAAAATCAAATTTTTATACGAACCAAAACTCATTGTCTTTTTTGTCATAAATGAATTAAAAATATAGAATGTTAAAACACTCAAAAAATCAAATTAGAGAACTGATTTCTGAATAAACTCTCTAAATCAATCTTATTAGATCTACAATATAAGTCTATAAAATTAAATCTATTTCGTATTTATTTTGCTCATATGTTTTTAATTTTAGACCGTCTAGTATGAAAAATTAAAAAATTTTTATTTTGCAGACTTTTAATATATAAAAGTCGATATCACATATTTTTTGTTTCTCAGTTTAGTTTTTTTATATCTGTTTTTATTATTGATATGTTCTCAACGAGATTTTTTTTGTTATATGTATAATACGTGTTTTTTCGCGTTCGAAATGATTTTTAAATCATTTAAACATGGTTAAAAATCATTTGTTGTTCGCGCTTCGCTAAAAATCTTCGATTTTTAAAAGCGCTTCGCTAAAAAATAGTGGAGCGCGCATTTTTTAAATCAAATGATTTGAAAATCTAGTTGTTTCAAAAAATATATTTTTTGAATAAAATTTAGTTAAACATCTTCGATGATTAAATGATTTTGAACTAGATTAAGGACCAGATTTATAACAAGAAAAAAATCGATTTTTTATAGAAATATTAAAAGAACAGTTCTGAGATTTTCAATGTGATTACCATAAATTTATTTTTCTTCTCTATCTTTATATTATCATAAAATCAAAATAAAAATAAGGTTATGTTATTTCGAAATTGTATTTGCAACTTAATTCGCAGTCTCATTCAAAATCGTATTTAAAATCTAGTTAAAATTTTCCATGTTTAAATGATTTTGAGTGAGTAGATTTCGAATTCGATTGTCAAAAGAGCTTTTCCGTTTTTCCTTTCGTTCGTGCTCTTTTTAACTCGTATTTACGTTTTCTACCTTTCTTATTTTTTACCATTCGTGCTTCTTATGCGTTTTGCTTTGTTTTTACGCAGTAAAAACAACAGCAAAAGAAGTATGAGGAAAAGTATGAAAAGTTAAATACGAAGGGTTTTTTCAAAAAATGCATTTTTTATTTATAAATTGACGATGTTTTTTATAAATCTAAAATTTATAACCAAAAATCAAGGGCGAAGAATCATAACATCTTTTAAATAACATCTTTTAAAAAAGACAAAGAACTTAATAACTCGACGTAAGATATTCGAACGTTAATGATTCATGATTTATTTTATCTATGACTTATAACCAGATCAAACTGAGTCTATTTTTATATAAAAATAATAAAAAACAATAAAACAAAAAATTACGTAAAATTGATTATAGTGAGTTATTAAAAGAATAACGATGTTTCTTAAAAAATCCTGAAAATTAACTGTGTTGCTATTTTTTTATTTTTTATTTGCGGTCTTCCGTCGTTGACATCAAACTTTCAGGTCTTTCCTTTGGTCTTTAGTTCGAGTTACCCCCGAAAGTCGTCGCGCTTCTTTTCGAAAAATGAATTTTATTCAAAAAATGCATTTTTTGAAAGAAACAAAAATCTAGTCCTTAATCGCAAATTTTAAAAAACCAAGAGCCCTTCATACTTGTCATGCGTTTTGCTTTATAAAAACAAATGCGTTGCTTTTGCGTTTGCTTTTACTTCGTAAAAGCAAAAGCAACACTTTTGTTTTTATAAGCAATACAACGGCAATTCCTTCATCTTTCACCCCCGCTACTTCGATCCTCATACTTCTTTTGCTTTTTTTAAATGATTTAAAAAAAGCAAATTCTCATCTTTCGAGGTATGAACCTCTGATTCTTCTTTTGCTTTGTTTTTACGCAGTAAAAACAACAGCATTTTGTTTTTATACCCTTCATACTTCCCCTCATACTTCGTCCCTCATACTTCGTCCCTCATACTTCGGGATAAAGAGGATAAAAAGGATAAAAAAGATAAAAAAGGGTAAGAAGATGTTGCCGCCGCATAAAAAGGGTATGAATCGAAAAGAAAACTCGTGTTTATCGAAAAGACATTTTTCGAAAGAACCAAAAATCAAAGGCTGCGGTTTTGAAAATTTATGATTTTCGACGACCCGAGAACCTTTTATATTTCTTTTCATATTTCAGGATATGAACAGAGTGCGAATAAAAGAATTTCTATCATATAAAATATAAATTTTTAACAACATAGTGAATTTATTTTCTCGTTTTAAGATAGATTTAAAAAATAGGCTCAGAAAATACTCTAAAAAAACTGTTTTGATGAAGATTTACTTTATGCCCAAAAATAAAGTAATTTTTTTGATCGTATGTTTTCATTTCTACTTTTATTTTTTAATGACGAAAAATTCTATGTTCATAAAATAATTATTCACGTGATTTATTTTATGATGTTTTTTGAGCTTTTCGAATTTTCTAGCAAATAAAAAAAAAGATATCGAATCTTCAACATTTACAGCACTGATAATTTGATTTAAAATGATTTTAATTTTAAATCAGATAAATCGAACCGAGTGCGCGTTCGAAATAAATTTCGAAATCTGATTAAACATGAAAGCTGTTACTCGAAAAATGCGCGCTCCGCTATTTTTCTTTTATAAATCTTGTTAAACATTGAAGATGTTTAAAACGCTGCGCTAAAAATCTGCGATTTTTAGTAAAACGCGACCCGATTTATAAACAACAACTAAATTTATAACAACCGAAACAATCAGATTTCGAATAAGATTTCAAAAACAAATCAAAATATGTCGAGTCCAATGCGTTTGCAAATCAAAAATTTGCAAACAAATGAAAAGTTTAAATTATGGTAAATCAAAAGAGCTAATTCTATTTAAAATGTTTATTTATTTTTTAGCCTTTTATTCATTTAAAATAAGAGTATCTATCCTAAATTTTTATATTTACTCGAGTTTCTTAAGTAAAATGTCGAATAAACAATTTTATCGAGTCAGACTTGGTACAGCCATAATGAGAATAGAAATAAAACTGTCTCTGAACTATTTAAGCTGTTATTTAATAACTAGATAGTTCGATATCCCGTAAAATGTATCACACATTTCCGTAATAAACGGACCCAATCAAAGGCGGGCTTTCTTCATCTTTTTGTAGTACTTTCGAAATGTTACAGTGAAAGAGAGGAATATTTATTTCGTTTCAACGACATGTATTTGTCTCGTATATCAAAAAACATACGAAAAAACTAGATTTTCCATATGTTTCAAAAAATGCATTTTTTGAATGTCGAAGATTTAGAATATGCTTACTATCCCAATAGGTTCGAGTAAACGCACGACTCGCTTACTCGAACCTAAAAAATTTCATGTGGTTTTTAAAACCGAAAACGATCTATACGAGAAATATTTTCTCTTTTCTAAAATGCCAAGAACCAGGATTGAACTGGTGACACAAGGATTTTCAATCCTCTGCTCTACCACTGAGCTACCCCGGCGTTTATTTTGTTATAGATTGATTAAATTTATTATACTATAATTTTCGTTCTAAATCAACATTTAACATGAAAAATAGCGAAGCGCGAATTTCAAAAAGACTAAAATAAGATTTTAGTATTGTTTATGTGACTATACTATATTTTCGTGTTTCATTTTAGTCGTGAATAAGGCGGGTCAGACTTTTGTCCCATCTTTTTGTTGAAAAACATATTATGCATTAGATGAAGAATCGACTGAATCTAGTTCATATAAAACATCGCAAAATCGAAAAATCTATGTCTAATTTAAACGATTGCAGTTATTTTTGTCGTAAATTAGATTCGGTTAAACATCTTCGATGCTTAAAGCGCTTTGCTAAAAAAGAATAGCTATATAGCTATATGTTAATTTTTAATTTATGACAAAACACAGAGCTATCTTATGATTGTTTTTTTTGATAAAATATAATAAAAAACGGTCATAGCTAAATTTTTATAAATAATTCTACACGGAGGATCTAAAAAATGAAATTATCAGTTTATGGAAAAGGAGGCATCGGTAAATCTACTACGAGTTGTAATATTTCAATTGCTTTAGCGACTCGCGGTAAAAAAGTATTACAAATTGGATGTGATCCAAAACATGATAGCACATTCACTTTAACTGGGTTTTTAATTCCAACTATTATCGATACATTACAAGCAAAAGATTATCACTACGAAGATGTGTGGCCTGAAGATGTCATTTATCAAGGTTATGGAGGCGTCGATTGCGTCGAAGCGGGCGGACCGCCCGCAGGTGCTGGATGTGGAGGTTATGTAGTTGGTGAAACAGTTAAATTATTAAAAGAACTCAATGCTTTTTATGAGTATGATATCATTTTATTCGACGTTTTAGGAGATGTTGTGTGTGGCGGTTTCGCTGCTCCTCTAAATTATTCTGATTATTGTATTATAGTCACTGATAATGGATTCGATGCTTTATTTGCTGCCAACCGTATTGCCGCGTCTGTGCGCGAAAAAGCCCGAACTCATCCTCTGCGTTTAGCCGGTTTAATCGCAAATAGAACAGCGAAACGTGATCTTATCGATAAATATGTCGAAGCTTGTCCAATGCCTGTTTTAGAAGTATTGCCTTTAATCGAAGATATTCGCATATCGCGAGTGAAAGGAAAAACCCTATTCGAAATGGCTGAATCTGAAAATCAGTTAAACTATATTTGTGATTTTTATTTAAATATTGCAGATCAATTATTGACAGAGCCAGAAGGGGTCATACCTCGAGAATTAGCAGATAAAGAATTGTTCACATTACTTTCTGATTTCTATTTAAATGCTGCAGACACATCCAAAAATGAACAAAAAGATTTATTTAATACTTTCGGTGCTAATCAAGCACAAACAGAAAATAAAGAAGCATTAGATTTCTTTTTAGTTTAATGTCAGTCTGTCTCTTATTTTGATTTTTAAATGTGCTTCATATTAAAAAAATTCTTTTTTTAAAATCGCTTCGCTAAATGATTTTATTCAAAAAATGTATTTTTTGAAACAACTCCGCTAAAAATTGAGAATTTAGTTTCTATATGTACCTAATTCCCAACAATGAAGGTTTTTTCTTTCGAAATTTTTTACTTCGAAGTGAAATCTGGTTTTTATTTTATGATTTTTAGCGAAGCGAATTTCAAAAATCGAAGATTTTGAAAAAGAAAAAAATAACAAAATCAAATTTGTTCATATTAAAAAAAGCGTCAAATGTTTTCGTCATGATAAATAATTAAATTCATCCACATGAAAGTTCGTTCTTCTGTTAAAAAAATTTGTGATAAATGTCGTGTGATTCGTCGAAAAGGAACGGTTATGGTCATTTGCTCTAATCCAAAACATAAACAACGCCAAGGATAAAAACATCCTAAGCGCCGTGAAATAACATGTTTTCATATAGTTTTTTTCAACACTAAATAGCTATATTGCGTTTCTATATCTCTAGAAACGCAATATAGCTAAAAGAAATAAAGATAGAGAAGATTCTAGAATAATTTTTTTTATGTTTAGAAAATCTATTTTTTATCTTTTTGTCATTTTTAACCAATTTTGTGCTTCGATGTAATTAGTTGGAGCTAACCGAATAGCCTCTTTCCAATAATCAGCAGCTTTTTCGAATAAAATTTGAGAGATTTCTGACTGACCATTTTCAATGGCTTGTTCACCTCGATAATGGTAAATCACAGCAATATTGTTCAAAGCGCTAGGTAATGATGGATTTCTTTCTAACGCTTGATAATAATATTCGAGTGCTCGACCATGTTCTCCATTACTGGTGTGTATGAGTCCAATATTATAAAGAATGTAACTTCTGTCATAAGCGTCTACTTCTAAACGCATGGCTTCATAATAATTTTGTAGTGCTTCTGCATATTCTCCTTCCGCTTGTGCGGACATTCCGTCACGATAATAAGTAAAAGCTTGTTTTTCACGTTGCGAAGTAGGTAAAACTTTTAACAAAATATCTGCGATAACTGTAAAAGTTTTATCGATAAAATTGTCATTTCTTTGAGAACGAGGCATATGTTTTGTATAAAATTCGGGAAATCTATTTAAAATATTGAATTAGATGATTTTGTTCATACGAAATACATATATCCATATGCAATCTATTTTGTAATTAATCTATGATGCACAGCACCTCAGAAAATTAATGATCTATTTGATTCAAATTATTCTATTTTTTATCTATTTAACCTTGGGCGTCCCTTGAGTTTAGATCCTTACCACCCTAATTACCATAAAGTATAAATAAAGTATAAAAAGTTAGGAGAGCAGCAAAGAGATGAAGTTTATAACGAGCCCAATCCTTCAGTTCATATCTTCTTTCAATGCGGTGGCAATTCTTTTCTAGCTTTTTTATCCTCTTTATCCTCCTTATCCTCCTTATCCCGAAGTATGAGGGTTTGCTGTTATTTTTACGCAGTAAAAACAACAGCAGAGCAACGCAATAGAGCAACGCAATGCAAAAGAAGTCTGAGAGGCGAACTATGAAGCACGAAGCATGGGGGTGAAGAATTAAAGGAGAAAAATGAAGGAAAGTATGAAGCTCCTTTGCTCGTTAAAAATCTAGTTCAAAATCTAGTTAAACATCGAAGATGTTTAAATGATTTTGAAATGATTTTTAAAAAAGCATTTTTTGAACGAAATTGTTACATTCTGTTTAAAAAACGCATTTTTTTTAGCGAAGCGCGATGACGATCGAAAGCCGAAAACAAAAAACTGATGATAAAACCGAAGATCGTAGGCAAATGATTTGGTGTTTTATTAAAGTCCTTCTAAGGACACCTGTAAGAAATTAGCTAATTCAGAAGCTTGTTTTTCGATTTCTTTTATGGTTAATGGTTGGCCGATCCCTGTCAACGGAATTTCGCGTTTTCCTTTTAGTTTTATATAAATAGTTCGTTGAGAATCTAAACCTTGCTTAAATTCTACGCGAATAGCTTCTACATCTTTTAAAGTATAGTATAAATCAATTTTACGATTTTTACCTGGATAACCCCATCTAAAAATTCGAATGAAACCTTCTTTTTTATTAAATTCATTGAAACCACCGCCTACATTCCAAAAAATCAATAACCACCAATAAATACTCAGCAATAAACCTAAACTTCCATAAAAACACATTAATAAACCTTGAGGGAAAAAAGTAATAGTGTCACCAGGGTTAAATGCTTTTTGCATGATGTTTAAAAAAAAAGAAGAATTCATATAACTAGAAATGCCTGTAGCTAAAAATCCAATCGCGCCGCCTAAAATGACAGAAGCCCACCAATAATTGCTAAATCGTCTTTCACCTATAATAATATAACGACGAATGAAATTTTCATTGCTCATATGTTTTGATGTATTTAGTCTTATTTTTTGATCTAAATTTAAAGTGTATACACTTAATTTTCAGTTCGAGCCACTTTTTTCTTGCTTTTAGAAAACAGTACGCGTACTTTTCAGTTTGATTTTATTCTGTTTTTATTGTTTGTTTTTTGTTCAAAAACTCGCGAGCGACAGAAAATTTAAATCGTTCATTCATCTAACACTACCACGTGTCTCAGAACCAAAAATATTTACTAAATAATAGTTGTCTCCTTTCAGATAAAAAAATAGCGGAGCGCGATAAATTTCGTTAATGATTGTTAATTTTTGTCTCGAAAAATAGCGGAGTTCATTTTATTCGAAAAATGCATTTTTAACTGATTTTGAAAAAAGAACATCTTCGATGTTTAACTAGATTTTGAAATGATTTTTAAAAAACAATTTTTTGCTATTTTTTCGAAAAAAAGCGCGATACCTTAAGATATCGAAAATCTAAAGTATATTTGATGGTTTGAAATCAGGCGTATCTCCTATCAAAAATACGTGGAAACTCTGATTTCAAAATATATTTCATGTAAATTATATATTATATTTTCAAAATGAGAAATGATAATCATAATATTTTTATATCATAAACTACCAATAAATATAAGCACATTTCGTTTTTCGACTGAATTTTTTAGGTATCATTTTTCATAAAACGGATACTATAAGCAGTCGCATAAACTATATAGTAAATGAACAAAACTCGCGTACAACATTAGTAGATTTATTATATTTAATGTGTTGTTCGGCCTATTATCAAATTCTTAATTAATAGAGTAGTCAAGCTTTTAAAAAATATAAATAAAACAAAAAACTGAGTTTTTCGGGAAATTTATTAAGCATATAAAACTTTTCGATATAACATGAAAACTGCATTCTATGTGCTTTATTTTCTATGCTCAGAGCGCACGAGAGTTTATCATACGTTCAAAAAACAAATCTCTTTTTGTTTTTTGAAAACATTCAAGATTATAAAATAAAACCGAGGACTAAAAAATTATGAGTCCAAGAAACCAAAATAACGAATTAAACATATATGTCATGCATAGATTCAAAAACAACATGAAAGATTTTAGGCACCTTGTTCGTCATGAGGTGCCTAATACAGATAATACGAATCATAAAAACTAAGTATCGGATATATACATAGATTCTATGTCTCATCGACATATTAACGTTTATGATATTGAGAAGCTTTTCGAGCTTTTTTTAACCCATATTTTCTACGTTCTTTTACTCGTGAATCTTGCGTTAAATAACCTTTATCTTTTAATGATTTTCTAGTAGATATTTCCCCAGAAATATCAATTTGACAAACAGCTCTAGCTACAGCTAACTTGATTGCTTCCGCTTGTCCGACTAAACCGCCCCCTTCTACTTTTACGATTGTATTTATCGAATCAATATCAAATGCGTGGCCTTCTAAATGCGAGGTAGTATTTTTTAAGACTTCGAAAGGCGCTTTAATAGATAGAATCGAACAAGAGTTATTATGTAGATAAACTTGAGCTGGTTTATTATTGATAATAAATTCTCCATTTCCAGGAGTCAATAGCACTTGAGCGACAGCTTCTTTACGTCTACCCACAGCTCTTGCCATGATTTCGATTTTTTGATTTGATGGATTCATATACGAGATTATGTCCTTAATTTTATTTAATATGTTTGAAAATTCATTGCCGTTGCGTTGTGTTGCTCTGCAACACTTTTGTTTTTATAAGCAAAACCCATAAGAGGCTCTTGTCACCAGAACATAGTAGTGAACATCAGATTTCCTGATTTTCGTTTTTACTTATACCAAAAAAACCTGTTTGATTTTCAATTTCTAAAACCCGAAAAATCTGTCCCGCGATAGAACATTTAAAATGATTTTCGTTGTTTCGATTCGAAATCAAAATATATTTTTCGAATGAAATTTTTGATTTCGAATATGAAATTAAATCAACAATAAATATCATGAGCTAAAACTTACATATTATAGAATAAAAGTTATTTTTTATAGATAAAGCGATTTTTTAAAATCTTTAATTTTGTTTCTCTTTGCCTTTGGTTTTTTAATCTAGTTCTTGATCACAGATTTATTTTAAAAAATTCGCGCTCCGCTATTTTTTAAAAATAAATGATTTTTAGCAAAGCGCGACGATTTTAAAGTGTAACGTTCTGGCACATTAAAAAATAAAGACAATCGCATAACGCTTTTTCAATGAAAATCACTTAAATAAAAACAGAATACTTTCATATAACTATAAATTCATTAAAAATCGTTCGTTCGATCGAGATTTTTATAAATTCTATTAAATATAAATAGTTTCGAACGAAATTTCGTTCGAAACTATTTAATAGATTATTTTTTAAATGAGTTTAAAACGCTTGCATGATTCCATGAATCTATTATTGTTGAGATAATTTTTTAACTTGTTCTAATGCATTGAAACGATCTGTAATCAGAGGAGCATCTTGACGATCTTCTGTAAAGTATTCGTTAGGTCTAGGACTTCCGAATACGTCATACGCTAAACCTGTACTTACAAAAAGCCAACCTGCAATAAATAAAGCAGGAATCGTGATGCTGTGAATAACCCAATATCTGATACTAGTTAAAATATCCGAAAAAGGACGTTCTACTGGTTTACCAGCCATGATTGACTCCTTCGTTACTCAGTAACGATAATATTAACGATTTGTGTGCTATTTTATCTATCATAAAATATTTTTTCTCTTTTTATCAAAAAATATATTTTTTGATAAAAAGATTGAGCCCATGATAGATCAAAGGATATCAGAGATATTTGTCTCTTATACGGTTCGTATAAACACGCTCTGTAGGACTTGAACCCACGACATCAGGTTTTGGAAACCTGCGTTCTACCAACTGAACTAAGAACGTCTCTGAAAAAAGATGCTATTTTATTTTCATATTGTCGATGAAAACTTTATTTGTTCGTCATTTTTTACATGTTAACAAAAAATTCAAACCGTGTCAATGAATTTGTCGACTAGATCGCAAAGACAAAAAAACCAAATGCTCAAATCATTCGAATCTTCGACATTTCTAGAAATGTCGAAGATTCGAATGATTTGAGCATAATAAAAACTAATTTCTATTTTGACATCGAAAAATAGCGAAGCGCGCTCATGATAATCGTCGTAACCAATATTTCCAATTTTCGTCATAAATAGAATAATGTTCAGGAATTTTTAAATGTCGCACTAATTTTATTTGAGAATGTCTCGGTAAACAGTAAAAAGATTTCGTCGATTTTTTATAAACACAAAAATTCCATCTGCTTTGATTTGTATGCTTTTTATTTTTTTTCTGTATAGAATGAAAATATTTATTAAGAATCCAATTTTTGTTTTTATTCGGATGTCTGCGACACGACCATCGCCATAACCACTTCAAAATCATATGATCACAATAATAGAAAATTTTTTTATTCGAAACAATTCTGTAAGAATAGCACCAAAGGTTAATTTTGTATGAGAGTTTGTCGATCAAAAAATCTTGAGCATCAGTTTTAGACTTTTTTATGACTTGTTTAATTTGCTGTAAATAATTTTTAACGTTGGACCTCGAAGGGACTAAAAGAATAGACAGGTTCTTTTTTCTAGCTGCGTGTTTATTCGAATTCAATTTATGCTCTATATTAGCACGCGATCGGATTCTATTATGTCTCAATTCGATGTCTAATGAATTTATGTTTTTTTTGCGCGTAAAAAAAACATAAATGTCGTCTTCGATATCGTGCGTGAAATGCGGGGTAATGCGGGGTAATATATTTTCTTTTATTTGTTTACTTTGCACAGAGTTAAATATAGAAAATCCCTCTAAATTTAATCTATTGTGTCCATCCAAATCTGGGGTAATGCGGGGTAATATATTTTTTTTATTTTTTATTTGTGATTGCTCGTTGAAATCAGAAAAAACGTTTTTATTCGATATGATTGTTTCGCCTTTATTTTTGATTCCGAGTTCACTGCATGCAATATATGAGAAACCTCGATTAAAAAACTCGATACATTGATTCATGGTCAATTTATTTGAAGAGAGGTATATAATTTCTGAACCATATTGTATTAATAAATAATTAAAAAAATATGTTAATGTCATGCACGGTGAAGTCATGTCTAAAAAGGTTTGATTGTATAGTGCGCGTTTTTGTTTTTGGCTCATAACCTCAAAAACAACATCGGATTCGTTATAAAATGCATTTTTTTTTATTCTATTTCTTGTTTGTAGAATATTAAATTGTACTTCGGAATGAATTTTTAAAAAAGGCACTCGATGCAATAAAATACAAAATGATTTTTTAGAATAGATACCTAACGGATAGGACGCAAACGTGATTTTTTGAGACATGTTTTCGACGTGAAATTTATAGATCGTATGCGGTGGCAATTGCGATGGCAATTGCAGTAATAATGAATTTTTTTTAAAAAAACTCAGGGGTTTGGAAGAAAAATGAGATAAACTCTGCAGTTGCTTTTGATTTTTACCCTCAGTCTTTTTTTTTTCTTTATACATCTTTTTCAATGTGAAATCAACGATTTGAGTTTCTAAATTTTCCAACATAATTTTATTATATATTGAAGAAGAATCATCTAATCTTTCTTTAAAAATCAGTCGATTTTGTAAATTAGACTTATAATCTCTTTGATTTTCGATACGATTTTCAAAAATCATTTCTGAGCAATTAGAACACTCAGATTGTTGACCCGGGCTCAGTCCATTTTGGACTTTCAAAGAATGCATTGTGCGTTGAGAATCAAAAATTCTATTTTTCATTTGAGTCACAAGCGATAAAGGAGAACCGCAAAAGAACACCAAGGGCAAAGAAATATAAAACTGTGTTTTTTTATCAAACGTGGGATATTTTTTATTTAAAAAGGACAATAAAGTGATATACAGCGCGGCATTATTGAAATTTCTATTAAAGACATTCTGTTTGATCGATATCAAAGACCTTTTCGTATTATTTATAACATGAGTTTTTTTTTGTATAAATTTTCTGTGCGATTCGATAAATCGAAATGGATGAAAAATATTCGAGAGGAAATTCATTTTGGTATTAAAAATAAACTTATGTTTTGTTTTATCGTGTGCATGATAAAATTGAAACATAGAATCGAGACAATCATAAATAGTCGTACCTGGGCGAATATTATAACAAAAACTATTATTTTTCGTTTCCCACTCAGGTTGAAAAACAACATATAAAAAATATTTATAGAATAATCGTCGAAATTTATACAGCACATAATCATTTTGCTCAGAAATGTTCATATTTGAATTTGTAACTTCAGACTTTGATTTTTGATAGAGCGCATAATTTATTTGTGAGACCTGTCTGTTTTTTTTCTTCGGTGAAATTGAAGAATCGATAGAAATTGACCGTAACGACGTACAGAAGGGAATTGCCCCGCATTCGGATAACAAACAAAAAATCAATATTTGCACACTCCAATTTTTGGACAAAAGTTTTTGTATTTTAAAAGTATTTTGGTTATGGCCATATACTGAGCATTTAAAAATTTCAGAGAGAAGTTGCGATCGTAACATCAAAATCCATAAACACGTAAGATTAGAAATACCAAAATCTTCAAGCGCACCATATTTCTTATTCGAAGTTTCTGTAGAGAGTCGCTCCGTTTTGTGATTAATAGAGCGTTTTCGTTTTCTATTGATTTCGATGAATGTTTCATAAAATAGAGAATTTAACCCATAAGTACATAACCATAATTTTTTTTGAGAGTAAAAGAAACGATTTTTAAAAATTAAATTGTATTTAATAACTTTATCGTAAAATTGTTTTGATAAGGTATCCACTGATTTTAAATGAACTCCATATGTTTTTATATTTTTATAAGGGAGTAATTTGATAAACCGAGAATCCATTTTTTTAATTATGGCTTTTGGACGACGGATAACATGCCTATCAAATTCATATGGCGTAAAATCAAACAGATTGATTTTCCCTGTCATATTTTTTTTAATTTTTATCCTTTTAATTTTGTCGCACTCGCCCAATGTGTTTGATATATGGTTCGACGCGTATTTCATGGAGATATGATTGCATAAAAAAAAATTAGGTGTTAATTTGTTAAATTTATGAGATGGATAATAAGTTTTATTTAATTTCATTATTTAATTCTTTAGTTTATACCTTAAGTTTGCTGTGCAAAAAGTTTTCATACCGATATTATTAATTTAAAGTGAGTTTTTCTCTATAAAAGACGAAGAAGCAAATCTTTTGGTATTTGCGCTTGGTTTTGACTTTCGGCTCAATATATCAAACACAGAACTACTCATTTGAAAATAGTAGATTTTTAATAGCAACTATTTTCATTGGATTTGATATATTTTTGATTTTCAAAAACCAAAAGCCAAAGGCACGACAGAATGCAAAGTTCCCTTTAGTTTGGCATACAAACACATAAAGTGCCAGTCGAGAAAAAAAATGACAATCAAACAACATTATTTAAACCAATTTTATTAGTTTTTTCGAGGAAAAACATTCATTTTGTGTTTTATATTTTCAGTGTAATGAAATACGATAAATAAATATAAGTTTTATTTTCGAAGTTAGTTTTGATACTCGAGAATTTTTTCGTGCGATTGTGTTTGATTTTTTGAGTCGTTCTATTTCGACGAAACTTTATAATATTTTTTGCGTTAAAAATTTCGTTTAAAAAATAATTCATTACCACCGCATATGAGGATTGTCATGAGATCATCTTTATTCACAAAATTAATAAAACAGGAAAAAAGTTATGAGCGCATACTTTTGGCTTTGATTTTTTTTACGTCGCGCTCCTTTTCGAAAAATGCATTTTATTCAAAAAATATATTTTTTGAAAGAAACAAATTTTGATTCTATTTATCAAACGTAAAAAATCATTTTATCCGCTAATTAACAATATATAGAAAAATACGATATAAAAATATTTATAAAGTGTTTAATACTTTAAAAAATATAACTTAAGTACTGACCCGAGACAGTTTCTTTTGTTTTATATTTTAAAATTATATTTTTAAAATAAATTGTTTCGCGCAAATTTTTACCGTTGCTATACTGATCCATTTTATCATGTAAGATAATTCAATATTATCTAGTATATAGAATGAAAATCTTTTTAAAATAAAAAAGATTACTTTAAACGAGACGATGTCATTCGAGAGATGTTGTTGTAAATCTGAGATTGTTTATTAAAAAACAATAAAAATGACGATTCGTTCAATATTTTTTTTTCAATGTACTTTAGATTTATGACTCAAAATTTTGTAGATACATATGTTTAGTATTATACAGTATAAATATAAAAGATGAGATTTTTAAATTATCGTTCGGTTATCTTTATTTAGCGATTTAAATCGCTATTTTCATATGCTAGATATTCGTCGTTTTTTAATTAAAAAACGACGAATATCTAGCATATGAAAATTTCATTAGATTCTATTTAATATGGTTCTTTTTTGTTTTAGTTTGATTTTATAAAGTGTTTAATAAAATCTCGATTAAATTATTTTTATCTATTAAGTGTGTCTATAATTAATTTATTTGACATTATCAAATCCTTTTTTCAGGTCGCACGCCCATTTTTCAAAACTTGTTTCTACTGGATTGCGATCAACCGCAATCTTTACTTTTTTGGCTTCTCGCTCTGGTGAACTAATTGTCATGGACTTTCTCCTAAAAACAACTATTTTTAAATTTGATCATTTTATTAGTTTAAATAATTCTATAAAAAATAGAATCATGACCCTGCAAAAATTTTCGATTCTAAATAGAATCGGATTGAGAGAGTTTCGATATTTGTACAGCAACGCTATTAAAAAAAACACACGAAACGTACAAATAAAATAGTCAAATCAAACATTTTTATTTTCTATTCATAATAATTATTATATAAATTTTTGTACTGTTAAAAATAAATACATAACACACAAAAATGATTTTCGTATAATTGGTATTCTATTTTTGTATTTCACATAATAAAATTCACTAAAATGAAAAATCTGTTATTTTAATGTTTTTATTATACTTTGTTTACAATTATATGCAATAAAATTAAAATTCGCAATTTCATCCAAATATTTGAACAATCATGAAATATTTTTGGTTTGTCGCGCTCCGCTAATTTTAATTGTAAAAAAGTGTTTTTTCACGTAAAATTTTAAATACCGTGAATATAAGAAATTGTTTATGAAATAAGACGTCGAAATTGCCAATCAATAATAAATTTCGCGTACAAAATCGTACTTAAAAATATCAAATTTTTCGTTTTATAACGATAATATGAAATAAAAGAATTAAATGCGTGAACACATTGATTATTTATAATTATATAAATGACTGAATATTTTTAAAGTGCATCGAATAAATAAAGGAAAGTTTTTTGTATCTTGCGTTTTATTAACACACATTTTTTATTTTTTATTTTATAGTATTCTATAAATGAAAGATTATAAGCTTCTTTTGAATATAGTCTTGATTTTACTGTTTTATGTGCTTGAGCGTTCTCTATTCGTCATTAATTTTTTAGCGGAGTTCATTTTATTCGAAAAATGCATTTTTCGAAATGAATTTAAAAATCTAGTTCAAAATCGAAGATTTTGAAATGATTTTTAAAAAAGAAAATTTTTCAACGTGTGGTTAAAATCTGGTTTGGATAGTTAAATCATTTTGAAATGAGTTTTAACAGCCCCTGTTTTTTGAATTGCACCCGATAGATCAAAATTTCTCGACGACCAAAAAACAAACACCAAAGACAAAGAAAAAACTATAAAAAAAGACCGAAGATGATTCAATTATTTTGAAATCTCGCTTTTAATTTGGTTGTTCTTAACTAACAACTTCGATTTTTGGTTTTTACTTTCAGCCTTCGAGTTTTATAAAAAATAAACAGAATGTAGTGATTTCGAACCAAAAATCATTTCAAAATCTGGTGCTTAATCTTCGGTTTTGAAATGATTGATTCCCTTCATACTTCATATTTCTTATGCTTTTTTATAAATCTAGTTAAAATTTAAATGACTTATCAAAAGCAAACTTTCATACTTCGCCCCTCATCTTGCGCCTCTCAGACGTCGGGATAAAAAAGGTAAAAAAGGATTGCCACCGCATTGAAAAAATAAAAAAAGGGTAAAAATAGAAAGGATATGAGCAAAAAATGTGTTTTTCGATAAACACGAGTTTTTCTTTTCGTTTATATCCTTTTTACTTTTTATTTTATAAATAGGATAAAGAGAGCAAAAAAGACATAAACGAAAATTGAAATCAATCAAAAACCTTTACTAAAAAAGATAAAGCTCGCTATAATTAAGCGTGTAAAAATTAGATATAAATTTATATACTAATTTGACACGAAATCAAGGCATAAGTAATGTTTATAAACTGAAACCACGATAAAAAAATTTATACCACCGCATTACCAAATTGAGCATAAGATTTCTCCACCTATTCCTAAAGAACGTGATTCTCGATCTGTTAAAATTCCGCTAGGCGTCGACATAATCACAATTCCTGCTCCACCTAGAATACGAGGAATTTCTTTATGATTGGCATAAATTCTAAGCCCAGGTTTACTAATTCTTTTTAAATTAGTAATGCATGATTCTTTGATTTTTCCTCCATAAACTTGTTTAGAGCGGTATTTTAATCTAAGAATTAAATTTCTAGAATCTTCAGAAATTTGAAAAGTTTGAATGAAACCTTCTTTTTCTAAAATTTGAGCAATTTTTTGATTCATTCGAGTAAAAGGAACAGCTACTGTCGATTTTTTTATCATACAAGCATTACGAATGCGCGTTAACATATCACTAATACTATCGTTTACCATACTAAATTTCTTTTTTATATGTTTATTTTTATCATTCATGATTTAAGAATTTAAAATATTCTTCATTTGTTTGTTTTATATCCGATATCTATAAGTCAGAACTTTTTATGCATTTCAGTTTTGAAAATTTTTGATTCTGTTCAAAAAATGCATTTTTCGATAAAAACAGCTCTCTATGTCTTTTAGCTTGTCTAGCAAAATTTTTTTTATATAAACTTCGTATATGAACTTCCTATTCATGTATGAACTAGTCTTTTTCGATCAGGAAATGCATGATGAACAAATCGATTCTTTTCTTTAAAAAAATGCATTTTTTGAATAGAATCGATTTGAAATAAAAACATCGCGAATTTCTATTTTACGGAGATGTTCGTATATTTTAGACACGAGACGAATGTCTCGTATCTATCAAATTACATGACACGAATAAACATTCATTTATTCGTCTCATCACGTACATCTGCCAGAGAAACATACGTTATTATGCTTTGAAAGGTAATCCAAATTGTTTTAATAACGCTAATGCTTCTTCTTGATTGTTGGCCGTCGTAACGATACAAATATCCATACCACGAATTTGATCAATTTTATCATATTCGATTTCAGGGAACATTAATTGTTCTTCTAAACCTAAACTATAATTGCCATTTTTATCAAAACTTTTTGGGCTGATTCCTTGAAAATCACGAACGCGAGGCAAGGCTAGATGAATAAGACGATCTAAAAAACCATACATACGGTCACCTCTTAATGTCACAGAAACACCTACTGGCATTTGTTCTCTAATTTTAAAACCAGCGATTGATTTTTTTGAATGAGTAGTGATTCCTTTTTGGCCAGCAATAATTCCTAATTCTTTTAAAGAAGACTCTAAAATTTTATTATTTTGAGAAGCGTCTCCGATTCCTCGGTTGATTACGATTTTTTTGATTTGAGGAACCTCGTGAATATTTCCGTATTTAAATTGCTCCAATAATTTTGGAATGATTGTTTGAACATATTGTGTTTTTAAACGTTGTGTCATTATGATTTATTTTAATATTGAACTTATTGAACACATCAAGACTTATTGATAAAAACACATATAAATTTTTTATCTATATGGCTTTTATCTCAATCCTATTATAAAAAATATCTCTACGAATGACTGTGTTTTTACAATAATTTTCGTGTTGGATTCGGTCGTTTCGGTTCTTTCAAAAAATGCATTTTTTGAATAAAATCGATTTTTCGAAATAAAAATAGCGGAGCGAATTTCAAAATCTTCGATTTTTAAAAAAGCATTTTCGTTCATACCCTTCATACTTCAGAGAATAATATCTTTAAAAATCATTTGTTTTAAAAAATATATTTTATTACACCATATTAGCGAAGCGCGAATAAAATCATTTCAAAAAATGCATTTTTCGAATCAAATGAACTCCGCTATTTTTTAAATAACCTCTGGTGCCAAAGAAACGATTTTCGTAAAATTACGATCTCTAAGTTCACGGGCGATAGGTCCAAATACACGAGTGCCTCTAGGATTACCTTCTTTATTAATTACGACAGCAGCGTTATCATCGAAACGTAACATCATTCCATTAGGACGACGAACACCTTTACTCGTTCTAACGATAACAGCTCGAACAACATCCGATTTTTTCAAAGGCATATTGGGTAATGCGTCTTTAACTACAGCAATAATAACATCACCAATACCTGCCGTTTGACGGCCGCCACCTAATACACGAATACACATTAATTTTCTTGCGCCACTATTATCGGCCACGTTTAAATAAGATTGCGGTTTGATCATAATATTCATTAAATATTTTCTAAACTTTATTTTCATCGAAATAATAAATAATTGTGTTTTATTTATAAAAGCAAATTTTTTTCGTTCATACAATAGCAAAATCTCAAACTAAAACATTTGTTTTTATGATCATATGTTCTATGACATGTATAATCGATAAAATCGTGTGAAAGTCAGCTCGAACCATAAAATGCGAGTTTATAAAATTTCATAGTCTAGATTTATGAAAAATCCGACCAAATTAAAATGTATAATAATCTACTGAGAAGAAACAGTTTCAGCTTTGACGAATTTTGTTTTAATTGGCATTTTATAAGCTGCGATGCGAAGTGCTTTTTTAGAAAGTGTTTCTGAGAGACCTTTAATCTCATAAATGATTTTTCCTGGCTGTACTACAGCTACCCAGTATTCTGGATAACCTTTACCCGATCCCATTCTAGTTCCTGCTGGGCGTATCGTGATCGGTTTGTCGGGAAAAATTCTAATCCATAATTTACCTGTTCGTCGAACATAACGAGTTAAAACACGACGGCCCGCTTCTATTTGACGAGAAGTAATCCAACAAGGTTCTAATGCTTGTAAACCAAATTCACCAAAAGCGATTTTATTGCCACGACTCGCTTTGCCTCTTAAATGCCCACGGTGTTGTCTACGAAATTTTGTTCTTTTAGGACTCAACATAATTTAATGTTTTAAATTTTTAAAAAATATCAAACACAAAACAAATACTTTTATTAATTAAGAAGAAATATCAGAACCAATTCGATATGGTGACTTTCATTTAAATTTCTTACGTCTCGATTTGAAACACAAACAATATATCTATTTAATAAGGAATAAAAAAATATTTTTTGATCATTTTGTGTATAATTGACTAATCATTTACCGCTATTTTTCAGTAATATAATGAAACCTTTAAATATTAAAATATCATTTATTAAAAATATTTATATGAGGTTTTAGTGAAAATTAATAAATTCAAACAACTTCGTATAATTAAATCATCATGAATTTGACTGATATGCCATACGTATAGATAGGCATAGACATAGGCATGAACTACGTCGTATCTCAGTTTACCAGAACAGACAGGTCTCTATTTTTTGCGAATCCTCGATTTGATTCGAACGAAAAAATGCATTTTTCATAAAACACGAATCGCCGCTATGGTCTTTGATCTAAGTATTTCGTATGGCCGGACCATAGGTCAAATGGACGACTTCATACCCTACCCAAAAATCGAAAACCAAAGAGAAAACTCAGGACATAGGCTCTTCGTTCTTTTTTTCATACTTTAGGATAATAAGAACGAAAAGAGTAAAACCAAAGGAAAGACAAACAACAAAATCGAAAATTTATTTCAAAAAATGCATTTTTTGAAACAAAGGACATCGATAAAAATAAAAACATTTCGTATTTATTCTTTTTTACTATTTCTAAAGACGTCGTCCATTATATTTTTATTCTTCTTACTCTTCTTTCCCTGAAAAATGAAGAATACCCTTTGGTTTTAATCGTCTCCTCAATAGTCTTTGTATCAGATTCATTATTTTAGGCGGCACCCGGATTTGAACTGGGGAATAAAGGATTTGCAATCCTCTGCCTTACCACTTGGCTATACCGCCATAAAAATACTATTTTATATTTTATCAAAAATTCAAAAAATTATCTAGAATAGTCTGGTATTCGAAATCCAAATAACACATAATAAATTAATTCTAACGCAATTTAAGGTTTTATAATGATTTAAAAAACACTTTGGAAACAAAAATAGATGTATTTTGTAGTGGACTTTATTTCGTTAAAAAATGAAATAAAGTCCACTACAAAATACATGAATCAACCAAATAGTTTTCTAGGAAAATTTGATTTCCCCTTCGGTCCTTGTTTTTTTTATAAATCGAAGATTTATAAGTGAATTATCCACTTCAGTGTTTGAATTTTACTCTCGAAAAAAGTTGCTTAAAAATCGAAGATTTATAAAAAACAAGGACCGAAGGAAAAACTCCAATTCTAGACAGTTCATACTTCACCTTTCATAAGTAAAAGAACATGAACCGAAGGATTGGACTCGTTATAGACTAAAACCAAAGGCTCTTAGAAGAGAATAGGGATAAGAAGAGTATAAACTAAGCAAGCGACTGAAATGATAGAAAAAATAGCGGAGCGCGAATTTATAAGATTTATAATAAGAAATCAATTTCATATTGTTTTTGTCATAAAACAAAAACAATAAAAAATGCTTTTTTCAAAATCTTCGATTTTGAAATTCGCTTCGCTAAAATCTATCTGTTTGAGAAATCTATTCTATTTTTTCTATGATTCTATATCTCTTAATATTAATATTAGTTATTTATTACACCACATTAGCGAAGCGCGAACAAATAACTTAATTCTTTGGCTCTCTGATGAATTTTATGACTATTTTGTGATTTTTGTAGTCTTTTCTTTAAAACAAAAAGGTTGTGTTTTTCTAACAGATATTTTTTAGGTTGTAGTTGCCATTCTTGAATCACTCTGCTTTTTTTCTTTCTAAGGACTGGGTTGTTTTTTCTTCGTTTATTTATAGGTTTAGATTCATCCTTTTTCGTAACGGACATTTGTTTATTTGGATTTAATTTTCGACCAGGAACTTTTTCTAATCTTAAATAATCACATGGCCAAACGAACCCGCCTGCGCGAGGACGATATCGCCAAACAGGTCGAATGACTTGACGTTGTACTCTTCTTCGTAATTGACGAATTCTCACGCTCTCTGATTGTTGTTTTTTGCGACGTTTTTTTGATTTTGATTTGAATGAAGCACCTGATCCCGTTTGAAGACGACGCGTTCGAGATTCTTGAGTTTCTGGAATGGGTCTAAAATGATCAGCTTCGTTTGGAAATCCTCTGAATTTGCGACGTTTTAATAATAGATTCTCAGTCTTCGTATATTGCATCGCCTTCTTCCCAAAGTTCGAAGTTCGACGTAAAGCAGATTGACTCGGTTTTCTATGATATTTACGTCGTGGTTTCGATCGTCGACGTAGAGTCATATCAGTCAATTTAGTCAGCGACGTTCGAATAGAAAGTGGCGCTCCGTCTTTATTACGGCGAAGTCGTCGACGAATATAGCGATCTCTCGGCAGACGAGCACGTTTATAAAACACGTAAATATAATGAACCGGTAAAACTTGGTTCATCAATGGACCCGACGGGAACCATACCGGCGGTCTAGGATGCTTTCTAACACGTTTATAACGTTTTTGGCTTCTACGATAGATATTTCTTTGCATTTTTTGATTGTCGTCATTGAATGACGTTTTCTGTTTGAATCTATTTTCGTAGATTTGGGAATGAATTTTCATTTGAATGTTATAAGACAACTCGTTAGTAAATTCAGACTGATTTTTTTCTTGTCTCAATTTCGCAGAAGATATCGCGTTCGTTTTGACTAAGATAGGCTTAATCGTTTGTTTTGAACGTCTAAAATGAAATTTTCGCCAACCAATCGGAGAAAATCCATCCATACCGAGCGCAAAAAATTGATCTGGATCATAAGTCGTAAAAGGAACTTGACAATATAAAGTCGTCCCAGCATTCATTCCTCGAAGAGGAGCGCGAGAAAATTCGTTGTGCTCGGGATATCTTTGATTTTCGATGTCTAATGCGTTTTGCGGAGCAACGGCAGTCGAATCAATTTCGTTGTTGAGCGGAGAATCCATTAAATTCATCGTATAACCAGCTTGTTTGTTAGATAATAAACGATTTGTGACTACAAATTTACGTAAACTTTCGTCCCATCCAGCGTAAAAAGGAATTGGATTCATCCCGAATACTTTTTTATCGTTCGACGTCATTCTATCTTTCGAAACAAATGAAACGAGATTCTGCGCATTATCTTTTTCGTTCATGTCGTATTTTTTCGAATTCGACGTTCCTTTTCTTTGATTCTCGACGCCCGACGAAAGTAAACTATTTTGGGAAATTTGTCCGATAAGATCTAAAGGTGCTTTTTTAATATTATCTGATTCAGCGCTATTTTCATGTTTATTAGAATCGTTTAATTTCTCTAGTGTATTCAAATCGCCCTGCGATGCGTCATCGATCGACAAATCAGACTTTTCACCAAAATTTAACGATTGGTCGCGAACTAAATTTTCACGAATACGAAGAGCTTCAGGGATCGCTAAAGGTTTATAGTCTTTATCGCCAATTTGAAGTGTTTTTTCTAATGTATTTAGCGTCGCGTGTGAATCGCGTTTTAAAATTTCAAGAGAAGATAGTTTAGAAAGTTGTTCTTGAATTTGAAGGTCGTTTTCAATCTGCCAAATTGCATCGGCACTGGCTTGAAAATTCGGCAAGAAATTTTCCCACCACCACTTTCTAATTTTGGGAATTGACTTGATGCGTTTTAATTCTTTATAGAGCGATCGAATTTTTGTGACAACAGATCGACGACGTTTTTTTTGTTTACGTTTATTTTGAGCATATTTTGGTCTTTTGTGCTTTCTCCAAAAGCGATGTTTGCGTAGACGAATTCTTTTTTGTTTTGTTTCTTTTATTTGAAACTGATCTTCGGGCTCGTATGTTTTCTTAGTGATGAGTTCGAAAAGGTCACTTCGCGTCGTAATTTTTTTCTGCTGACCTTGTTCGAGTCCAGGGGTTTTAGATAAAACTAGTGAATCCTCCGCGCTACTTTTATATCTTTTTAATAATTTAAGTTCACGTTTTAATTTGTCTCTTAACGTTCTTTTTTTAATTGGCCCACGACCTCTGAATTGACGAAATCGACGAAGACGAGAACGTTTTCTTTTAAACTTTTTAGTGAGAATTTGATTGAATAAGCGCAATACAGATTTTCCATTTATTTTTTTATGGTCTAGAATATCGGAAGTTTTTTGACTTTCTGTGTTTTCCGTCATGCTCAAAGTTTCGTGGAAAGAAGAAGCAGATGCTTTTTTTCGCCATTGTTGCCAAGATTTTCGATGTCTTTTATTTTCTAAATCAGTTAGTGTCGTATTTTGTTGAAAATCGACATCGCGTTTTTCGCGTAAAGAGTCATCAGCGTTTTTTCGATCAGCTACAGAAGTCTTATATTGTAATAAATTTCGTATATTTCTTTGGTTTAACGCGGATTCTAGCGTAGATTCTCTAGATTCTGGATCTCTAGTAGTTAAATTTTTATTTTTTAATTTTTTAAAGGCCTTGCGATTTTTTCTACGTCTGATTTTCTTACGTCTAGTTATTCTGCGTCTAATTGAGGACGTTTGTTGTTTTCTCGAAATCACTAAATCACCTTCGGTGTTCGGTTTAAAAATATTATTAATCGTGTGGATCGATGTGTTTATGATGGGATTTAAAGTAATTTTATAAATTCTTTTAAATGGTATTAAAGTCGTTTTTAATAAATAAAAAATATCTTTGAAATGTCGATCGAAAGATTTGATTCGAGACGTAGATGTTTTTGTTTCGTTTTTTTGAGTTTCGACGTCCGATGCGTTTTGCGGAGCAACAGCAATCGATTCATTCTGATTCGAACGAATCGAGACGATTGATTGTCGCAAATCATTCTCGATTTGATCGAGTTGCATTTGGTGCAATTTCATACGTATTTTTAAATGATTTTTTAAAGACGTAGATTTATGATGATTTCCAGAAAAATTAAACCCTGTAGAAACTGTTTTTTCTGTATGCGATGATAATTTTTTTTCGGCATTTTTCAAGATGTCGGAATCGGAATTTATTATTGCCCAGTTAATTTGAGGACGATTATTACGAATATTCATTTTTACAGGACTCCAGTCTCTTTGGAAAAAGACTGCTTCTTTGATTGCTTTTTGAAAAGCCGTCGTTAAACCTGCTGTACTTTTCGAAATCATGGATACTTCTGAACGTGAATCAGCGTTTAATCGATCGGCGATTTGATTTTGTGTAGAACTACTCAATTGCGACTGAGAAGAAATAAACCAATTTTTTAATCGTTGTAAACGTTTATTTATAGATCTTTCTTTTTTTCGTTTTTGTTTGTTACGTTTTTTAATATGGCGCGAGACGTACACTTTTAAAGATTCTTGGTTATAAAGTTGATTTTGACATCTCTTGATTAAAGCTAACCAAAGGTTTTCTTCGAACGAGGTACCTGAAAAATTCATTTCGAAAAATGCATTTTTCGAACCAAAATCATTGTTATCAGGCATGTTCATGATTTTTTCGGAGAAAAATCGTTTGTAAGGAGTCATTCGGTACATAATATCTTTTCGTCGTTGGTTTTTTTCGAACATTTCTTTTTCTTCGGGTGTATAGAGAATTTGTTTTTCTTGTAAAATCAAACTGCGTTCATTAGTCGCTGCGTTCGTACCTCGAATTTTTTGACCCTTAAATAAAAACTTGGTTAATTCCCAGTAATTTTTTTCTGATAATAATTTTTTAATGAATTGTTCGCGAATCGGTTTCGCATTTAATAAATATTTGCGTATTACGAGAGCAGATTGGTTTTTCAAATCGAGTCCCAGATAACTGTCGTTCTGAGCGACGTTCTTCGGCGACTGAAGTCGTGTTATATTTCGATCAGGATACGTGTGGTATCCGTCTTGGTTTGGATAAATAAAATCATCTGCTAGTAATTCTTCGTGAATAACAGAGTCGTTCAAAATAGAATAATTTTGATCATTAGCAAATTCATTATATAACGGTTGATCGAATTTTAAAATCGTATTTTCTGTAGAACTAGGCGTAATAGCGAATAAATGACGAACTTTTTTCAATGTGCCCATAAATTGTTGATTATATGCACGATTCGCAAAGCTTTTCGTTCCACCGATGCGTGCTTTCATAGACCCATAATGTTGCATATAAGTGTACCATCTTAAAGTTTCATAATATTCTGATAAAAGAAAACGACGTAAATGTAATAAACTTTCTTCTTTTTTCGTTAAAAAATAAGCCGATGGCTGTCGGCGAATAAAACTATCTACGTCAAATTTCACTAATAAACGATTGAATGGCGTATAATACCAATGTTGTAACACATCTTTATAAATTTGATATCTATAACGATTCGCTCTTTTACTGACTAATGAATAAAAATGCGTTGGTTTTTGAACAGAAAACAAATTTGGAGCGATATTTTTTAAAGTAAGCTCAGTAGATGTATTTGGATTCAGTAAAGATGTTTCGTCATTCGCATCGAAAAGCGATAGACCCAGTGTTTTTTTATTCAAATTTCTTTTTCTCGGCATTCTCGGTCCTTTTCGTCGAGCTCTTCTCATGGTAGCAGTACGCATCGTACGTTCCCAGCGAAGCGTGGGTTTATAATAGTAAAAAAATCTTTTCATCATGATACGAAAATAAGCTGCATTATTTTCGATCCCAAAATTCCGAAAAACGTTGACTCCATAAAATTTTAATTTTCGTCGAAAAGCTTGTTCTTTCTGAAGGTAAAATTTTATCGGGTGTAATAGAGTCGTACTTTTATATAAATCTTTTTCGTATTCCATGACTTGGTTTTCTTTCGAAATATCACTCGAATTTTGTTTCAAAAATGTTTTATATCTCAAAATTTGACGATCTTTTTTAGAAAGGCGTTGTAGAGCATCGTCTTTTTTATTATTTGATAAAATAGTATTTGGTTTTGTATTTTTTATCAAAATTTGATTATAAAAACGTCTGAGCAAGTTTTCTTGTTGACGTAAATGTGGAAAATCCAAACTATGAGAAATTCTCGAAAAAATCTGTTTCCACCTTTTCGAATAAATAGGTTTGACTGAGTTATCTAAAGAACTCATTTTTGTTCTCCCAGAACTCTCTCGTCCTGTATAGTTCTCTTGGCCTGTTTTTAATTGCATAGCAATATTAGATGTTTTGATTCGACTGTTTACTTTGCGGACGAATTTGCGAAGAGCGGAAAATTCTTTTATTAAACCTTGCGTTTGGTATTTTTTCGCTTTATCAGAATAAATAGAAGTCATTTTTTTAGAGTGGACTCGTGCGATCGTCGGTAATGCTGTAGTTGAATCGAGTAACGCGCGAGGTGTCGATAATATTACAAGCCCATTCGACGATGTTTCATTTAAAGCCTCGCCTTTAGGCGTCGATGAAGCCCACGACGAACTCACATCATTCGAGAAAGTTTTTCGTCGTCCTTTGAATTCGTGAAATTCAGGATGATAAACCTGTTCGTATAAAATCCTAAAAAATTCGACCCTTGGGCCCATAAACGATTCTAATCTTGGACGCGCTAATTGTTTTTTAAAAGATCTCATCCAAGGACCAGGAAAAAATCTAAATCGAACTCTATGGTTTCTTAGTTTTCTTCTTAACCAGAAGCGATCGAATCCGTAATTTAAGTCTTCTATCGTAAATAAATCGTATGTACCCTGACCGTACAAAGAAGCATCGAACGTCCTGAATTTTCTAACACGGCGTTTCCATCTTTCTCGTCGTCCATGACGACCGCGATTACGTCTAGTATTACGATCGGATGCTTTTGTATTTAAAAAAGATGTTTCTAGCAAACCCTTTTGGTCGATTAGTCTATCTTCATGGACCAATCCTAAAGGAGACGACAACGTATAATCTAATCCGAAATAAGTTACGCTCGAAATCGCAGAAAGCATAGTCATATATAAAAAGAAAAAATTCAATGATTTATAATATGCACTAGAAACGACTTTAAAAGAAGATAGCGACCAAATATAAAGATTATACGCCGGATTTTCCCAAAACCAACAAGTTAATTGAAGTAAACTCAAGCTCCCGAGAAGAATTCCCGCTAAATAAGAACCGTGAACACTCACGAATCCTAAAAAACTATCTACTGGAAAACTTTCTAATATAGTCGAATCTGAACCGATCGTCGAGTTACTCACAAATGGGTAAATAGACGTTTGTTCTGTAAAAGCTAACAAGAAATTCAGTAAAAAAATTTTTTGTTTGGATAGATTTCCTAAAACTCTTACTCGTCTTTCTGTATAGCTATCCCACATGTATTTTACCAATAAAGTAAATCCTAATAAATATCTTAAAACATCTAAAGATAACCAAGGAATTACTACGAATCTCAGACCAAAGACGACGCTGCCAATCCATAAAATATTTCCTGCGATCGTGCCTAATCCAGCCATATAACCCGCTTCTAACCCTTGCATGACGAACCTTCTAAAACAAATGAGATGTGCAATTGATGTGGGTAAAAAAAGAAAAAGACTATTGATGAGTCCAATATTAAATTTTTCTACGCAATATAAAAATACGTTCTCATCGCCATACGAAAGGGGCGTTTCTAAAAAGGTAAAAACATTATGAAAGTAGCCATCTAACACGGAAATCTCGGAGATCATCGAAGATGCTATATTTGGAACGAGTGTCGGTAAAGCCCATACAGTTTGTAACCAATTGAAACTAATTAAATCTATAAAAAATTGCTTTGCTGTTAATACTACATAGGTGATGATAGCACCTAAATCATAATAAGTGTTTAAACCGTGCGTTGGATCTGATTCTATTAACTTATGAACAATTTCTACATAATCTTTTACAGACGTTATCACTGATAACATACTAATAAACATAATTACTATTTCCTTCTTTTTAAATTTTTTATTTTTTCTTTCAATTTAGAAAGATATTTTTGAGACGAATATAAATAGCTGCACATCTATTTTTCGCGACGAATTTATATCTATATAATCGCCAATTAACATTATGAGCTTGTTATAAAAAACTAAATTGTTCAGAGTCAAATTTTGCTCTTCAAAATTAGGTCTATTCAGGTCAATTTTATGCTGAGTAAATTTATTTTTTAATGCTAGATAATAACATGTAAAGTACGAACAAAATATAATTTTTAATATAATTTATTTTAACTTTTTTATTTTATAATGTCTAATTTTAATTTTATATATTTTTAATAAAAAGGCGTGCGACGGTCGCGAGTGTGCGTAAAAACCCGCTCGTGATTAAAAAATGCATTTTTCGAATCAAATCGTTCGTACGTAAATCATCGTTCGTACGTAAAGTATCGTTCGTACGTAAATCATCGTTCGTACGTAAAGTATCGTTCGTACGCAAAGACCCGCTCGTGCCCCTCATACTTCTTGTGCTTTTTTCTAAATCTGGTCCTTAATCTGTTTCAAAATCTTTCGCGCTTCTTTTCCCTTCATACTTCATCCCTCATACTTCTTTTGCTTTGCAAACCCTCATACTTCGGGATAAAGAGGATAAAAAGGGATTGCTGTTGTTTTTACTGCGTAAAAACAAAAGCATATGAACAGGGTATGAACGAAAAATGCATTTTTTGAAAGAAACAAAAATCTAGTTAAACATCTAGTTCAAAATCAAAGATTTCGAAATCATTTTTAAGTGATTTTGAAATGATTTCATTTGAAAAATAGCGGAGTTCATTTGATTCGAAAAATGCATTTTTTGAAATGAATTCTTTTTTCAAAACAACCGAAACGACTAGATTAAGGGTCATGTTTGACCAGATTAAGGACCAGAGTTTCAATATGAAACGTGTATTGAACTGTATAAATAAATCTTATACCTTTATGATCATAGATAGACTGATATGATCATAGATAGACTGATATGATCATAGATAGACTGATATGGTCATAGATAGACTGATGTAATGAGGAGATTGCCGTTGCGTTTGCTTTTATAAAGCAAAACGCATAAAACCGCATAAAAAAGATGATTGCAGTTGAAAAATGCATTTTTCGAATCAAATGAACTCCGCTATTTTTCAAAAGCATTTGTTTTTATCAATAAATAGGACGATTCACCCTGGCACTAAGTCGAGATTTCCCGTTAGACTTCCAACGAGTCAGTCGACTTCTCGAGAGTTTCACAGCCAAGTTCGGGATGGATTGGCGTGGTTCCACTCGAGCATAGAGCACCAGAGTTTCAGCGGAGCGTTGCTCCGGAGAATCATACCCCTCGTACTTCACTCTTCATCGTCCCTCATTTTTCGTCCCTGATACTTCTTCCCTCATACTTCGGGATAAAGAGGATAAAGAGGATGAAAATAAAAAGAGATTCCGAGCCCATAAGAAGGGTATAAATAAATAGGTCAAAATCAATCGGCCTTTAGTATATCTCGGCTGAAATCATTGCTGATCTTACACCTGATACCTATCGACGGCTGTTCTTGCCGCGACCTGATAGAGAGCATTCATCTTGAGGTGGGCTTCGTACTTAGATGCTTTCAGCACTTATCCACTCAATGCGTAGCTACTTAGCGTTTACCTTTGGAAAGATAACTAATACACCATTGGCATGTTCTTCACAGGTCCTCTCGTACTATGGAAGACTCCCCTCAATGCTCTAGCGCTTGCATCGGATATGGACCGAACTGTCTCACGACGTTCTGAACCCAGCTCACGTACCACTTTAATGGGCGAACAGCCCAACCCTTGGAACGTACTACCGCTCCAGGATGTGATGAGCCGACATCGAGGTGCCAAACCTTATCGTCGATGTGAACTCTTGGATAAGATTAGCCTGTTATCCCTAGAGTAACTTTTATCCGTTGAGCGACGGCCCTTCCACACGGTACCGTCGGATCACTAAGGCCAGCTTTCGCTCCTGCTCGACTTGTAGGTCTTGCAGTCAAGCTCCCTTTTGCCTTTACACTCCACGTCTGATTTCCGTCCAGACTGAGGGAACCTTTGCACAGCTCCGTTACCTTTTAGGAGCCTTCCGCCCCAGAAAAACTGTCTAGCTGACAATGTCAAGTGTCCTGATTCAAGGATCACCATTAGGATTCTAGCCTTTCCAGAGTGGTCTCTCACTGATGGCTCCAGCTTCCCCGGAAGGAAACCTTCAAAGCCTCCCACCTAGACTGCGCAAGAAAAGCCCGAACCCAATGCCAGCCTGCAGTGAAGCTTCATAGGGTCTTTCTGTCCAAATGCAAGTAGTCCGCATCTTCACGGACAAGTCTATTTCACCGAGCCTCTCTCCGAGACAGCGCCCAGATCGTTATGCCTTTCGTGCAGGTCGAAACTTACTCGACAATGAATTTCGCTACCTTAGGACTGTCATAGTTACAGCCGCCGTTCACCGGGGCTTCGGTCGTCAGCTTCTCCGCGAAAGCGGATGACCAACTTCCTTCACCTTCCGGCACTGGGCAGGCATCGGCCCCAATATGTTGTCTTACGACTTTGCTGAGACCTGTGTTTTTGGTAAACAGTCGCCTGGGCCTGGTCACTGCGACCCTCTTCTCAGAGGGCGCCCCTTCTTCCGAAGTTACGGGGCCAGTTTGCCGAGTTCCTTAGAGAGAGTTATCTCGCGCCCCTTAGTATTCTCTACCTACCTACCTGTGTCGGTTTCAGGTACAGGTGATTCTGGTGTTTGTTCTCCCTTGTAAACAAGAGAGAGGTGCACGAGCTTTTCTTGGAAGTATGACATCACTAGCGCTCAACCGGAACGAGTTCCAGAGAGCGGGATCACGCCTCAGCTCCAGGATAGTTTTTGTTCTACCTGTCATCGCCTAAACGCTTCCACTGCATTCCATGCACAGATCTAGCTTAGCCTTCTTCGTCCCTCGGTTCCCACCAGAATCAGTACAGGAATATTAACCTGTTTGCCATCGATTACGCCTTTCGGCCTCACCTTAGGTCCTGACTCACCCCCCACGGACGAACCTTGTGGAGGAACCCTTAGGTTTTCGGGGCATTGGATTCTCACCAATGTTTTCGTTACTCAAGCCGACATTCTCACTTCCGCTCCGTCCACTGCCATTTACATGAAAGCTTCACCCGAAGCAGAACGCTCCCCTACCGATTTTTTTATTTTTTTATAAAAAAATCTCACAGCTTCGGCAGGCCGCTTAGTCCCGGCCATTGTCGGCGCAAGAACGCTTTACCAGTGAGCTATTACGCACTCTTTGAAGGGTGGCTGCTTCTAAGCAAACCTCCTGGTTGTTTCAGCATTCTCACATCCTTTTCCACTTAGCGGCCATTTAGGGGCCTTAGCTGGTGATCTGGGCTGTTTCCCTCTTGACGATGAAGCTTATCCCCCACCGTCTCACTGGTTGACGGAAAACATTTCCTTGTATTCTGAGTTTGCCACGACTTGGTACCGCTTTCGCAGCCCGTATCGAAACAGTGAGCTTTACCCCAAGGAAGTTCGTCGTCACCGCTGCGCCTCAACGCATTTCGGGGAGAACCAGCTAGCTCCGAATTCGATTGGAATTTCTCCGCTAACCATAACTCATCCGCCGATTTTTCAACATCGGTCGGTTCGGACCTCCACTTGGTGTTACCCAAGCTTCATCCTGGTCGTGGTTAGATCATCCGGGTTCGGGTCCATAAGAAGTGACTAGACGCCCTATTCAGACTCGCTTTCGCTTGGGCTACGAACGAAACTTCTTAACCCTGCCACTTCCTATAAGTCGCCGGCTCATTCTTCAACAGGCACGCGGTCAGGCCCATAGCCCTCCCACTGCTTGTCAGCTGACGGTTTCATGTTCTATTTCACTCCCCTACGGGGGTTCTTTTCACCTTTCCCTCGCGGTACTATTTCGCTATCGGTGACTCAGGAATATTTAGCCTTACGAGGTGGTCCTCGCAGATTCACACGGGATTCCACGTGCCCCATGCTACTCGGGATTAGACAATTCGAATCAAATGAATTGAGTCTTCGCGCATCATCGCTCTTATGCGGTGTTATTTTTAAAATACGACTACTGGACTTTCACCATCTATGGTGCAGGATTCAGCTGCTTCGTCTTTGCTTTTATTCATAAACACGTGCACACATTGGCTTTTTATCGTTTTCATGTGTTCACAGATGCGGTTTATCGCTTGTTCGAAAAATATATTTTTCGTTCATACCCTGAAGTATGAAGAAAAATAAAAAATGTCTTCCCACTACCCCAATCGAAGAGATTGGTTTAGGCTGTTCCCGTTTCGCTCGCCGCTACTACGAGAATCGCGTTTGCTTTCTTTTCCTCTGGCTACTAAGATGTTTCAGTTCACCAGGTTGTCTCTTTCCTAACTATGAATTGTATAGGTAGTTCTCGAGGTTGCCCTATTCGGGGATCTCCGGATCAAAGCTTGTTGCCAGCTCCCCGAAGCGTTTCGCCGGTACCTGCGCCCTTCTTCGTCTCTGAGTCCCTAGGTCTCCACCGTGAGCCTTCGTTTATTTGACCATAAACATTAAACATTTATTTCATTCAAAAAAGATATTTAGCGAAGCGCTTTTAAAAATCATTTCAAAATCATTTAAACATCGAAGATGTTTAACTAGATTTTGAACTAGATTTTTGTTTCTTTCAAAAAATGCATTTTTTGAATAAAATTCATTTTTCGAAAAGAAGCGCGAACAACATATTTTTTGAAACAAACACACTTCCTCTCTTTTTGAAATGAATAAAGAGAAAGTGGTGGAAGTAAGCGGATTCGAACCGCTGACATTTGCCTTGCAAAGGCAACGCTCTACCAACTGAGCTATACTCCCATTCATATTTATCCTTTTTTATAGGCGCCTCATCTAATGTGAACAGATGAGAGCCTGGTGGACCATGTTGAACTTGAATCAACGACCTTACGCTTATCAAGCGTACGCTCTAACCGACTGAGCTAATGGTCCTCGTATTTTTGGTGTTATAAACCTTCGATTTATAAATAAAAATGCATTTTTTGTTCATACCCTCTTTAGCCTCTTTATCCTCTTTATCCCGAAGTCTGAGGGACGAAGTCTGAGGGACGAAGTCTGAGGGACGAAGTCTGAGGGACGAAGTCTGAGGGGAAGTATGAAGGGAAACTGAATTAAAAACAAACAAATGCGCTAGAGTCAGACTTTGATTATACTCTTTTGTTTTTATAAACAAATGGAATCAGAGCCAGTTTGTTTTTATAACTCTAGTGCACCTGTTTGTTTTTAGTTTAGTTGAGAATCAACTAAAAATCTAGTTAAAACGATGTTTAACTGATGTTTAACTCCGCTATTTTTTTATAGACGTGAGCCGTGTTATCCTTATGAAGGAGGTGATCCATCCCCACCTTCCAGTAGGGATACCTTGTTACGACTTCACCCTGGTCACGAGCACTGCCTTAGGCGTCCTCCTCCTTGCGGTTAGAGTAACGATTTAGGGCAGAACCAGCTCCCGTGGTGTGACGGGCGGTGTGTACAAGATCCGGGAACGTATTCACCGCCATATAGCTGACTGGCGATTACTAGCAATTCCGGCTTCATGTAGGCGAGTTGCAGCCTACAATCCGAACTGAGGTCGAGTTTGGCAGATTCGCTTGCTCTCGCGAGGTCGCTTCCGATTGTCTCGACCATTGTATTACGCGTGTAGCCCAGGATGTAAGGGGCATGCTGACTTGACGTCATCCTCTCCTTCCTCCGGCTTGCACCGGCAGTCTCTCTAGAGTCCCAAGTGGCAACTAGAGACGAGGGTTGCGCTCGTTGCGAGACTTAACTCTACGCCTTACGGTACGAGCTGACGACAGCCATGCACCACCTGTGTCCGAGCTCCTTTTCAGGCACTCCCCCATCTCTGAAGGATTCTCGGCATGTCAATCCCTGGTAAGGTTCTTCGCGTTGCATCGAATTAAACCGCATAATCCACTGCTTGTGCGGATCCCCGTCAATTCCTTTGAGTTTCACTCTTGCGAGCATACTCCCCAGGCGGGATACTTAACGCGTTAGCTACAGCACTGTTTTTGACAGCACTTAGTATCCATCGTTTACGGCTAGGACTACTAGGGTATCTAATCCTATTCGCTCCCCTAGCTATCGTCTCTCAGTGTCAGTCACGGCCTAGTAGAGCGCCTTCGCCACTGGTGTTCTTCCCGATCTCTGTGCATTTCACTGCTTCACCGGGAATTCCCTCTACCCCTACCGTACTCTAGTCCGCGAGTTCTCCACTGCCTGTCCAAGGTTGAGCCCTGGGATTTGACAGTAGACTTCGCGAACCACCTACAGACGCTTTACGCCCAATCATTCCGGATAACGCTTGCGCCGTCTGTATTACCGCGGCTGCTGGCACAGACTTAGCCGGCGCTTATTCCTCAGATACCGTCAGATCTTCTTCTCTGAGAAAAGAAGTTTACGACCCACGGGCCTTCTTCCTTCACGCGGTATTGCTCCGTCAGGCTTTCGCCCATTGCGGAAAATTCCTCACTGCTGCCTCCCGTAGGAGTCTGGGCCGTGTCTCAGTCCCAGTGTGGCTGATCATCCTCTCAGACCAGCTACTGATCGTCGCCTTGGGGGGCCATTACCCCCACCAACTAGCTAATCAGACGCAAGCCTCTCTCTTGGCGGTTGTTCACCATTTAGCTCCTCAGCATTATGGGGTATTAGCAGCGGTTTCCCAATGTTATCCCCCTCCAAAAGGTAAGTTCTTACGCGTTACGCACCCGTCCGCCACTGCAGTCCATTTTTACATGCCCGAGAGCATATAGGAGAATGGACCTCGTACGACTTGCATGTGTTAAGCACACCGCCAGCGTTCATCCTGAGCCAGGATCAAACTCTCCAAAAATATGTTTACATTTTTTAACAATGAGACGATTCGTCATTTGAAAATCGAATGGGCTAGCAATGATTTTCAACGAGTTTTGATTTTATCGCTTTAGTACGCGCTTAATCAATTCGTTCGTTTTTGTTATTTTTGAACATTCCTAGATTTATACTTTAACAAATATTTTTTTTTTGTCAAGATTTTTCTTTTTGTTGGGTTTGATCTTTTTTCAAAGGCCTCGTATTTGGTGCTGTTATTGGATTTGATATGATTTTTTCGATTTGCTCGTATAGTTTCTATTTATATACATATATACTTTATACGAAATCACTTCGGTTCTTTCAAAAAATGCATTTTTTGAATAAAATCGATTTTTCGAAATAAAAATGCATTTTTCGAATAAAATGAACGAATCGAGCTCAATATGTCTATCTAGCGTCATCGATATCGTATGAATATGAATATGAAACAGATACGCCATAAATTTGAGTCCTTATCTCGTTAAACATCTTTTGAAAATCATTTCAAAATCTAGTTAAACATCGAAGATGTTTAAATGATTTTATTCAAAAAATGCATTTTTTGAAAGAACCGAAACGACCAGATTTATAAAAACATTTCGAAATCTATAATTTCGAACCGAAACGACTAAATTTATAAATATGCGAATACTTATATTCTATGTAATATGATTCGATGATTGTAATACTATCTATTACGAATATATATGTAATACTTTTGATGACGATAAGAATAATATATACGAGCAGTATGAATTGCATTCTGTACTAGATTAGATGGCTTATTATCGATGTTATATATAATATTACGATCGTAATAGAATAGAGAGGCACTCGGATCAGTTTCACTCAATCTTTTTTATTAATTTTATCGCGTTTCTTTTCCCTTCATACTTCCCCTCAGACTTCGTCCCTCAGACTTCGGGATAAAGAGGATAAAGAGGATAAAGAGGATAAAGAGGATAAAGAGGATAAAGAGGATAAAGAGGATAAAGAGGGTATGAACGAAAAATGCATTTTATTCAAAAAATATATTTTTTGAAAGAAACAAAATTTTATTAATAAGACGGAAATTTAATCCGTCTTATTAAAAACATCTATGCGACTAATTTTTCTGAGAAAATTAAGCGTTGATAGAAGGAGCATCAGCAGAAGCTAAGTCAAGAGGGAAGTTGTGAGCGTTACGCTCGTGCATTACTTCCATACCTAAGTTAGCACGGTTGATGATGTCAGCCCAAGTGTTTAATACACGACCTTGAGAGTCAACTACTGATTGGTTGAAGTTGAAACCATTTAAGTTGAATGCCATAGTTGATAAACCTAAAGCAGTGAACCAGATACCAACAACTGGCCAAGCAGCTAAGAAGAAGTGTAATGAACGAGAGTTGTTGAAAGAAGCGTATTGGAAGATTAAACGACCGAAGTAACCGTGAGCAGCTACGATGTTGTAAGTTTCTTCTTCTTGACCGAATTTGTAACCTTCGTTAGCAGATTCGTTTTCTGTAGTTTCACGGATTAGAGATGAAGTTACTAATGAACCGTGCATAGCAGAGAATAATGAACCACCGAATACACCAGCAACACCAAGCATGTGGAATGGGTGCATTAAGATGTTGTGTTCAGCTTGGAATACGATCATGAAGTTGAAAGTACCAGAAATACCTAAAGGCATACCGTCAGAGAAAGAACCTTGTCCGATAGGGTAGATTAGGAAAACTGCCATAGCAGCAGCAACTGGAGCTGAGTAAGCAACAGCGATCCAAGGACGCATACCTAAACGGTAAGATAATTCCCACTCACGACCCATGTAGCAGCAAACACCTAAAAGGAAGTGGCAAACGATAAGTTGGTAAGGACCACCGTTGTATAACCACTCGTCTAAAGAAGCAGCTTCCCAGATCGGGTAGAAGTGTAAACCAATCGCGTTTGAAGTTGGGATAACAGCACCAGAGATGATGTTGTTTCCGTATAATAATGAACCTGAAACTGGCTCACGGATACCATCGATGTCAACTGGAGGAGCAGCAACGAAAGCGATGATGAATACTGAAGTAGCAGTTAATAGAGTTGGGATCATGATTGTACCGAACCAACCGATGTATAAACGGTTTTCAGTAGAAGTAACCCACTCACAAAAACGAGCCCAAAGGCTAGAAGCTTCACGACGTTCTAAAATAGCAGTCATAATGATTTTATATATATTTAATTTGAAACTCTCCGAATCTTATTAAAGATTAAACATGCATTTTTGAAATGCTTGGTACTATAACATATACCAAAAAATAGATTTTTTTGCAAGGGGGTGGACCCCCTTTTTTCATTCTAAATGAAAGTTTAGAAGCATCTTCTTTCACGAAAAATACCGATTTCGAAAGAAATCCGTTGAAAATCATTTCGAAATGATTTATTACACCACAATTACACCACATTAGCGAAGCGGTTTTGTTTCAAAAAATGCATTTTTTGAATAAAATCTAGTTCAAAATCTAGTTAAACATCGAAGATGTTTAAATGATTTTGAAATGATTTTTAAAAAAGAACATGTTGAACCGTGTTTAAAAGATTAAATACCATATTCGACCTGATTTTGAACTACATTTTTGTTTCTTTCAAAAAATGCATTTTTTGAATAAAATGAATTTTTCGTTCATACCCTGTTCATACCCTGAAGTATGAAGGGAAAAGAAGCGCGATCATGTTTAACCAGATTTTTAGCGAAGCGCTTTAAACATCGAAAATGTTTAACATGATTTCGAACCAAACACGAAGCACGCAGAGAGATCTTGGCGACTCGTCCCCTTTGTTTTCCTTTTTTTCCTTTCGGAACGAATCGAAGCGGAACGAATCGTCAGAACGAATCGAATCGGAACGAATCGTCAGAACGAATCGTCGGAACGAATCGTCGGAACGAATCGAATCAGAACGAATCGAATCGAAGATTTCCACTACGCCTTTGCACGCTCACTGCCATACGTATTTACAAATTGCATTAATAGTTTTTTATTAAATGAATTTAAAATATTAATAATGCAATATTAATAAACAACGTAAAATAATATTAAATTTGCGCGTCTAAATATTGAATTCAATTAATATTTGTATATCTTACTCACAATAACTAAAAAAATTGCACTTCACTTCTTTCCAATACACATGAGTCATAAAAATATTTTTAAAATATGAACATGACCGTGTAGTATAGTCGTAAAAAACAAGATCGCATGAAACCAGAACGTTTCATTAAACAAAAATGAAATTGAGTACTTAACTCATGTGTCTATTTGCTCAGGTTAAAGAATTACAAATAAAACACTTTAATTAAATGTTTTTTACCAAAAATTTTTAATAAATTTATCTGATCGAACTCTAGTATGATTATATATTTTTATAGGATCTATCATATTAAATTGATATAAACGTAATGTTTTACTATAACTAGGTCGTAAAAACATTCGATTCTACTCTTAAGAAGGATATGACTCGAAAATGAAATTGGGACTTTAAGGTTGTTTATTCAATCTCATTTTATGAAAAAGATTTACGGGACTGACGGGACTCGAACCCGCAACTTCCGCCGTGACAGGGCGGTGCTCTAACCAATTGAACTACAATCCCTTGTTTATATTTCTTTAAATGATTTTATCATAAATGAAAAAATTTTTGCAATACACATATCGTTTATCTTGTTTTAATTTTAAAATTTTTTAAATCAAATTTCATTAAATATTTAATAACGCACTTTTGATTTTTTAAAATCAACTGATTTATAAATTTATTTTTAATTTAATTTAATCATTAATCGAATTAAATAAATTAACTATGTAAGTTTGCCTAAAATCTTTAAAACGATACATTTGAATATTTATATATATTTTTTTTATTTCTGAGATTTTTTTATTTTTAGGTGGATTCTGTAATATTTAATATTCAATTAAATATCCAAATTATTAAATATATTATATTTTTTGCAGGAGCAGGATTTGAACCTGCGGCCTTGGGGTTATGAGCCCCACGAGCTACCAGACTGCTCTATCCTGCGCGCGTTCTCTACTTCTCAAAAATCTATATTTGTTAGAATTTCTACATAACACGGCTTTCGATTAAAAAATGAGACGTGATAAAGATAAACATGATTTTATTTATATAACACCTATATCATAAACTAAGCTAGAATATTTTGTCAATATCTCTTATTTTCGAGTATCACACTATAGATTAGATATCATTTTGCGATATCTTTTGTACAATACGATTTTTTCGTAGCCTATGAATATCAACTCCTCAGGTAGGACTTGAACCTACGACCTATCGGTTAACAGCCGACCGCTCTACCACTGAGCTACTAAGGAATACACTTTTATTCGATGTTATAATAGGTTTTTCGTTCGAATCTCTAATATTTTTAGAGACTGAAAAAAATATCCTCATATATCTTCTCTGAAAAAAATTTCTATTTAAAAGAAACAAATTTAAAGTTATATGACTGTAATTATATCATTTTTATAAAAAAAATCAATATGTTATGTACCAAAGTACTTAGATAGAAAATTTTAGATTTGTTATATAGTATTAGATATTTGTAAATAAAGTCTTATTAGTGTCACGAATACTCGAACAAGTTTCGACATGCCAAGATAATTTACGATATTCTATTTATATTTATTTTTATCGAAAAGTATTTTTCGAAAAAACAAAAATTACGAGATAAAAAATAAAAAAATCAAGCTAATTTTATGGATTTTAAACTGAGTTGTTAAAAATTACAGATTCGATCAAAAAGAAAAAAGGCGATGGAAGATTTTAATTTAACAATATTGACGTCAATTTAACATCGATGTTAAAGTAATTTGCCGAAAGCATCTCACGCCTATGCCATGGCAATAAATCTTCCTCGTTCCAGTAAAAAAACTTCACGAAAAAAGTAAAATGTCTAAAAATAGTTTTTGCCTCAGCATTCCTAAAAAGAGCCAGCAATCAAAATCGATCTGGGAAAAATAAAAATGGTAATCCTAAGCTTTTAATCAAATTCACTAACTGCCAAACGAGAAAAGGAAAGTAACTTTTACTATGATCTACTTTACACTTGTTTAATGCTCTTAGTCTACTGATAAGTTGATCACTTACCCTACAAGTGACAAAACGTATTATATTTTAAAAAGAATTTTGAATCTTAGTTTTCTTATAAAATCTAAAAGAACGAACTGTGAAAAAAATAGCGGAGCGCGACAAAAAACTCCCAACCCATTCTGGGTGTTATTTAAAATACGTCATAAAAACTTCACCCCAGGAGAACAGCCCCAGGAGAACAGTGAGGGTGAATAAACTTTCTCCAAAAACAAAACTGATTTTTTGTTTATAAAAAACTTTAATTGCTTATAACTTTATGGCGTTAACAAACATTCAAATTATTCTATCTGGCCGATTTGTAAAGATTTAACTATAACAGTTTTTATGGTTTCTCAGCGAGCCCAGTTTTCATACATTTTGATCGACGTTCTCGAAATGAAAGATGTTCAATAATTTTCAATCGATCGGTAGAACGTTAAAAATATAGCAAACGACGAACACATTCGGAAATTCATTTGTCAACTAGTCATAAAGGATCGTTTCAGTTCATCACTGATACAATTCACATTACTATCGTTTGAACACACAAATGTTATGGCAATAGAAAAAATGGAAGCTTTAGGACCAATTACTTTAAAACCAGAATCGTAAATTCTAAAACCTTAATCTAGACTAATTTTATTTTTACAATTTAAAGATTTTTTGAATGAAGTTTTTTGGAATTCACTCAATAATTTTTCTATATTGCCACCAATATAGTACACTGTTTTTAGTTAATATTGTTAGTGTAGGAGTAGACTATATGGCACATCAATTCTCATCCTCATAAAGTTGTAACCGTTATGATAGAAACTTCCTCGCAATCAAACGATCACCTCTCAGAGCATTTAGCTTTTCCCCGATAAATGACTTTTTAGTCGTCTAAGAACTAATGCGGTATTTCGTTAGATATATTCAGTTCAATTTGTATTAAATCTGAAATGTTTTTTAAGATTTTCAGTTTTCTGCATTGATCAATCGTGCCAGAATGGTAATGCTCATAATTCGTCAAAATCAAGCGCATTATAAATTTGAAATTCTATAATACGCCTAAAAGTTTTCTTTGCGAATTTTATCTGTTAAACTGAATTTTATTTCCACAAAAGATGATAAATAATATACACTAAAATAAATTGTTAAAATATTAGATTAATTTAGCAACTTTTGCTAAACCTAAATAAAGGCTCAGCGTGAATCCTAAAGCACCGATAAGTAAAACGATATAACTAGTAATTGTAAACATATTAAATTTTTTTATTTTAAATTAAAAGCAAAATCACCTTGTTGTTATTATAATAAATCATATTTTAATCCTAAAATAAAAAATACGAAATTATTCTCATTCAATAGATATTGAGCATATTACTCATTGTTAGAATGAAAAAATGTATGATTCATAAGGTGATCGAGAAGCGTCATCGCATTTTTTACTAAACCAAGCAATTTTTATGAGCGATATTTTCATTTTAAGAACATGTCATCAATATTTTTATTCTTGTTTACCATCTTTGATAGCAAGCAAAATATCGTTCGTCATTCATATAGCTGACATGAAAATTTACAGGCGGAAATTATCGCTGACCGATAAACATATCTGAAAGTTATTATGCGCTTTATGTTAACTTACGACGTAAGTTAACATAAAGCGCATTATTCAAAAATATATTTTTAGTCAGATAAATCTTTTTAATATGAAAGTCCCATACTTCTTGAAGTTTCAGAACCTAAATAAACACGAACACTTAAAAAGTCTGTCGGACATGCTGTTTCACAACGTTTGCAACCAACGCAATCTTCTGTGCGAGGCGCTGATGCCAGTTGGTTTGCTTTACAACCATCCCACGGAACCATTTCTAAAACATCTAAAGGACATGCACGAACACATTGAGTACAACCGATACAAGTGTCATAAATTTTAACTAAGTGTGACATAAATGATTAAATTTGTCTAAAATCAAAAAAAGATTGAGAATTTCAGTGTTATAAATTGAGTATTAGAATCGTTCCGATGCGGGGGTAATGAATTTCAAAGCCGTAACAAAGCTTTATCAGACAAATTCGAACATTAAATGTCTAAATCATCATTTTATTCAGAATGAATCACCTCGACTAAAATAGAATCCCGAAACGTTTTTTCTTATTGTGTTGCTCTGCAACACATTTTTTTATAAAGCAAACCGCATTAGAAAGAGATTGGGCGAACGACGGGGGTCGAACCCGCGAATGGTGGAGTCACAGTCCACTGCCTTACCACTTGGCTACGCTCGCCAGAATTCATTCTGTTAAATCAATCGATTAAAATGATGAAACTTTATTTCAACGAGATTTAATGAAATAAAAATCAAAACAAATATATTATATATATTATAAGAGAACTAAATTCATTTTAGCAATTTTTAACAAAAAAGTCTACACTTAAATTCATGTCGCTTTTGTCGTGTTATAAAACACATAAATATTCATGAATAAATAATTTGTTTTTTATCGTCAATAAAAAAATTACAAAAACCGAAATACGAATGAGCGTGCTTATATACCGGTATATAAGCACGCTCATTCGTATATTAAAAAATGAATGATTTTGTTACTATGATTTTTTTCATTTATAAAATAAATCATCAAAGTAAGACGTGCGAGAATCAGTGATAGTATTACTGACTTCACCAGTTTCTATTCAGGAGACTGCTGATGCGGTTTGCTTTTGCATTTGTTTTTACTTCGTAAAAACAAAAAGCAATGCAAGGCAATAAAATTAATCTAATGGTCTCATAGAAAGAACAGGTTCATCTAAACGGTCGATACCTTTTTCGAAACCAGCAGCAGCTGCACGAGCACGTCCAGCATGCCATAAGTGACCGATAAAGAAGAAGAAACCTAAAACGAAGTGTGAACAAGCTAACCAACTACGAGGAGATACGTAGTTAACAGCGTTGATTTCTGTAGCTACACCACCTACAGAGTTTAGAGACCCTAGAGGTGCATGAGTCATGTATTCAGCTGCACGACGTTCTTGCCAAGGTTGAATATCGTTTTTAAGTTTGTTTAAGTCTAGACCGTTTGGACCTCTTAGCGGTTCTAACCATGGTCCACGGAAATCCCAGAAACGCATTGTTTCACCACCAAAAATGATTTCACCAGTAGGTGATCTCATTAAATATTTACCAAGACCAGTAGGACCTTGAGCTGAAGCTACGTTAGCACCTAAACGTTGGTCACGAACAAGGAAAGTGAAAGCTTGTGATTGTGAAGCTTCTGGACCTGTTGGACCGTAAAACTCACTAGGATAAGCTGTGTTGTTAAACCAAGACATACAGCAAGCAATGAATCCCATTACAGAAATTGCAGCTAAACTGTATGATAAATAAGCTTCACCAGACCAAACGAAAGCACGACGTGCCCATGGCCAAGGAGTCGTGTATACGTGCCAAAGACCTCCAAGGATTTCTAAAGTTCCGATCCAAATGTGACCACCGATGATATCTTCCATGTTATCTACACTTACGATCCAACCATCACCACCAAATGGTGATTTTAGTAAGTAACCGAAAATAATACCAGCATTTGTAGTTGGATTCGTGATAAGACGAACGTCTCCACCTCCAGGAGCCCACGTATCATAAATACCACCGAAGTACATAGCTTTCCAAACTAATAACCACGCACCTAAACCTAGGATGATCAGGTGATAACCTAAAATGTTAGTCATCTTGTTTTTGTCTTTCCACACGTAACCGAAGAAAGGGAAAGATTCTTCTAGTGTTTCCGGTCCAATTAATGAGTGATATACACCACCAAAACCAAGAACTGCCGAAGAAATTAAATGAAGTACACCAGACACGAAATATGGGAATGTATCAAGAATCTCTCCACCAGGGCCTACGCCATAACCAAGAGTCGCGATGTGAGGTAATAGAATTAGACCTTGCTCATACATAGGTTTTTCTGGTACGAAATGCGCTACTTCGAATAAGTTCATAGCACCTGCCCAAAAAACGATTAGACCTGCGTGTGCTACGTGAGCACCTAAAAGTTTACCAGATAAATTGATTAAGCGAGCATTTCCAGCCCACCAAGCAAAACCTGTAGACTCTTGGTCACGACCTCCTACTGTAAGTGTTCCATTAAAGAGCGTTTCCACGGGGTAATACCTCCTCAGGGAATCCAAATTTATTCATTACTGAAACTGAGCAGCTCTCTATCAATAAGTACTTTCATTAAATAAGAATAAAAAACCAGACAATTTCTGTTCGAAAAATTCGCGCTTCGCTATTTTTCGAAGAAAATGATACGTATTAGGTATAGAGATTGTACCTTCAATTTATTTCGATATCAGTTATAAATCGAACAAATAAAAGCATATTTATAGAGACACGTTTTACTTATCTCATAAAGAAATAAGAAACAAATATATAAAAAACTTTATATCGAGACTTGAGGCACATAGATTTTGTTTCGTCTTATACGAAATACGTTTTATTGAAATAAAGAAAGAATAAGTCAGAAAAATCATTTTGATGTACATAGATAAAATATTTGTTTGCGGCGTACATCATCGAATATTTTTGAACATATACTACATTTATTAAACATCTTCATAAAATGTCATCGTCAGAGCTTATTTCACGTAGATTTTTGGAATGATAAAATCGCGAGCAAAGCAATCTGTTTTTATTTTTAAACGAAACGTAATGAGATATACAAAAATAAACATAATTCATGTGAACTCAGTTTTATTTATTTTTCTCGAAAGATTAAAGTGATCGTATTTCGTAAAAAATCTTTAATTTTCAAAACATTCTATTTTCATAAATAAACAATCATTAACGCTATATTAAATTTTTCTGACTTACAATTGATTTTGCTATTTTGCATAGTCATAATTCTTTTTTTATTTTTTGACTTTCGTCGAAATTTCATGGATGCTTTTGATATTCGCACGTTTTAAAACTCTCGTAAATATGTGGTTATCAGTATAATAAAATATTTTTTATTATTAATATAATAACATATTTAAAATATTTTGACATTAAAGAGTCTTTTTTGGGATGATGATTCGACCGTAAAGAGTTTATAGATCGTATGACTCGGCAAAATAAACGCAAAAAAAACGGATGAGAAACAGATTCGCTGAAATTAAAAACTTTAAATAAAAATAACTGCATTAAAAATTTCACAATAAAGCGAATATTTATCATAAAAAATGTGACTGAATATCGCACTCGACTGGCTTTTGAATGTCTGTTTATCGAGCCTCAGAAATTTATAAATCTCTTCTTTTCGATAGACACGCCCAAAAAAACAACAATGTTGAATTAAAAATCGCAAAGCTATCTAAATGTGCTTACTTCTATATGAATGAAAGTTTATCGAGGAATTGTTTTCTATCCAAATATTTCATGAAATTTGCAGGTCTGAAAATGAATCCCGACTGGTACTTTGTATCATACCCACGATGACTGGAATAACTCGATCTCAATGACTACGACTACACATGAAATATGAATATATGACAACTACAACAATACAGGGGAAACTTATTGCACCGCATAGGAGGACAAGAGCATGTGGGACGAAGATGCTTGATTAAACAGAGATGAAATAGAGATGAAATTTTGTATCTAATCCATTTCTTTTTTACAAGACGCTCCGCTTGCCTCTGATCATTCAGTTTGTCCTTTGGTCAATGGACCATTTTGACTCATGATCCTCACTAAAGAAGTTAGAATACGCTTAAAAAGCGTAGACGAGAGATCGTCAAGAACGAGTGGACTCTCTTAGAAACAATGTTTGGATTAAAAAAACAGCCGTACTGTCTAAAAGTGACTTTTTTTGATTATTACATTCATATGAAAATTATATGAATATAGGAGACAGGAGAGGCATAAACTTTTTAATGAGAGGTAAAAGCCAGAAATAAGTTATCAGTATTCGATCGATTGTTGAGTCTACAGACAGAAAAGTGATTCTATCCTAACGACAATTGTAAAATATTTTATTATATCGTAATTTAATTATGTCAATGTTTCATAAAACTTCTAATAAATATAATTTAATAAAAATAAAAAAAGCAATATATAATTCCAATTTATTATTGAACATAAACTTCAACATTATAACAATTTAACACTAGTTATTTATGACGAGTAACGAATATAGAAAAAAGTATTTCGAGAAAAATTTACAGGAAAATTATTATCTATTCAAAATATTCTCAAAGGTATATACAATCGATCACGTTAACAAAATTTAGAGAATAATTCAAATCGAAAATTTGATGATTTATAAAGTCTATTAAAAAAAAAGAATTACTTATCAAGGCACTATAAAAGAGTCAATCCAATAAAAGTAGATTAACCCCAGGGATTAACCCAGAAAATATTGATGCTATAAGTTTGAAAAACTCGAATCAATTGCACAAAATTTGAAACAAGATAAATTCAAATGTAAAAAAATCTGTAGAATTTATATCGAAAAACAAAAACTCTATAAACCTGGAGAACCTATTAAGATGCGTTCATTAAGTCTTTTCGATAAACTGGTTCGAGAGACTATTCACATCATCCTAGAAGCAATTTATGAGCCAATCTTCGAATGCTTTTGTTTTTACTTCGTAAAAACAACAGCAATAAAATTAATTGTGACTTTGGTTTTAGGCTCAATAAAGGTTGTCATCATAACGTTACCTTTCTTAAAAAAATCGATCTGGAATGGCTGTTATGTTAAAAGATGAGATTAAAGGTGCCTATCACAATGTCAATTACGATATTCTAATTTCGATTTTAAAGAAAAGAATGTTTGACTCAAAATTTCTGAAATTATTATATCAAAAATTCCAATGTGGTTTACTAGATCATCGTAAAATCGAAGATACATTATTAGGTGTATCTCAAGGTGGCACTGCCGGTCCAATTTTATTGAATATTTATATGCATGAATTTGATGAATTCATTTTTATTTCGAAAAATGTATTTTTCGAAAAGAAGCGCGACGAGTGCCAAAAATACATTGATTCGATTAACACCGTAGAAAATAGAACATATAAACCTAGAAATAAAACTTATGATGTTTTAGAAAATAAACTAACACGCTTAAGAAATAGGTATAAAAAATTCATCGATAATTGTAAATATCTAGATCTCAATGAACAAAAAAAATAAATTGCAATTAATGATCAAAATGATTTAAAACAAATAATATACAAATAAAATCACAACTTCAATTAATATTATCATAACGCTAAATTCATTTGAACATGATACTTCGGCATAATTGGGATATGAGACGCAAGTAAATTTGACGTCTAATGGGCGACCATCGCGTAGGGTTCGAAAACGAGCTCCGGGTAGTAATACTCTTTGTTTAGTCTCATGAAAAAAAACACGAATAAAAAAAATCGGTTCAAAAAATGCATTTTTTGAAATGAATTTTCGTCGAGTTCGTCATTTTTTGATTTTGGAAGGGCTTTCTGCATATTTTACGCGCAGAAAGCCCTTCACATTTTCATAGACTAAAAATCGTCTATTTTAAAACAGTCGTTGGAAAATTATAGAAACGAGATAAAGTCGTAATTAAATGGATTTCATTCAATATTCCTTTTTGTAAAAAAGAATGAGCGAAATAATCTAAAATTTCACGTTCATTATTTAGGAAATTATATGCTTTGTTAAAACATTCAATCATAAAATGATAAGAAATTTCTTCCGACATTGTTTTATCAAACGTGTTCCAATAACTCCAATAACTAGACTGTAAAAACCATCGACGATGACGTGGATTATAATGCTGATCCGCGTCTGGAAAATCAATGAGCAAATCACCCAAAGATTTGTTGAACATAGAACGCCAATCTACATCACTTAAAAAAGTCGTTTCGGAGCTATATTCGGCTAATTGCCCGTTCCACCATTGATTCAGCAATGAGAATTGATGTCGGATTAGAATTCTGTTTCTATAATAACAATTTACAGAGCTTGGTCTTCGAGTGAAAGGATTTAAATAACCTAATTCTTTCACAGAACTGCTAAATTTCGTCACACGATTTTCAATCAGTTCGGAACGAAAATATTCGTCGACCGGTCGATTATAGAGTTTTTTCATGAGTCTTTGTTGTAAATGAAGTTGGATTTTTTCATGAATAGACATAGTTGGTTTTTGCTGAAAATCATTTTCCGTTCTTTTTAAATTTTCGTATTTTTTTGCGGGCATCGAAATTGTCGAATTAGGAGGACTCGGAGGTTCTCTTCTCATCGAAAGATCTTCGAAATAAAGCATTCTAGAAATAAGGAGATTTTTATTGTATAAATAACGTTTTTGCATTAAAGAACTTACGAATTCATTCGCTGAATCCCAAAACGGATGAATTCCGACTACGTTCCAAAACCCACTGTGTCGAAATTCATTCTCATTCATCTTGATATCTAGCATATTCGGTGTAATCATTTTTTCATATCGATCGGATTGTGCGGTGTAATTATTTTTTGTTGTTTTTTCAACAACACCCGAATGGGCTAGTAATGCATTCGATGTCACTGAGTCGTGACGGGTTTTATCTTTCTCAGAATATAAATTCATGTGGTGTGATCTCGTTTTTGTACTTGCCGAGTAAGAATAACGACATAAAGAAGAATTATTAAAAATGAAAAATTCACCTACTTTGCCAGAGAACAAGCGCATCAAAATATTTTTTAAATCATATCGGGCACCGTATAAATCTCGAAAAATTTGTTCTTCTAAATTATGCGACACTAAAAATTTACACCAGGTGATTCGACCATAACTCGTTTGATCCGATAAAAGTTGCGAGTCGATCAAAAATTTACCCATTTGGAAATATGTTAATGACATTAAATTCGAAGAGCCTCTTGGAACCGACGGATAAACATCAAAACTTCTTAAAAGTTTCGATAAAGAATTTGGTCCTTGAATTTTATGCATTTTCTCGATCGATCGATTTAATAAAGAATTTTCGTCGTTTTTATTTTTATTCGATTTCATGAGTGCTTTTTGAACGCGTTTCGTAATTTGAAAAGGTTCGATGATATCGGCATTAATCGTGACTTTAATCGCTTGATTTAAACTAGAAATAACTTTATTCGTTTCTCTCGAAATCTTTGATTTCGAATAAGGTTTGGAATACGAATATGAATCGTTGCGTGACTCATCGATTGCTGATAAAACGCCTTTTTCTAACATAGTAGAAACAGCTCGTCGACGTACAAAAAGATCGATTCCATTTATTTGTCGTGCCTCCTGATGTTTCACGGCCATTTTCATATCAGCGAATGGGCTCGAAATAGATTTTTGTTTGTATGGAGTAACGTTCGCTGTGGTATTAAATAATAAAAGTTTACTTTTAGCTATAAAATCTGAAATTTGTGTGTCTCTCAAGTTTGTCGCTAACAGACTATAATCTACGAAGTCCAGAGTATTCGTAAAAGACGAAAGGTTTGTTTTGAAAATTTCCCAGCGATTGATTAGAGACGGTAATGATGGAAGAGAGATAGTTTCGTCGAGACGTCCTGGGCGTCTCAATGCAGGATCTAAAATAAAAGGTAAGTGAGTCGTAGCGAACACGATGAATCCTCTGTTAGAGCGAACGCTGTCCATAATGACTAATAAATCTGTGATCATATCGAGTTTGACAGCTAAATTCCTCATAGCGATCTCTGTCAAACGAGCCACTTTAACGCGAATAGAATAATTGACTTTCGAAACTAACATCATTTGATCCGATGAAAGTCCACTCCAAGGCATTTGTTTGACTAATTTTTTCGGAACGAGTTTTTTTTGTTCTTTCATCATTAAAATCGTGAAAGGCGAAGTAGGCGGAGGAGCGAAATATTTTTCTGAAGAAATTTGTAAATGGCTCACTAAAGTCTCGAAAGGAAATCTTTTATTTCTAGAAATCGACGTATTCATGGCATTTTGGTCTAACGATGCTTCGTTTTGAGGCGGATCGATCTTATGTTCGATCGATTCGATGTCCAACGGACTTTTCGGAGTTGTTCCTAAACGTCGAGTTTTTGGCGGGCTCACTCCTAAAAATAAATCGAAACAAAAATGATTCGTTGGAATCAACCACGAAAAATCTCCTCTATAAGGTTTTTTATAATGAGAAAGAGCGTGCCTATTTAATTGATAAATTAATTGGTTTTTTTCGTGAACTTCCTCAGTTTCTGAAGCAAAAAAAGATTCTGTTGCTTTCGCATTTTCATCGTCGGAAATCAACATGGGCCTTCTTTCTCCAATGACGTGAATGTCTTCCATTAAAAATAAACACGGCGTATGTAATGCTATCGCGTCAAAAACATCTCTCAATAATTTGATTCCGACCGCAACTCCGCTTTGAACTAAAGCATATCTATGAGCATTATCTGTGATGATTTTTAGTTCTGTTTCTCCAGCTAAAGCTTGAACTAACAAACTTTTTCCAATTCCAGGAGCCCCTATCACTAAGATATTTTTCGAAACTTGTTTCGAGAATGTTCCTGAATAAATTTGACACACCAAAGAACCTAACGTTTGTTGAGCGGGTTGATAATACTTAATCGCAGTAATATGACGGAAAGATTTTGGGGGATGAATATCTATGAATAAATCTGTATCTTTCCCTTGATAAGTGAGATGTTGGTTGGTCGACCATCGTCTCCAAATATCAGACGTATTCGAATGAATCTTTTGCGCTTTTTTCACGTCTTTTAACAATCCTTTGTGACAAAAACGAACCATAGAAAGAATTTCTCGTCTGAGACCACTCGATTTGAGTTCGGTTCTAGCTTTCCCCCTCGATTTCGTTATGCGGGGTAATACCTTTCTATTTTGAAGTATGAAGGAATTGCGTTGCTCCGCAAAACGCATAGAAGTATGAAGGGAGCTTCGAGGTCCAAAATCAAGAGAAAAAGCGCGCTCGTTGAGATCGGTCGAATCCCACCAATTTTGCGGCCCTCGGGTGTCACCCCCGGGAAAAGCTCGCTCATTTTCAATCATTTTGATAAATGGAATCATTTCGTCTTGTGTTTTATTCATCGATGTTTTTTCGCTCCAACCCCAAGTTTCGTCGTCTAATAATTTCTCGATCAATAATTCTTGTTCTTCTTTTATTGTAGTCAACGACTGGACGTTGATATTGTACCTTTCAGCTGCCTGAATCAAAATTTCTGCCCAAATATTCCAGAATATCGTGCCTTTTGTTTGACGCGTCGCCAAATCAGCATCCGGTTTGCTAACAAAATCGATGAAAATTTCCATGAAACACCACAAACGACGTTGCACTAAAAATCCGATCGGACCCATCAATCTAGCGCTACGAGTCGAAAGTACGTATGAATTCCAGACATAGCTGTCTAAAACATCTGGCACATAAGTCATAATATCCGATGACCATTCGACTAAAAAAATGTTAGCGATCCAATTAATTATCAGTTCGGCTGGTCTTTCTAAAAATTTATAAATAATCATCATAATACTCTCTAAAATATCGATACATTTAAATAATGTTTTATGACATAATCGAATACAATTATCGATTAAGACGATCGATAATTTCGCTACCTCGAGTAAAACTAATGAAACGACAGATTTAAATTTCGAAGAAATTAATTCAGTCGAAAAACCATGAGATAAAATTTGTGTCGTAGATGCCTTTTCGTAAGTGACGATTCGATTTAGTTCGCTCGTATGCGGTGGTAGTGTGGAGTTATGCGGGGTTATATATTTTTTTTCGGCAGACTCGCCCGTGTCATGCGCAGTTGTGATATTTTTATTAACAGTGCGTTTATCTATCAGTCGATTTAGTATTTCGAGTCTCATCGCGTCACACGAAGCTTTTATTTTTGCGATTCTTCTAATTGGGTTTATTATACCCTTCATTTCGTTTTTATTTTTCTTGTCGTTAGTCTCGACTAAAGAATTTAATATGAAATTTTCATGTAGTTGCATAGGTATTCGAAACGTCGTTTCTAAAAAAACGCCGTTTTTAGATAAATAATGAGCGTTTTGATGAACGACTTTAAGTTTTAGTTTATTTTCGTAATGTGCGTATTGTTTTATATCTTTTTTCGCATATCTTTTTGAAGTTTTTTCGTGTTTAGCTAAGATATCGGTAGGTTTGGAGTCATTCACTCTGATTGCCATATTACGCGAAAAAAGTCGCGTCGCATTCTTTATTAAACCCGGATATACGAAACCAAAACTATATACTAATTGGTTTTTATAGTTCTTTAATAGATCGTAAATAGAATAAACTACTATCAAATAAGCATTCACAATTTTATAAAAAATCAATAAATTAAATTTCATCAAACTGCGAATTTCAGGAATATTCAACAAGAAAAATAAACTACATACGTGAAATAATATCGTACAGATCCATAAACTGTTGAATATGGCAAAATTAACAAAAGCAGATTGAGTGATAGAAGAATTCGACAGCATGATATTTTGTTGCATAAAAATAGATTCCCACTGTTTTTGAGAAAAAGATGTCCACCAAAAAGAAATAGAACGTTTTGCTTTGTCTTCAACCAGTCTTTGAGGTGATAACGATTCACTCTGAGTTTGTATCGTATTAACGAATGGATTTAAAGTGTTATTTTCTTTTATAAATCTTCGATTTGATTGCCCCCGCATGGGAGATCGGGCTGAAAAATGGAGATGCTTAAATTGCATTTTTAAATGAATTAAATAATTTTCATAATCTTTTTTAATAAAACCAGAATAACGAATTTTATCTTCGACGAAAACAGCTTTTCGAAAACAATATCGTTCGAAATTTTCGGGGAAAAATTTCTTCCAAGATTTATACAAAAATTTTTTTGTTTTATTAGATTTCTTTCGTTCTCTATTTTTTCGAGTTTCCCATAACTTTTTCACTGTGTTCGTTTGTTTTAAAGATTTGGGAGCGTTATAAATATTTTGTTTGTTCAAACTCCATAAAAAACGCAATGTGGGTAAATCTCCGTGAGATTTGCTTGAGGGCAAGACGGACGAAGAAAAAGCTCGAATTTCTGATTGGAGCCCACGTCTAAAATGAGTCCACCAATTATCGACCTTTTTCTTAATGACTCTGTGTTTTCTATGACGACCGCGTTTAAAACTTTTTGCGTGATTTTGTCCATTCGCATTTAGATTAACGCGCACATTTTTAATGACGTCTGAAATTCTTTCGTATAAAAAGCGATTATATTCTGCGATATTTTGAGTTCTATAAAAAACAGAAAAATTAGCAATAGCATTGCGATTTTGAAATGACTGACGCACATTCACATACCATGATAATCGAGGATGTTTTTCGGCAGCTAAGAAACTAGAAGTTTTATTCATTACACAGCTTGAGATATCGTTATCATATTTTAACGAACTCTGTGGCGAAGAGGCGCCTAAGAAATGTAATAAAAAAGTTTTCAAAGTTGTCGATGATTGTTCGTGAATTTGTGAAAGTTGAAGTTTTTTCAGAGAAGATTGAATTCGATGAATATAAGGAGTCAAATTCGATTTGAGCCAATAAGATTTCCAACATAAACGTTGAAAATCGCTCATAATGGTATTCGAAACTCGATACAGTTCGTGATTCGCAAAAATAGGTAGTGAGCGAGCCAAAGGTATTTTTTTCATCGTCAATTTTTCAAAATTTGGGTTTTCACTCACCCCCCATTGTTGTTTATTTTGTCGATAAATTTTCGTCTTTAAACATTTATCGAGAGCTTTAGTTTCAAACTGATAGAAAGAAGACGAATCGGCTTTTTTCGATAAAGCATGTAAATTTAAATTTTGCATTTTTGTTTTTATTCCGACACTCTCGTTTTGAATTTCGTTTGAAAGTTTGATAGCGCCGAAATGACAATTTACGTGGTGTTTGAAATGACGTTTCTTTAAAATATTATTGTATAATTGAAAACGCAACCATTTTGGACGCGGATGAACACGTTTTCTTTTTTTTCTTCTGCGATTTAGCAATTTTTGCTTTTTGCGACGACGTTTTATCTGTCTATACTTTTGTTTTTCGCGATGTCTCGAATATCTTTTTGGCTCTGCCAAGTCTCGGATGGGCGGGTAATTTTTTTCTACGTTAGCGCTTTTCTCGACACTTTCGAGAGTTTTATACGTTACATCATTCAGAGTCAATTCGTTCGGCAAAGCCGTTTCTTTTTTGCTTATAATTTTATTATAGATCGATTTGTTATTTCTTCGATGATTTCTTTTCGAAAAATGCATTTTTCGAAACGGAAAAGATTTATCGCTTTGATTTAAAAATATAAAACCTAATTTTTTTAAGAGACTATTAGGTGAAATTTGATACAGTTTCATCGAGTGATATTTATTATAAACTACTTTTTGATTTTTCGAATGAAGCGCAAATGAACTCGACATATCTTCGATTTTCGATGGCTTCGTATATTTTCGATTTGAAAAAACCAAGTGTTCATGATGTTTTTGGATTTCAGGAGCAAGTCTCGAATTTTGTTTGATTTCAATTGACTTTTTGAGATTGTTTTTGTTTGAAATGAATAAGTTGTTTTTGACGCGAATTTGTAATCTTTTTAATGCATTCGCTACATACTGAGAATGAATATTGTTTGTATTCATTCGTTTTTTTCGTGCGATTTCGAATGCATTTTGCTCAGACGCGATTTTTTGTTTATCTAAGAACGAAGCTTCATTCGTTTTACACGATAAATAAGTCCTGAAAATTTTCTCTACTTTACGTTTTTCTATATTTTTAAATAAGACTGAATTTTTCAAACACTTTTTTGTTTTATGTAACTTGAAAATTCGAGGAAAAACAGTCTCCGAAATATTGGATTCGACATTTTCGTTGGATTCGAAATATCTAGTCGAAAATCGAATGGCTTTGCTGTAATTTTGGTTCGAAGAATGTATTTTTTGAAATAAACGATTTGAAGCGGGTTTCAGTTCGACTGAATTCATTTGTTCTCCATGAAATATAGGGCTTTCCTGATCGAAGTTTTTGAGCGTTTTAAAATAAAAAATCGAAGGAATTTTTTCAATATCTCTCCCATTCTGTGTCTCGTGAAAAAAACGTGTTTCAGAAAAACTCTCTTTTTGAGTCCTTAGTTGTTTAAGATTCGAAATGATTTTTGTTCGAATGCGCGGATAATGCTTTTTTTTGCATTGGTCTGTATATTCTTTTTCGTTTTTTTTCGAATTGTCCGAAGAATGATTTAATGAGTCGAAAATCACATAAAAATCAAAGTCATGTCGATCGAGCAATTTGTGTTGTATACGAGTCAGCACTAATTTTGACAACATATTTAGTTTCGTGAATAATGAACGAATATTTTGTAGGAAGTATTCATAAAAACTATTTATTTTATGATGCATCGACTGAATCCATCGTTTTTTTTGAAAAACAAGTGAACTTTTTAAAGGTGTATTCATCGCATCTTTTTTCGTTGTTATCGAAACGTCCTTTTTATTTGATATATTGTTTTTTTGATCGTGCGAGTAACCTAATAGACTCCAATATGCGTTTGAATTAGAAACAGAATTTTGTTTAAATGAAGTGAAAAAATCATCGCGACTTTGAAATAAAAATGAATTTTGTTTTTTAATGGCGATGTCATCGCATCGATTACGAATTCGATTTGCAAATCCATCATTAGTTTCATGAGAGTTTTTATCGTTTTTGATAGTGAGCGGTTCGAAAAATGCATTTTTCGAAGTGAAATTAAATGAACTATGTATCGATTTTGAGAAAGTAGGTGGTAATGAAACCATTAATTCAATATCAGGATTTTTTTCTTTTTTAAATTTTTCAGTAGCTTTTTGTTGGATGAAATTTGTATGCGAAAAAAGATGTTTAACGTGAACCTCTGGAAATTCATATCCTGACATAACCAATGGATTTTTTAATTGATTCGGTGCGCGATAAATCTTTATAGAAGAAACATTATTTTGTTCGTTTAAAACGAATGGGCTAGCAATATTTTTTGCCTTTTTAAAAGTGTCGTTTAAATGAGAATTTTGATTGTCATACGAAAGTCTCTGAATTTTTAAATTCACTCGACTCAGATGCTTGTTATTTTCAGAGCTGTCATAGTGTTTTTTTCGATCAATCGTCATGTTGGTTTCAAAATCGAAATATCCCGGCAATTTCATCGATGAGGATTTCGAATTTTTATTAAATCGGCGTAAAAGACTCAATTTATAAATATTTTTCCTTAGCGATTGATTCTCATCAAATTTTATTACCACCGCATTCGCCGTATTGTGATCTTTTCTTAAAAGAGATAAAAATTCACCGAGGTGAGCATTTTGTTTTTTCCAAAACGAAATTTGATAGTTTTTTATTCGCTGTCGACTCGAATGATTTTTTTTAGGCGAAGAAACTGACTCACTCAGATGTCGTTTAAGAAATTGACGATATAACTTCAATTCTTTTAATCGATTTATTAAATTTTTGTCGTGTGAAATATTTTCTGTAAAAACATCGAAATGATTTCGCATATTATAAACATCCAAGGTATTTTGGTTTGTTTTTGAAATATTTTTTTGTTCGTGTGCTAATATATTTTTTGTTTTAAAAGATAAATATTTAGTATAAAAGATTTTTTGTAAATTTTTAGATGCTCGTTTTTTAACTGAAGTATTTAGAAAAATGTTCGATAAGATAGAATTTTTAACTTTTATATTTTGTTTAGTGAAGCTTTTTGATTTTATTTGAAGCGTTCGACGCACTTTTATATTATTTATAAGAGACGCATTCTGAGAGTTACTGTTGTTATCCTGCGATGATAAAGATATTTGACTATCAGCATTCCATGATAAATTCATATTCGAAACTTCAGAATTTTTGTGGATTTTAGACGCGTCATATGCTTTTAATGAGTTAGAGCGAAATATTTTCGGCGAAAAATACGACGAACTTATGTGGTGGTAATGCGGGGTAATATATTTTAACTTATTTATATTATTTAATTTAGTTTCAATAAGATACGCAAAATCTTTTTTTCGTTTAATGACTTTATAATCAACAGAAGAATTTTTCGACGGATGAAATTGTCTTTCCAGCTGTAATTTTTTCATGAGGTTATCTAGCAATAAAGATGATTTTTGATAAGACTGAATCGGCTGGGCATTGGAATTCAACACTAAACCAAGGGTTAAATTTTTTTCGTCATACAAGATCGATTCGTTGGCGTGTCGATCTGTTCGCTGTTGTTCAAAAAATGCATTTTTTGAAACAAAATCGTAGATTTTCGAAAAGTCCGGAATTTCCTTACTTCGTTCATTCGTCGTATCGCTTTGACTTTGGCCTTGGGGTTTAACCCTATTTGACTTCATCGTGACTGGAAAAATTTTTTTTGGGAATTCGTCTAAATTTAACCAATTCTTTTCTAACGAATTGATTTGGTGCATAATAAAATTCATTTGAGAATAAAATTCAGGCGCAGTGATTTTTTTTCGAGCCACGTCGCATAATTCATTTAAAGACGATCTTGTTGGTTTTTGTTTTTGTGCTTGATTGCGGAAGAACCAAAACCAAAGATTATTTTTTGAGTTTGACGAGTTTGAAAAAAGGTTATTTGAAATCGTATTCGAGCCAGAATTTTGAATTTCACTGGGATTTATTTGATACCAATGCAACAAAATAGAAGAACGTTTCCATAAATTAAGAGCTAATATGTTTTCTAAAAATTCATCTTTAGGGTTTTTTTGTGATTGTTTGGCATTTCGATCATATAATCTAAATTTATCGATAAAATTAGGCGCAGAATAAACCGCAGAAGATGCTTGGATATTAGATTTTTCTCTTAGTGGTGAATAAATAAAATTTTGAGTTTCGTAAAAATAAAATTTACATAAGTTTTCGATTTCTTTTTTTTCTAAATCATTGTACGACGAATCATTTTTTGCGAAACGATTCGATGAATTAAAATCTTTAAAAGTGATAGAATATTGATTTTTTTGGTGTTCTATCCAATTCGGTTGGACAACGAAACATAAGTTATCTTCAGATACGTGAATTTCATTCACATATTTTTTTGACTGGTCATAAAGAGATTTTTTATAGTTTAAATATTCTAACGTTTCCCAACTTAAAGAAAACACTTTATTTTTGTCATTACGAGAAAAATGCGAGCTGTTTAGTTCGACTTTTCTATCGTTTTGGTTCTGAAACTCGTATGGGCTAGAAATGTTTTTCAAATAACTCGGCTTTTTTTCAGCGAGCGCTGTTTTCTTTAAGTAAGGCCATAATCGTAAACTCGGATCACATTTAAATTGATTATTTTGATTTAAAAATGTAAGACCGACAAAACCTACGAAAGGTAAAACCCAATAAGACATAAACGACCGTGCTTGTGGGAAAAACGTCGAAAGAATAGATGAATGATTCATTTCTTTTTGATTCTTTTTTTCGATAAAAGTATTTGTAGATAATTTATTGAAAAAAAATTTATCGTGATGAAAAAACTGTAAAAAATTTCGAACGAATAATAGCTCTCGTTCTACTGTTTTTTCGACAGTACAGTCTGTGTTTAATGATATTTTTTTTTCGTTCAACGAAAAATCAAAGCTAGTGTCTCTCCAATATACAAATTTCAATAAACTAATCTGTAAAAAATATTTTTTCCTGTGAAATTTTTTAGCCTTGTGTTGTCGGACTGTCATATGAAAATTTTGAAGTAAATTTATGACGAATTTGCAAATTTAAATTTTACCAAGATAACATAAAGACTAGTCATCTATAAGCAAACTATAGACCGAATCAATCTTGATAATTTTATAAGATTTGAAAAAAAAGCATATCCATGCTTTTGTCTAAATAATGTTAAAAACGACATTGATCGCGGTATTTTTGAGCTTTGATTATAATTTAGAATCCAAACCCACAAATACTGCAAAAAAATTCATATTATTTTTTGTCGCGCTCCGCTATTTTTTGCGATCAAACAAATTATTATGCCTCAAATAAAAACACAATCGAAACCTCATTTCAGAGATTTCATTTTTGTTTTCATGATTTTTTATTATAAAAATAATAACGGCAGATTAGAAAAATATAACCATTTCTATCTATGATCATGATATCTAGAAAACTCGAATGATATTATTCGGATTACATATACAAAAATACGAATGATTTATTTGTTTTTAAAAATCCGAGATCGAAAATTAATGACATTTACCGATGTTAACTAGCCTTTTAGTTTGCTAGCTAATTTAAAGCCTTCTACCGGAGTTGAACCGGTAACCTTCGGTTTACAAAACCGATACTCTACCGATTGAGTTAAAAAGGCTTAAATAATCATGAAGGTTATTTTTTAATTTTGATAAAAGTAATAAAATATTTTTTCGAATCTAATAAAAATAATAAGATATTTTTTAAAAAAAGTCAAGTTTAAAGGATAAAACACACGATATTAAAATTTATACACAAATTCAAAGTATTTTATGTTTTTTCAAAATGATTACGATTTTAAATATCTATTTTTTAATCGTATTCAAAATCGTTTAAAAATCATTTTTGAAAAAACTCAGAGCGACAGTATGAAAAACGTTTCAATTCGATATATGACTCATCGCTTTAATTTTTTAAACGCCTGTGCGTTTTTTTTAAACTATTTATAAGCCAAATTTTATGACAAATTGATGAAAGAGGTGTTTCACATACAAAAATGATCAAAATAATCTCTTGTCTTAAAATCTCACAGATACAGATCAAAAATGAAAAATTTTCGATCGAATACAGATAAAAATTCCGAAGCAGATGCTAATTTTCATAAAACAATGAATAACAAATATTCGCGTTTTTATTATATATTAATAAATTATATTTAAATAAAAGTAATAAATCTATGAAACTCAGACTAATAAATCAAAATAAGAAATGAACATTCTATCATTTATTCGGTTAAAAAACTTTAGGCAAAAAAATTCACGCGAACTATAAGAAGATCATAGTAACCATATTATTTGATATATATTTGTTATTTATCAAAAATGATTCTATCTTGTAGATAGAATCATTTTTGATAAATAACAAATATATTATGCAAAATTTTTAAAAAATTAAAAAAATCGTAAATACTTACTGATAAATATTAACTTTATATATGTTTTGTTGTTATATAAATTTTATAAATAGGACGCTTTGCGTAATTATTTAAAAACCCCACAAAATGAAAATAAAAATAAGAGCTAAGTCGAGTCGTTGTTTCTATTTTTACGCTCAATTTTCGTAAATTTAGTTAAAAAGCATTTTAAACTGATTCACAAAAACTAGAGGCTGGTAGATAAGAACCATACGACCGTCTCTGATTTTTGTTTCGAAAAAGAGCGGAGCGAGTTTGCGCTTTGCTGAAAATTTAGTTTAAAATCGAGTTAAACATCGAAGATATTTAACTCGATTTTAAACTAAATTTTCAACTATGTTTAACACATTAACCTACTGCGATAATTCTCGCTAGGAAGAATGACCATGTCGTCGCGATACCACCTAGTAAATAATGAGCAACACCAACTGCACGTCCTTGAGTGATACTTAAAGCACGAGGTTGAATCGAAGGAGCCACTTTTAATTTAGAGTGAGCCCATACGATAGATTCGATAAGTTCTTGCCAATAACCACGACCACTAAATAAGAACATTAAACTGAATGCCCAAACGAAGTGTGCGCCTAAGAACATTAAACCGTAAGCACTTAATGCTGAACCGTAAGATTGGATTACTTGCGAAGATTGTGCCCATAAGAAATCACGTAACCAACCATTGATCGTATTAGCACTTTGAGCGAAGTTTCCGCCCGTGATGTGAGACACCCCAGAAGCATTTACGCTACCCCAAACGTCACTTTGCATTTTCCAGCTAAAGTGGAAAATCACGATCGATAATGAATTGTACATCCAGAATAGACCTAAGAATACGTGGTCCCATGCAGAAACTTGACAAGTACCACCGCGACCTGGACCATCACAAGGGAAACGGAAACCTAAGTTTGCTTTATCTGGGATTAAACGAGAACTGCGAGCAAATAGAACACCTTTTAATAAAATTAAAACAGTTACGTGAATCGTAAAAGCATGAATGTGATGCACCATGAAATCAGCAGTTCCTAGATTGATAGGCATCATAGCTACTTTTCCACCGACAGCTACTAAATCGCCACCCCATGTAAGGCTAGTAGCAGACAGAGCATTTGGTGCAGTCAGTTGAGGGGCTAAGAAATGAGTATTTTGAACCCACTGCGCAAAAACAGGTTGAAGTTGGATAGCTGTATCAGAGAACATGTCTTGAGGACGACCTAAAGCACTCATAGTATCGTTATGAATGTATAAACCAAAACTATGGAATCCTAAGAAAATACAAACCCAGTTTAAGTGAGAAATCATAGCATCTCTATGACGGATCACACGGTCTAATAAGTTGTTATAGTTATTTGTCGGATCGTAATCACGAACCATGAAGATAGCTGCGTGAGCACCCGCACCCACGATACAAAAACCACCGATCCACATATGGTGAGTGAAAATAGAAAGTTGAGTCCCATAATCAGTCGCTAAATAAGGATAAGGAGGCATAGAATACATGTGATGAGCTACTAGAATAGATAACGAACCAAATAGAGCTAAATTAATAGCTAATTGAGCATGCCATGACGTCGTTAAAATTTCATAAAGACCTACGTGACCTTCACCAGTGAATGGACCGCGGTGAGCTTCTAAAATTTCTTTCATGCTATGTCCAATTCCCCAATTCGTACGATACATATGACCAGCTACTAAAAATAAAACAGCGATCGCTAAATGATGGTGAGCAGTATCTGTTAACCATAAACCACCAGTTACAGGATTTAACCCTCCCTTGAAAGTTAAGAAATCGCTGTATTCTCCCCACTGAAGTGTGAAAAACGGCGCTAAACCTTTAGCAAAACTAGGATAAAGGTCTGCCATGATCGCGCGATTTAAAAGTAATTCATGCGGTAACGGAATTTCTTTAGGGTCAACTCCAGCATCTAATAGTTTATTGATAGGTAACGATACGTGAATTTGGTGACCAGCCCAACTTAAGCTTCCTAAACCTAGAAGCCCAGCTAAATGGTGATTCAGCATAGATTCTACGTTTTGGAACCATTCTAATTTTGGAGCGGCTTTGTGATAGTGGAACCAACCAGCAAAAAACATCGCGGCAGCCATTACTAAACCACCGATAGCTGTAGTATAAAGTTGTAATTCACTAGTGATACCGCTAGCTCGCCAAAGTTGGAAAAATCCAGAAGTAATTTGAATACCTTGGAATCCCCCACCTACATCGCCGTTTAAAATTTCTTGGCCCACAACTGGCCAAACAACTTGAGCACTCGGTTTGATATGAATAGGATCACTCAACCAAGCTTCGTAGTTAGAAAAACGAGCTCCATGGAAATACATAGTCAGGTAAAACAGAGAATATTTTATGTCTTTTCGAAAAATTTATTTTTCGAAATGAAAATTTTATGAAAATTCATAATAAATTTATTTCTTTCAAAAAATATTGAATCTATTCTATTTTCCTTAAAATCCGTGCGAGCGACTCTCACCGCACACGGCTTCAATTCGTATTATAAATAAAACGGTTAGTACCTTATTTGAGACGTTTATGACTCATTTTTATTGTATATGAAATTTCTGTCCGAAATTTATAACCATTTATTTTTTCTTATACAAAATTATGATTTGTCAAAAACAGAAGGTCAATTTGACTCTTTGAGTTGTATTAAATTTTAGATTTAGTTCTTGTCTTTTTGCACACAGATAACCAGAACGAATTTTTTCGTTACTTTTAATTTGAGTTTTCTGTGTTATCTATGGGTGAAAAACAAGTTTAAAAGAAGAAATTTTTATTAAAAAAAGAGCCAATATAAGCGAGTTTAGCTTATATTCGATATAAAAATTTCATGGGTTACCTAGGACTCGAACCTAGAACTTATCGGTTAAAAGCCGAGTACTCTACCATTGAGTTAGTAACCCTAATCTTATTTTTTATAAATAAAAAAGCATATCTTTGAATATAAAAATAATATAGAATAAAAATTGGTTAATAATTAATATATATATTAATAAATTTTATTCGTTTTTTCAACTCATCGTATGTTGTATGTATCTATTTTTATTTTGTTTTTTATTTTTCATTATAGATCTAATGCAGTGTAATATTTTAGATTGAATGAAGAGATCGTCTCTTTACTGCAATAGAATATGATTTGCTTAAAAACAAAAAAATTTTTTGTTCGACAAATCTCGAAAAAATTCATTTGTGTTTTATAAAAATAGCGGAGTGTGCAAACTCGAATTTTTTCGCAAACAACGAGACTATCTTTATATAGTAAGAAACAATCGAAATTTAAAAAGTTTTCTATGCTCTAAAAAAGAAGTTTGTTCCTTCATTTTTTCATTCTCTTTGAAATCATTTTGATACGAAATTTCACGCTTCGCTAAATTTCGAAATAACTAGATTGAGAATTTGATTCTCAGTCTGAAAACAAGATATGAAATTTCAAGGTTAATTTTAAACGAACTTCATATTAATATATCGATTATCTCATGTTAAAGACAATCGATCGAGTATGTTGTCGCTCTACGTCTTCGAAAAATTATAATTATTGACTCTAACTCATTAATGAGTTAGAGTCAATTTCATTAAAAAATTATAGATTACCGCCACGAGCTGATAATAATACTACTACAAGTGGACCAGCTGCTACGATGAAAAGTAAGCTAGCAAGTTGAAGAACAATCTCAAAATTCATATAATAGTTAAGGCTTTAAAATGTTAGAATGAACGAACCAAAAAGTGATCTCTTTTGTGTGTAAAAATAAGGATCTTATAATATTATATACGAATTTTAATTCAATGTGTTATTTTTATAAAATTGACATCTATCATGATTTTTTCTTTTAAAAAGTCGTCTTGTAATTCTGATATCTTTTTAAGAGTTTTCATTTAGTTATTTAGGATCAAACGTTTTATACTTTAAATAACGACTTAATTACTGCTCAAAAATCATTTTTCTTCGTGTTGTCTGTATGCTCAGCGTATACCAAAAGAATCACAAAGCCATTCGAGAGTCAAAAACTATACGAGTCCCTACGAGACGATTATCTTTATTTAGAATCAAAACATTATGCGCCAGCTGCTTCTTTGGCAGCAAACATCACTTCGACTGTAATCGTTTGTATATTATTTTGTCTAGCAAATTTTTCGGTATTTCTTTTGACTTTACCTCGAACGAATCCCGGGATTTTGTTTAACTCGGTCAAGCCGTCTGCTGCCCAAGTAAATTCAGAGTCGGAAGATAAAGATTTAGTTATGACTTCTTTCGTATCATGACCGCCGAAAATTTCGAGTAAATGGTCTTCCATGCCCAGACTAAAAGAATTATAAACTAAATCGGCAATTTGATTCGTACCTTCATAACCCAAAAACGGGCGATAACCCAATGGAAAATTTTGGATGTGAACAGGCGCAGAAATCACTCCACACGGAATATCTAATCGTTTTCCAACGTGTCTTTCCATTTGCGTTCCAAAAATAGCGGCCGGTTCTAGTTGAGCAATCATATCCCCGACTTGAGTGTGATCTTCTGTGATTAAAACTTGATCGCAAAATCCAAAAACTTGTTCTCTAAACCAATCTGCATCATGTTTGCAATAAGTTCCCGCACAAGCTACGCGAATTCCCATCTCTCTCGCTAAAATTTTAGTCATAGAAGCTGCATGTGTCGAATCCCCGAAAACGATCGCTCTTTTCCCCGTCAAATTTTGACAGTCAATCGATCTAGAAAACCAAGCTGCTTGAGAAATAAATCGCGTTTGTTGATCAATATAACGCTCAAAGTCAAAAAAATCTTTTTTCAATGCGGGGTCATCAGATTTCGCATCAGACTGTCGTCCTTTCGTTTTTCCTGTAGAATTTTTGTTTAAAATATATTCAATTTCGCGAATGAAATTCGCAGTATCTACGACTCCCATAGGAGTAGTGGATACGTAAGGCATGTCAAATTCTTTTTCTAAATAAACAGCAGTCATTAATCCAACTTCGCGATATGGTACGATATTAAACCAAGCTTTGGGCAAATTTTTCAAACAAGATACAGAACCTCCTTCTGGTATTATTTCGTTGATTTCGATCCCTAAATCGTTTAATAAACGTTTCAGTTCTCGACAATCATGTTGATTATGAAAACCCAACGTGAAAATCCCTAAAATATTAGCAGAAGGTTTTTGTGTTTTTTCGACTGAAATTGACTCGCTCGAATGTTCGTTGTTTTGGGTTTGTTGTTTTTTTGCTTTTTCGAGATAAAAACGCACGATCTGTTCTAAAGTTCTGTCAGCAGCTTGTAATTCATTGACTCTATAATGATTGACATCAGCTAGAATAACGTCAGAATCTGATTCTAAAGATGCACGTTCTACGAAATTTTGCAAATCTTCTTGTAAAATACTCGATGTACAGGTCGGTGTTAATAAGATAAGATCTGGACACTCTTCTTTATCTTTTCGCGTGATATTTTCTACTACTTTTTCTTGAGAACCGCGAGCTAATACATGTCGATCTACGATACTAGCCGTTACGGGAGTGAAATCTCGTTCGCGCTCTAACATAGAGCGCATAACATTAAAGTAGTCATCACCTAACGGTGCATGCATGATAGCATGGACGTTTTTAAAAGAACTAGCCACTCTTAAAGTCCCAATGTGTGCTGGACCTGCATACATCCAATATGCTAATTTCATATTCAATTTCTCCATGTTATTTTTTGATGTAAAACCATAATTCAAACTAATTCGATTGTCGTTGCGTCGTGTTGCTCTGCAACACTTTTGTTTTTATAAGCAAAAAGCATCAGAAAATCAAGATCACTGACATTTTAATATGTTTTCTCTTTGATTCAGACCTTGAAATATCAAAAGCCCGAGTCGTCTATATGGCTTTTGAGTCTCAAAGGTTATAACATCGATATTAGAAAATCGAATGCGTATTTAATTCTGATTTAAAAGCGAAATTTATTGACATGCATTCGGAAAGGGAGGGATTCGAACCCCCGGTGACCGTAAAGCCACGCTGGTTTTCAAAACCAGAGCATTCGACCACTCTGCCACCTTTCCATTATTTTATTATTTTATCATATATTTCTCATAAAATTCAACTTTTTTTGTTTTTATTTATTTACGGCATGTTTTATAGAAAACTGAGCGTGTTTATGAGAATTATGTGTTGATCAGCTAATCGTCTCAAAGACATATTTTATTATTACAAATTTGTAATAATAAAATATGTCTTTGAGACGATATTATTATCTATTTTTGTTCAGTACTTTAATAACTTGAAAACGAGCTTTTGCTCTTTTAAAAGCAAAGTTTGCTTCGACTTTTTGTTTAACTCCTTCTGCTTTTTCTAAAGATGCTTTCGCAGTTTCGAATAAATTTTTCGCTTCATCTGCATTAATAGTTTCTGCAGATTCTGCTTCATTGGCTAAAATTGTCACTTGATTTTTTTTAATGACAGCAAAACCACCCATAACAGCGAAAGAATTCCATGATTCTTTCGTACGAACGAGCATAGCTCCCACGTCTAAACCTGTGATGATAGGCGCGTGATTTTTTAAAACGCCCATTTCTCCAGTTTCTGTCGGTAAAATGATTTCTTCAGCTTGACCATTCCAAAAAGGACGTTCTGGAGTTAAAATAGAAATTTGTAAACTCATAATTTTTTATTAATGAAAATATTTAATTTTTACCATACACTGACTTTTCAGAACTATACGTAATATTAAAGTGAATCATTTCGTTTGTTCGAATTCTCTCGATCATTTTATTCGACGCGAGTGTTTATGGATAACGAACGAAATGTAACCATAAAAAACTCTTTTTCCATTATGAGATTTTAAATGAAATAAACAGACTAAAAGAAACATATTACCCCGCATTACCCCGCACTATGAAGACGCTGTTTGAGATACGGCATTCAAAACGGTCTGAGGTCTTTTGGCATACATTGCATTATTTGCTGCAATTTTATGTAATTCTTCTTTCTTTTTTAAAGCATTCCCTTTTTTTTCGTAAGCATCTAAAATTTCTGTTTGAAGACGAGAAATCATACTTTTATTTGACTTTTTTTCGCAAGCATCTAACATCCAGCGCAAAGCAGTCGCTTTGCCTCTCTCTGTAGATCTTAAAACTCTAGGCACTAATTGAACAGAACCAGCTCGACGTCTTGGTTTTACTTCTACTTTTGGCATCGCATTTTCTAGTGCTTTTTCGAACACTTCGACTGGGCTTTTTTTTGTAATATCGCTAATTTCTCGTAAAGCAGTATAAACAATTCTGTAAGCAACTGATTTTTTTCCACTTTTCATAACTCGATTTACTAACATATGGATAGATAAACTGTTGTAAATCGGATCGGGCAATAATATACGTTTTTTTTTGATTGGACGACGAGGCATTGAGAAGAACCATTATAAATTTTTCAAAACGAATTTGAACCAAATAAACAAATAGACAAAAAAATTATATTATAATTTATCAAAAAAATATAGTCATGAAATAAAGAAAATATAAGTGAACGAGTGTTCTCGCGAAAAACTTCGTTTAAAAAAGAAAAGTTTATAGTTCCTGATGACACGAGAACGCCGTCATTAAAAGTTCGACTCATTTAAAATTATTTTCTATCAAATTCTAAATACCAAAGAGATATGCGTAATTTAAATGTCGTATATTTTATGAATTAAATGTGCTGCTAATAAACAGATTCAGACCATAAACTTAAATATTCTAGAAATTTCATATCTATTTTATTTGTTTTTTATAGACGCATCAGATGTACAAATTTTTCTATAGTATGTTGTAGACAATCGAAAATTGTCTACAACATACTATAGAAAAATAAATATAAAAATAACGGAGCACGCACAAAAAAAATACAAATATAGATAAAAACAAAATAGTTTTTATTCACAAAATCTGAGCTTATGGACCTCATGCATTTGAATTTTTTGAGCGTAAATTAAAAAATTCTTTTAAATGAACTAAATATCCAGTTCCTCCAGGAATCAGGTTACCAACAATTATGTTTTCTTTTAGTCCCTTTAAAAAATCTTTTTTTCTATAAACAGCTGCTTTACTCAATACTTTGGTCGTCTGTTGAAAACTCGCAGCAGATAAAAAACTTTCCACTTCTAAAGAAGCGCGAGTAATTCCTAAAACGACAGGCTCGTAATAAATTTTTTTGAGTAAAAACTGATTGGCATATTCTACGAATTCTAAATCTACTAATTCTCCTGGAAAAAATCCAGTTTGACCACCATGCACGATTTGAACTTTGGAAGTCATTTGACGAACGACGACTTCTAAATGCTTATCTGAAATACTGACACCTTGCGATCTATACACTCGTTGAACTCCGTCTACAATAATTTGTTGAATTTTTAAAAAACTTTGGCGTACTGCTTTATCTAATGGTAATAAACTCCTATAACGTTCAAACAATCCTTGCAGTAAATTCGGTAAACTATCACGATAAAGACGACCTCGTTTCGTCGTTCTCGCTTCAAAATATTGCTCGACTTTTGGAATTCCTTGAACAATATCTCCTGTTTTAAGAGTTTGGAATGGTAACGTTATGACGGCTGCATTTTGAGTCACGAAATCTCGGTTATATGCGTGCAAAACACCCTTGGGTGAAACAGAAATTGGTTGCGCACACCTGAATGTCACTTTCGAAGCATTCATGTGAATAATTTGACCAGCTTGGTCGAGTGCAAACGACGATTCGGCAGATAACGCAACTATATCCCCGTAGACTAAAAGCGAACCCAGTCGCAATTTTGGGCGTGATTTGACAAGACCAATTTTCAATTCTTTAATTTTATAAAATTTTTTATTATATTGGACGATAATATTGTCATTTTTTTTGTTTTGATCATCTTTTTGTTTGTTCGCCTCAATATTATAGACTTGAATTTGCTCTAATCGTAAAAAATTTTGGTACAGTCCCGAAAATTCATTTTTAAAATTTTTTCCGTTGGCATTTTTTAAATCTGATTCTTTTTTCTCCGAAACTCCTGTATTCGAATAAAATGAAATTACCCCGCATTCGGGCTCGATGTTTTTTTCATCAGCTATTTTCGGTAAATAAACGCTAAACAAATCGGATTCAGTTAAAATTAAACATCGATTTTGGTTGGTTTCTGAAGACCAATTTCTGCTCGGTTTAAAAAGCATTTCACCTCGTAAAGAACTTTTTAACGAAGTCGTTGCGAAAGGTTCGTTAGGAGAAACTCTGTCATACGGAAACGAAGCGACTTGATTTTCTGAAACAGGGAAATTGCCGAAAGATTCTAATAGACATGGTGCAGCTGAAGCATTTTTTTTCGACGTAGAAGAGAGTTCGCGAGAATTGAAATAAGAAGCAAATAACCTTTGATTCGCGAGATAGGACATTTTTGCAGATAACCAAAAATCAAAATGCGGTAAAAAACTCAACGATGCGAGCGAATCTAAAAATGATTTATTTTTGATCGAATCCGCAGTCGAAACGATATTTTTACTCGATTTTAGTAATGAGAATTTTCGTTGGTTTTTTAGCACTAAATCATTTAAAAATTGAGTTTTGATTTTATCGTCGAATGGGTCGCGTAATTCTTTTGTAATTCTTTGCTCAGCAAAACACATGTTTGCTGAAGAATTAAAATTGAATAGAGGAATTTTGAATAAATAATGAAAACTAGATGGAATCGAAAATTCCAAATTCAGCGGTAAAAAATTCATGGCAATTAATGTCAAATAACTTTGCTCAAAACAATGGCGCACGGGTGTTTTTTCAAAAGACGAGTTAGGAGATTTAGCACGACGATTAGAAAACACATCGAGTTTTAGAGGCGTCATTTTGGAAAATAAAGACTGATTTTTCGAAGTTTTGGATACAGACGAAGCGCCTAATGCAATCTTCGAATAAAATGAATCGACTTTTTGATCTATTTTAGAAACAAATTTATGCCTATGTTTCTTAACGCTCATTTTGTGAAGACGTGGATAAGAAATATGACATAAAGAACTGGAAGAAATTTTAATGTCTATACCAGGAAAAGTAGAAATGAATTTTTGATCACATTTTTGTTTGTTTAAAAATGGTAAATGAAAATTTTTATAAGCTAATATAGAAAAATTCGATTCTAATAATTTTTTATGAGCTCGATAAATTTTTGTTTTATAAAAATGCAAGTTGGGTAAAATTCTATGATGCATGGGTCTAATTAACATTGCTAAATAGCCGTCAGAACGAACTGAATTTTCTCGGGTTTCTTGTCGATTTTGTAAGGCATTTAATGTCATCGAAGTTGTTTTAATAGTCGAATTTGGAATTTCATTCGATGCGGGCGTGATGTTCATTCCATATTTTAGAATAAAATCACCATAACGACTTTTCGAACTCGATACGTATTTATCAACCTTATAAATGTTAGCTGTCGAAAAATTGCTTTCTTCATTGTTTTTGCTTTTCGCTGAGCAAAATGAGTGGCAGTCTTTCGAATTGAAGGAATAAAGTTGAGAATAGCTTGCGCTATCGTCAAAAAATATTATAGATTTCACGGCGATCATCTCGTTTGAATTCATGTCATCGATATTTGTTTTTGTCGTTTTTGATTGAGCTGCCTCTATGCTGCGTAATTTATTTTTTAAAACGATATTTTTAACATAAACTCTGTGATTTGTGAACAATAAATCATCCACGACAAATTTCCCAAAATCTATGATTTTTTGATGACATTTGGTTGTATCAGATCTATTTAGACTCATGTAAACCCATCCTGGTTGAATACTAATACGCATTTTTTGATCAGAGTTTATTTGATTTTGAATTAGACCCGTTTTATTTTTGGTTTGAATCTTCTGAAACATGAAACGACTAAATAAAGTTTTTTGTCGAGAACATTGACTCGTAATTGGGACGTTCGCTAAGAAAGTGTTTTTCGACATGAATTTAGTTCGTGCATAAGAATACAATGAAAGCTGATTTTTATATTTTTGATTCGATGAAGTTTCTTTTAAAGCGTCATAAAATGAAATTTGTGTAACATGTTTTTTTCGATCAGTTTGCCTATCATATTGTTTCTTAAAATCAAACTTTTGGTCATTTCGAGATGTGTGTCGACAATTCTTCTGCCATTTGTTTTTAATAAAGTCGATTAAAGACAATTTCAAGATTTGATGAATTTGGTCGAGCGAAGTTGGTCTATGAATTCGATGTGCCGTAAATTCATTTTGTTTTTGAACATCAGATGGAAATTTATAAAAAACAGGATTCTGTTCATAATATTTAGTTCTTTTAAACTCATAGGCTTTTAACGAGAAATCAATAAAAGTGTTCATCTTTATCAAATTCGAGTGTTTTGCGTTCATTTTAAATGATTCGTTGTTCATAATATTAATTTTATTTTGTAATAGAACTCCACTCCTTTGCGCTTGATTTTTGAATTGGGCTCGAGACATTTTCGAGTTTTGGTTACCTTCGGATTTAACCGATAAACTCGAGAAATCTTCGGTTCTCAACACATCTGACGTAAATACAGGTTGTTCTTTATCCCAAGAAGATGAAGTATTAGCTGGTTTAATGAAAATTTTCGAGAATCCTTCCAATTTACAACGAAAAGGTTTTTTCAATCCTTGGCGATTAGTTAAACAAAACAGCGATCTAGATTTCGTGTTCATAAACTCAGTAGATTCGGTACAGTCTACTGTCGAATTCAGAGTTTGAAAATTCATTTTGTTTCGAGAAGGCCACACCGAAATTTGATAATCTTCCTGCGGAATCCAAAAAATTTCATTCCAAGAAACTGAAAATTTCGATCGTGGACCGAATGAGCTGTGAGTCGATTTTTTATTGTATGTTTTATCGAAAGAATTCGCTATTTTTGCTTTTTTGCGGAAAGTAGAGTTTTTTTTAGCCATACGAGAAAAATATTTATTATGAACAAATAGTTTAGGTTGTTTATTTTGCCAACGAAGTCGATTTTCTGAAAAACTTTCTAAATGCGGGGAAGTGCGGGGTAATATATTTTTTATGATCGAAATTTGTTGTTTTAAATTTGTTACTGATATTTTTCTGTTCGAATAAAATGAATCGCTCGCTTTAAAGTCATAAACGTTTACCTGACGCAACGTTTTGTAACCAACGTGCGGTTTATGATTCTTCTTGCTTTTTTTGAAAAAGTTGAGTTGGGGCGCATTTAATGAATAAAGAACTGATTGATTGATGTTGTATTTTTTGTGGGGATGTTGGCGAAATATTTGAGTTGAACTCGATATGTCTTCGATTTCCGAAGTGCTTTTCGAAGGCCAAATATCGAATTTTGTTTGTTTCGTCGATTTTTTTCGATGTATTAAAGAATAAAAGACATTTTTATTGTCATTCGAAGAGAAAACAGAACTTCGAGTCGAATTCTGTGTTTTATTTGTTAAATGACCCATTTGTTCAGGTTGTTTTTTTATTACGATTGTTTTTTGAGTTTTTAGAACTCGATGTCTAGTTTTTTTATGTAAACTAAAATCAAAAGTGTCGTCGATTTCGCGTATTTCCTGTGGAGATGAAGAAAAATAGTTTATCGTGTCGTTAAATTTTAGATTTTTCAAAATAGGTAATTTAGTAAGTATTTGTTTTGGATTAAATTTTTCATTTTTCGTGTCATAAATTTTATTTGTCGATGACTGATTTGTCGATTTTCGCTTAAATTGGTAACAATTTAATTTGAAATCTTTTTGGCTCTGCCAATTTTTATAAGTTCTTTGAGAATTCTTTTTTCTATTCGAAGAAAAAATCGAGCTATTTTTTGTTTGGAATAAAAAAGGTCGAGTAAAACGAATTCCAGAAAAAATGAAAACGCCATTATTTAGAGTTTGATGAGAGCTAGGAAACCATCGTAAAAAAAAGTTAAACATAGGTTCCCATTCATAAGTATTTTGTTTGTCTTTTAGTCGATCAAGAGACTTAACCGAAGTTTTTAAAGAAAATTTGTTAAAAAATTCATCTTTATTTTTATTCGACGCATAATAACCAAAATTTAAAGGGAAATTTGTCAAATAACGACTTTCGAGACTCTTATTCGCATTTTTCGAATTTCTAATTTCTGAGGAAGAAAATAAAATTTTTTTACTATTGTTTTTTGATTTTGCTACATCGCACGCGTTTTGAAAATCATAAGAAAAATGATAACCTAATTTTCGATAACGAAGATTTTTTAAACTCAACGACAGAACTGATTTTTTTAAAAGGATAAAAGATATTTTTTTTGAATTTGCTGCATGAACAGAAAAGTCATTCTTTTTTCTACGTTGTCGATCGTATCGGACAATTTTTTTAAAATTCGATTCATTTAAAATTAAACAGCTTTTATTATTTATGTGCTGTTTGTGACTCTTCGACGAAATTTTTGATGAAAGCATACGCCCCAATTTCATTCGTTTTTTTTGAAAAAAATGAAATTTTTTAAACTGACTTTTATTTTGCGCGATAAGTTCACCGTTCGATATTTTTTTAAAAAGAGACTCGAGAGAGAAATGTCGGTCACTTAATAGAATCCCCGTTCCTTTTTTTGGATCTAATCGAGAAAAATTATCGAGTAACTTAGTCTTTCTATCTTGCAAACCCATTAGATCTTTTTGAAAACCAAGGTCTTTAGATAAGATGAAATTTTTAATGGTTTTTTTATTGACGTACGGATATACAAATCTCAACGATTTCCATTTTTTCAAATAAGTCGATTGATTAGAAACAAAAAAATTGCTTTGATTTTTCATCGTTATTCTGAAATTTAGATGAGAGAGGGATTTTGATTTTTTATTCGAATAAAATGAATCGTCTAAATTTCGATTTTCAGTTAACTCTAAAAAACGTTCGCGATTCATTTGATACGCTCTGTGGTATTTTTGTCTGTGATTCTCATATAAAAAATTCGACGTTTTCGTGTCTCCTAATTTATGCAAATATCGCTCGCGTGTTTTATAAGACATTCTGCGTTTTTCTTTCGAGTTTGCAGAGAGATGTTTACGCAAAAATTTATGGAAAGGATAATCAACATTTAATGAGTCGAATTTTCGCTGACGTTTACTTAAATCCAAATTGAGATTGTTTAAGGAATTAATGAATTTCCAAGACTCAGTCTCAAAATTTTTCCTAAAAAATTTCGTTCGAACTAAGCGGTTCGAATGAATTTTAATAGAAGCTTTTGCTTCGCAATGCGGCGAATGCTGTCTTCTAAAATGATTTTTTAAAAAGCTGTTTCGTAATAGCTTACTGAATTTAAGACCTTGTTCTCTATTTTTAAGTGTCTTTAAATTCATTCGATTCGATTTTTTAACGCTTAATGAAATTTTAGAGTCGTCGCGCTCGGAATGCGAGGTAATGCGGGGTAATATATTTTCTATTTCGAAGGAAATTGGTCGTGCCTCCTGTTTTTCGTATCTAGTCGGAATAGACAATTTGAAATTTTTTTTCGTAGAACCACGTTGCTGAAAAAAGTTTAAACGTTTGTCCATTTCGAGAGTGCTCGGACTATACGCTAAAGTAGAATCATTCTGTGGATAAGACATCGAATATATTCCGAGCCCATTCGAAAGGTTTGTTTCTGTATTGTTTGCGACGTCCGTATTTAAAAAAAATTTGTCGGCACTTATCCATTCAATTCTATTCAAAACAGAATTTTTTCCTATAAAATCTCCTGGTCGTGCAAATACATACGACTGAATCGGATACTGATAAATTTTACCTGCTAAAATCCATAGATAGCCCCAATCCCAAGCTTCTGAAGTAAGATCATTATATTCGTTGAATTTCTCTATAACATCGAGATTACTGTTATAGATCTGACCTTCAAAAAGGGCGTAAATCGTTTGTTCTGCGTCGCCTCTGGGCGTTTTTTGAATTTCTCCAGATAAAGAAAGAGACGATAATTGAGCAATAATTTGTTTTTTAAAAACTTTTTGTTTATTTCTTGCAAATAAAACAGTATAAGGCGGAATATTCCAAATTTTATTGGCCTGTTGACCTTGATCAGTCATTTCAGAGCTAACGATTTTCGTATGCGGTGGCAATGAATTTGGTGTTTTTGTATCTAATGAAGATTGTGATAAAGAAGCGTCACATGAAATTGTTTTGAAAATCAAACATCCTTCCGCTTTTGTTAGAAAAGCAATTTGTCCTTGGAGCGTTCGAACGCAAATTCCTGGAATTGGCGACGAATACTCGACCACTCCATCAGTTTGCGCGATGATTTGCTCAGATAATCCCCCAGAAAAAACACCTCCAGTATGAAATGTTCTCATAGTTAATTGGGTTCCAGGTTCGCCGATAGATTGAGCTGCGATAATGCCGACTGCTTCGCCGATGGAAACTAAATTAGAGGTAGATAAACTCCAACCATAACACAATTGACAAACTAATTTTTTTGTCTCGCAAGTTAATGGAGATCTAATCAATGCTTTTTTCGTTATTTTTGCTATCGAGTTCGCTAAATCAGATGAAATTTCTTGATTTCTCGCGGCTATTTTTTGTTGTTTATCGAAAATATCTTTTGCTAGCACACGACCGAGCAGTCTATTTTGAAAAGAATAAATAGTCTTATTGCCTTCTTTCATATCTAACACTAAAATCCCACGATTTGTTTTGCAGTCGAATTCACAAACAATGACATGTTGCGCAACATCTACGAGTCTACGAGTCAAATAACCCGCATTAGCTGTTCTGAGCGCAGTGTCGACGATTCCTTTTCTAGCACCATAACTAGAAATGATGTATTCAGTTAACGTCAAACCTTCGCGAAAATTACTTCGAATTGGAAAATCAATAATTTGTCCTTGAGGATCTGACATCAACCCTCTCATGCCGACTAATTGTCGAACTTGAGAGATATTTCCTCGAGCTCCAGAAAATGCCATCATATAAACAGGGTTGAGCAAATCCGTCTCTTCGAAATGACGAATAACTGCTTGTTTTAAATTTTCGCTCGTTTGGTGCCACGTATCGATCAATCGTTGAAATTTTTCGACGCCAGTAATTTCGCCTCTTTTGTACTGAACAGAACCATCATCAATAAGAACTTGCGCGTGAAGCAGCAAATCTCTTTTTTGAGGAGGAATTCTCAAATCGTCGATGCCCAAAGAAATCCCAGCTTTAGTCGCATAACCAAACCCAATTTGTTTTAATTGTTCCAATAATTCGATCGTTCTTTTTTGACCATAATTTTGTAAAAACCAAAGAACGAAAGCTTTTAACCGTCCTTTGTCAAAAACAAAATTTAAAAAAATTTCACTGTAATTTTTGGAAGGTTCTTGATTTTGCATGGTGTCTATAGATGACGTTATCCCGGTTTTTTTCGCAGCATGGTTTTTCATCTTTAAATAATTCTGTTTTTTTGAGCCATATGCTCTATAACAAAACGAACAAAAATTAAAGTGTTCGAATTTCTTCGAAAATCTATTTTGTGACAGATTTTCATTCGACTGAATAAAAGAAAATTTTTCTAAATTTGAAACAGACGAATTTCGTCGCGTTTTATTTTTTTGCTGATTTTTCGGATTGAGATTGTATAGCGATTGAAATCCGTAATATGACCCAAAAAAACCATTTGATTTACTTTTTAATTCCGCACTAAACGTAAATCCCGAAACATTTAAATTCCTCGACGCATAAATAGAATGCCCGAAAAAAAGAATTTGAAGATTATTTTTCATAGTCAGTGTGTCGGAAATTTTTTGAAAATCTGGCTCAAAAATTGTTCGCGCCTAGCTAAAAATCAGGTTAAATATCTGGCTTCGGTTTTTGGTTCGAAATTAATGATAATGTATTTTTTGAACCAAATTAAAGATATACGAAGCCAATTTCAATTAGCTTTGAACTAGATTTTGAAAAAACTTTGAATCAGATTCTGTTTTATTTTTGGTTTATACTCTGTTCATGTCCTCCTTATGCGGTAGTAATTCTTTTTTACCATTTTTTTATTTTTATTAGCCTGAAGCATGAAGGGACCTCCTTTTTTATTTGCAGAATTTCTAAAACCAAAAACCAACAGAATGAAAGTTTTTCTAATGTGTAATAAAGGGTTTTATATTTTCAGTTTACTTTTATCCGTGATAAGAATGTTTTTCAAAAACACGGTTGCAGTTGATTTTTTTAAAACTCCAGTAGTTCGAATTACACGTTAATAACTTCGTATAAAAATTTGCTTGACATCATTAAGCAAAGATAGTTTTTTATTGAATATAGAGAGTCGAATAAACTTGATTTTTATTATATGTTTAAAAAATATTTTTAGCGTGATGAAAGGACTCTTCAAATAGACCTGAAATTTCTTATATTTTTTTGTGAGTCGTTATAAAAAGAAATAAATTTGTATATATGGAATGTTTAAAGAGTCTGGTGAGGATTATAAATATCACTCTCGTGTCCTATGCGCTCAATATTTTCGACAAACTTGTTTTCAGGTGTTTTTTAAGAACCTTCGATAAAAAATAGTTCACATATAAAAACGAAAAGCTAACTCCTAGAAGTAAAGCTCAGAATTTTTAAGTTCATTATTGTAACTTAACTCAGTTTTTTTACTAAAAACTAACAAATTTTTTTATAATTTAATTTTTATGGAATTTTAGTCGAAAAATTATGATATTATTTCATTTTAATTGATGATCTAGATTTTTCAATAGAAAAGTTTCGAAAATTAGACACTGATGAAAAAATCATGACGCGACTAGTATTCGTTATTTTTATTTTATCGAGTCAAAATTGATCAAAAAACGTCGCGCAATTACTGTTCATCAAATAAAACATAATATTTCGTATATTTAATATTTTGTATATTTAATCTAGCTAGAAAAAGAATCACAAATCATAGCAAATGAGATTCAAAAGCCGGTTATGTCGAACTCTTAGATTTCGAACCAAAATTCTTTAAAAATTACATTCAAAAGATTCTTCGACGTCATTTAAACATCGTTTTAAAAATCTAGTTTAAAATAATGATTTCGTGCAAAAATTTCACCTACATTTTCGATTAGATTTTGAAATAAATTGATAAGAATGACGAACAATGTTTATAAAACGATAAAAACGAATAACAACTTTATTTTATAAACATTATAATAAAAGTTTGACTTTATTGATCTTCGTAAGATGTAAAATATAAATATCGCTATGTTTTGACACGAAATGACGTGTATTTTTTCGTGTCAAAAAGGCGTTATTTTGTGATGGCATTATTCCTATCGAAAATTCAATAGGATATCGAAGATGAGTAAAAATTTCAATGATATTATTTCAGGTTTTCTGCGGGTTCTTTTTTATTATACGCAGAAAACCTGAAATTGTTTAAAGACCTCTCGAGAAAAATTGATCCGTCTTTGAATAAATTTTTTGACGTTTAATATCATATAAGACAAGCGTTTTGTCTTATATTTTGTATGTCTCTGTTAAAGCGCGAAATTTGTTTTATTTCCGACAACTTTTTTTGACTTACGAATTTTAGTATAGCCTTTATAAATCCAAACTTTTACGCCGATAATCCCATAAATTGTACTTGCTGTTTTATAACAGTAATCGATATTAGCGCGTAACGTTTGTAACGGAACTCGACCTGCACGAACCCATTCAGAACGAGCGATTTCAGCTCCATTTAAACGACCAGAAACTTGAATTTTAACCCCTTTTACCTTCGAATTAGTCATTAAAGTTTCTTTCGCTTGTTTAATTACTCGACGGAAAGCTTTTCGTTTTTCTAGATCATCTACGATAGAATCTGCTACAATCGTCGCTTTAGTCTCTAAATTTTGAGATTTTACAGAATAAAATTTCATCGAAATTTTTGGCGTTAATTCGATATTTTGACGACAAATTGTTCTTTGTTTCTGAAGCTGGTCTAAAAATACAGCTTGTAAATTTTTTTCGACGATATTTTTTCGATTCGTTTCTTGAATAGCTTTTTTAACTTTCGCTTTAATTTGATCCTGTTGTTTTTCTGGCGAAAGTTGACGTATTGATTGTAAATTTAATCCGAATAAGAAAGAAGCTTGTTGTTTCGTAAATTTCTGAATTTGTCTTAAATATTTGCGAGAATCAGAAATTGTAGATAAATAAAGAAAAATATTTTTTTGGCGATGTTTTTTTACGATATTTTGTAAATAATCGATAAATTTCATTTTTCGGCACTCATCATCTACATTCTGAAATTTTTTTCTCAATGCTTTTTCAGTCAGAGAAAGCAAAGATTTTTCTATCTTTCGTTGCATTTGTGGACTCGCATCGAAACCAGTCCAATTCGCTTTTTGTCGTAATAAAACTCGTTGTTCTGTTTTTAATTGTTGAACTAGTTGTTTTAACGATTTAATGAATCGAATCATTTGGTAATAATTAAACGATTCGATTTTTGAGATAGTTCCTAATACCGAAAATTCTTTTTGCAGTCTTTCTAATTTAACCAGTGCCTTTTTTTGAAGAAATTTTAATAATTTACTTAAAACATTTACTGGTTGTTTTTGAAGTCTATTTAATCTCGATAAACTCCATTTTTTTTGATAACCTAAGGGAGCATAACGTAAAACGCCATATTTTCGAACTTGGTTTTCTTTGTGAGATTTTAAAAATTGATTCCACTCACTCATTTGAGTTTTTAGTGTTTTTAAAAACTTTTGATTCATTTTAGTCATGAAAATATCGACGAATTTTTTTGTGTTTTGCGATTGTCCAAAAGAAGTCATTGACAATTTAGGCGAAAAAGCTTTTTTGAATCTAGAGTTCGGTGTTTTTTTACCAAATTGAGCGTTAGATCTAACAGATCTTTTATTCATACTGCGTGAATTGAATTCAGCCGTGTTCGAATTCGAAGATTTCGAAAGAGAACGATTGATTTTAGAAAGATTCCCTGATTTTAATCCAGCAGTCGTATTTGTTTGGTTATTCTTTTGCAATTTTCTAACGATTTTTTTGTTTTTTTTGACGATCATCATATTTTCTAAAAGATTTTTTCGGAAATAGCTCCCGATATTTTTTCTTTTTCTTAAACGATTTTCAGTGAACTTTCGTTTTTTAAAGCTTTTTTTATTCGCATAAGGCGTTTTTTGTTCGAAAAGAGTAGCGTCTCCGGCTAAAGAATTAGTCGTATTTTGATTTTGTGATGACATTTGAAGCGAATCTTTCAATCTGACATTTAAATCTAATAAATAACGACGAGTTTTTTGTAAGTTATGAACTAAATTTTGATTGATTTCTAGATTATCGATTGCTGATTTGATCAATTCGCAATTTCCCGCATGGATTTGAATCCCTATTTCATAAGGAATCAGTCCTCTTTCGATTTTAATATGAGTGATTTTTGGTAAAAGTTCTTGATCTCCGTCTCGTTTTTGAGCTTTTTTAACGATAGGATTAAGTAATTCTGGAAACAATTTTAATAAAGTCTGTCTTAATAGACGGTCTTCTAACACTGAAGAAGCATACTGATGTTTATGAAATCTGGCAAACCACTGTGATTGATGGCTTTTAGTAATACCAACTCGAAATCCTAAAGGATGAATTTTTTGTCCCATAAAAATAAAAAAAAAACAGGTTCTATAGTATCATAACCTTTCAGAGTTTTTTGAAAAAACAGTTTAAATAAATATACAATCTAATACCAAAATTGAGAATGATGCACATATGCTTTAAATTTTATGAGCTGTTATTATTTTAAGCTTTTATTATCGCCAGGTGCCTAACAAAAACAATGAAAACAAAATGTGTCGTATCTTTTAAATGTTTTAGTCAAAGCAAAAACTCCATTTTAATGATAGATTTTTTTTGCCAGAGAAGTCGATGTCAGATATGTAATAAATTTCCTTATAAAATTTATCTTTTTCTTCAAAAAATTTTACGGTTTTTTATTATTATTTCGTCTGTTCGATCTTTTGAAGTGCGAATTCATTCCAGATTTCAAATCGTTTACGAATAAAATATTATTTCATTCATCGCATGTTATTTAACCGTGTTCTCATTTTTGAAAGACAAAATTGTTTTATTATTCTAACATAATTTTAAAAAGATTCAACTATCAAAGAACATTTTATAGATCTTTCACTTAAAATTTTTAATTATAAAAACATTCGGCGAATTATTAAAAGTGAAAAATTCTGTCTAAAAGTTGAAATTTATCGAATAAAAGTTTATATTCAAATAAGAAAATAATCGTAAAAAATATTAGTATCCCTTTTTTAAACAAATTCATCTATCTTTCGTACGAATAAACCATATAATGAATGTGGTTAATTTTTGACATAATGAAGCCATGAGACATAATAATCAGCTCGATTTATGAGATAATGAAAAAAAGTTCCTACGAAAAATAGTACTTTTAAAAAAGATTCGAGTTATTTGATCGGCGAATAAAAGCCATTCAGTAGACATCCCATTGCATTCAAGATATTTCTTAATACGAAAATCTAGAAAATTCTCGTCATACAAAATTTTTCGACTTATTAATCAAATAAAATGAAAACAAATATCAAAAAAACTAAAAGCTCTATTTCAAAAAATATGAAGCTTTCGAATAAACAGTCAGTACCATTTAATATCGGTGAAATTTTCGCCGTAAAAGTATCTGCTTTAGGATTTAAAAATTTAGGGCTCGCAGAATTACCGAACGGTTATACCATCGCAATTCCAAATGTGAATTTAGGAGACGAAGTTCGTATTCAAGTCGAAACGATTATTTCAGAAAAAACGAAATATGCTACGGCAAAAGTGTTGAATTTTATTAAAAAGGCAAAAAAAACGACGATACCACGTATCGGTGAGATTTTAGAAATAACGATCACAAAAACAGGCCCTAAAGGTTCAGGATTGGTACAACTTTTTGAAAATTTCACACTCATCGTGCCTAAAACAAGTGTAGGCGACCAATTAAAAGTAAAAGTGACTAGAATCAAATCTAATTATGCGTTTGCTAAAACAATGAGTGATACGATCGATAAAAATCCCAAAATTCAAAATTCGTTCGAGCAACACAGAACGGTGATTGACGGACATAAATTAAGCGCACAAAACATCTCGAATGAAATTATTGCCCCCACATTGTCGGTAGGTAGCAAAATCAATTTGATTTTACCAAAATCAGCGAAATCTTATTCTAATTATGTAATCGTTAAATTAAATACGAATAATGAAAACTTTTCTAAAAAACTTCACGTTTTCATTAAAATGGGATTAGGCGCTCAATTAGGCGATTCGGTACGCATTAAAATTATGAAAACAGGTTCTAATTTTGCTGTAGCTAAAATTTTAAAAGTAGCTCCTATGGGTAAATATCAAAAGCATTTACTGGCAAAAAATAGCGTGAAAAAAATGATTCGAACAGGAATGCATTTTGGAGAAAAAACTATTCGTTGTCATGCTAATATGCGTAAATTCGTTTGGCAAAGAAAAAAAGGTAAAAATCAGAATAGACCTTTAATCAAACGAGGGCGTCATTTGATCAACTTATTAAAAACGCGTCGCTGTCTGACAAAAGCTTTAAAACAACTGGCTAAATATGCTGCTAAAGGCCGAACATTTTTATTCGTCGGTACGAAAAAATCAGCCGCTGCACTGATCGCGAGAACAGCAATGTTGACGAAAACGTCGTTTTTCGTCAACACTCGATGGTTAGGAGGTATGTTGACAAACTGGAAAACTATTTTAAAGTCGATCGCTCAAGTTCGCCCGATTTTACAAGAAAAACAGCGAATCATCAAAAAAATTTTAGAGAAACGACAAAAAATCAAAACTCGTTTAATGAAAAAAGTAAATCTTTTAAGAAAACGTAGCCAAAAATTAATGACGAAAGGAAAATTTTTAATCGCGAGAATTAAAAATAACAAAAATGGTTTCATCGAAAACAGCCAAAAATTAGTGTATAAAAAAACACAGCTGGTTAAAAAAAATGAAAATCTCATTCAAAAATATACGCAATTAAAATTAAAAAATAAACAATTCGTCGAGCAAAATCAACAATATCGAAATATAGGTAATTTGCTGATCGAACAGAAAAATACTTTATCACGACAACTTCGAAAAGATCGAGCAAAACTCCTTCAATTCACACAATTATTTTCGATTGGTCAGCAATTGATCTCTTTAAAAAAAACTAGTCATGAAAAAGGAAAACAAGTATTGGCGATCTCTTACGCGCAATTCACGAAACTCCTAAAACAAAATGAAGGTTTGGCAGATTCTGCACTATGCGCGGTACCAAATCCTCCAAAACAAGTTTTAAATACGATCATTAATAGCATGACAATGAAATATGATATGTCTAACGAACAATTTTCGCTTCCTGCTTCGAATAGCTCTAAAGCAGAACGAGCGATAAACTCTGTTTTTTCAGCGGTAGTTTCAGATATATCACAAAACGCGAACACGATCGTATTGAGTAAACTTTTAAATAAATTCACGCGTTTTTTACCTTTCATTCAATTATACATCAAGACATTGATTTTACGCATCGAAAATAATCAAACTTTACTGACGAATGTTCATCGAAATATTCAAACGATTCGAACGAAAGTCGATGCATACGAGACTAAAATTCGAAAAATTGGAGCACAACTTCGATTAATCAAAACAAAACTTTTAACAGAACAAAAAAATCTCCTTAAATTAAAAATCAAACTGAAAAAATTAGCTTCAGAACAAAGATTACTAAAATTTTTACCGAAACTTCGTTATTTGCCTACGCCAAAAACTCTTATGTCAGAAACGGTTCAAATTTTAATGAAAAAATTTGTAGATCCTAAAATGAGTTATCCAATGGACCAAATTTATGACGACAAATTAAAATTTACGTCTAAAAAAATCGCTGCTGCTCGTAAACAAAAATGGCAACGTTTAGAAAAATACTTTGGAGGTCTGACGAAAATGGCCAAAATGAATAAAAAACAAATTTCAAGTAATATTGCGATCATTATCGGTCAACAGGAAGAAATGAATGCTGTTCGCGAATGTCAAAAACTGGGCATAAAAATGTTCACTCTAGTCGATACGAATTGTAACCCGCGTTTAGCTGATCATGTTATTCCAGCAAACGATGACTCTAGAAATTCTGTTAAATTCGTTCTCGGTGAAATGTTAACTCGTATCCGTTTAGCTCAAAAATTACGCAAAAAAATTCTTTCTAGAAGAATTCGAAAATATTCAACTAACAAATAAAACCTGTTTTTGCTTTAAATGAATTTTTCGTTCATTTTATCTCTTTGTTTATGATATTTAAAATTCAGTTCAAAATCAAAGATTTTGAATACAATATATCTTTTTATACATATAGAATATAGAATAAATGGTGAATTTTGAATCTCGGTACGCATGAAATACGAAATTTTTTTACGCGTCTGGTTCTATCAATGCAAAAGCTCACCTTTATCTGATACGTAATTATTTTATGATTTTAATTTGATACACGAACAAAATACTTTCTTAAGTAGACATTAATGTCTACTTAAGAAAGTATTTTGTTCGTGTATCAAAAAGTTTCATTCAAAAACAAATTTCGCAGAAAAACAAAAAAATGTATAGATACTCAAATCGTTAATTTTTAATTCGTCTCTGTCGTTTTCTATTTTTCGGTTTTTTGGTATTATCTTTATGACTTATTAATAAATTTCTATTTTTTAGTGAAAAATTTAAATCCTTTGATTATTAAATAACTATGACTCAAAATTTCGAATCTGTCGAAGATAAAAATTCATCGCAAAAACGAAAACAAAAAAAATTAGTAGACGTATTAGGTATCGTGACTCACAATTTATCGAATGGGAAATTTAGAGTCAAACTAGAAAATGGTGTTCAAGTTATTGCTCATTTATCTGGAAAAATTCGACAAAATCGCATTAAAATAGTCGTGGGCGATAAAGTCACGGTCGAGTTAAGTCCCTATGATTTAACGAAAGGAAGACTCGTTTATAGACATCGTTAATCATATCAGTAAAAATGTTCGTCGCTGTTATTTCATCGACAAAAAAATGTCTTTTAAACAAATCAATTTTTTAGCGAAGCGCGAAATTTGTCGAAATCGACGAATTTTCGTAGCTGTTGCTTATTTCTCATGTATGTTTTGTTATTCGTTCTAATGCGGTGCAATAATTTTTTACCCGATGTTTTTAAATAAATTCGAGACTAGTGAATATTGGTGCTTTTGTTTATAATTATGATGATTCATAATTCTAATAAAAACATTTATCTGGATTCTCTACTAACCACGTAATAAATACATCTTTCGCACATGATAAATGAAATATAGGTGAAATATATAACGCTATTTTTTCTATTTACATTCGGCTTTAAAGCCGAATGTAGGTATATCATTGCAATTTTATTAAACGCACAAATGAAATTTCTCTCGATAAGATACTTAATAAATTCATTTTACTGGTACTAGTATCATAAATATCATAAAAATTTATTTTTTAATATAAATTAGCCAATATCTCATATAAATGAATGTGAAGAATAAAAAAACATTTGTTTGAATGAAAGTCAAAGAAAGTCGAAAGCTTAACTAACTTTGAGCACGAATTATATAAATTTATAAAAATTAAAAAATTTAGCTTAAACAAAAAAACCGAAATCGATAAATTGGACCTATCGTTTCTAAAATCGTATAAAAAGTGTAGGGGCCAGATTTTTTAAAAGTCAAAATTGACAACCTTTTTTAAGTTTGCTAAAATTGCTAATACTATATAAATATTAACGTATCTATTAAAATTCTCTGTGATTTACTAAAAATGATTACACCGCATAAGAAATTTATTAAAGTTTTTATCGATAAAAAATTTTTAATTGGTTTTTGAAACATAGCATAGTAATTTTCTATTTTTGTCATCACCGAATAGATATTTTGCTCTGTGTGTCGAAAAATTAATAAAAACAAACGCAAGTGAAATATTACCACCGCATTGGACGATATAATTTTCTTTGGTTTAAATAAATAAATGCGATCTTTTGTTTTATTTGTGTGACGAATATATAAATAATTTGACGACTCACATAAAAAAATGTATATAAAACGGGTACGATGCTCGAAACATGATCTGTTTGGTATAAAAACGACTCGTGCTATTTCTCAGCAATCCTTCCATTTAAAAAAATTTTTTTCGTATATCTTATTCATACACATATCAGAGCGCTGTTTTATATATTCCAGAATATAAAATTGTTTTTACATCATAGACAATCATTTCATTTCAATTAGCAATTAAGTAAACAGAATTTATTATATAAAATCACAATGGGTTTACCGTGGTACCGAGTACATACAGTTGTAATTAACGATCCGGGAAGACTGATCTCTGTGCATTTAATGCACACAGCATTAGTAGCAGGTTGGGCAGGTTCAATGACATTATTTGAAATTGCAGTTTTTGATCCATCAGATCCAGTATTAAACCCTATGTGGCGTCAAGGGATGTTCGTTCTTCCTTTTATGACACGTTTAGGTGTGACACAATCATGGGGTGGTTGGACTATTAGTGGTGAAACGGCGACAAACCCAGGAATTTGGAGTTATGAAGGTGTTGCAGCATCACACATCATTTTATCTGGTCTATTATTTTTAGCATCAGTTTGGCACTGGGTATATTGGGACTTAGAATTATTCCGCGACCCAAGAACAGGCAAAACAGCTTTAGATCTTCCAAAAATCTTTGGTATTCATTTATTCTTATCAGGTCTTTTATGTTTCGGTTTCGGAGCATTCCACGTGACAGGACTATTTGGGCCAGGAATCTGGGTTTCTGATCCTTACGGATTAACTGGAAGTGTTCAACCAGTAGCGCCTTCGTGGGGAGCTGACGGTTTTGATCCTTATAACCCGGGTGGAATCGCTTCTCACCACATTGCAGCTGGAATTTTAGGGGTTCTTGCCGGCTTATTCCACTTATGTGTGCGTCCTTCGATTCGTTTATATTTTGGACTATCTATGGGTAGTATCGAAACTGTATTATCTAGCAGTATCGCAGCAGTTTTCTGGGCAGCTTTTGTCGTTGCAGGAACAATGTGGTATGGATCGGCTGCGACTCCGATCGAATTATTCGGTCCGACTCGTTACCAGTGGGACCAAGGATTCTTCCAACAAGAAATTCAAAAACGAGTTCAAACTAGCGTAGCTGCTGGCTCTTCTCTGCAAGAAGCTTGGTCGAAAATTCCAGAAAAATTAGCTTTTTACGATTATATTGGAAACAACCCTGCGAAAGGAGGTCTTTTCCGTACTGGAGCTATGAATAGTGGTGACGGTATCGCTGTAGGTTGGTTAGGTCACGCCGTATTCAAAGATCAAGAAGGACGTGAACTTTTTGTTCGTCGTATGCCTACTTTCTTCGAAACTTTCCCAGTATTACTGATTGACAAAGATGGTGTTGTACGTGCTGACGTTCCTTTCCGTCGAGCAGAATCTAAGTACAGTATCGAACAAGTTGGTGTTTCAGTGACTTTCTATGGTGGTGAATTAGACGGATTAACTTTCACAGATCCTGCTACAGTTAAAAAATATGCACGTAAAGCTCAGTTAGGTGAAATTTTCGAATTTGATCGTTCGACTTTACAATCTGACGGTGTATTCCGTAGTAGCCCACGTGGTTGGTTTACTTTCGGACATGTATGTTTCGCACTATTATTCTTCTTCGGTCATATTTGGCATGGTGCTCGTACTATCTTCCGTGATGTATTTGCTGGTATCGACGACGACTTAAATGAACAATTAGAATTCGGTAAATACAAAAAACTTGGGGATACTAGCTCTGTTCGTGAAGCTTTCTAAATATAACCTTTATATTGGACATGGATTATTGAACTCATACGCATGTTGTTAAACATCGAAGATGTTTAAAGCGTTCCGCTAATTTCTATTTATACGCGTGTTACTCGTGTATAAAATTATTCATATGCATGTATGATTTTCATTGATATCTCATGAAATAAACCCGTTAAATTTAACGGGTTTATTTCATATTAGTTTTGCACGGTTTATATCTCTCGAGCATTTATCTTTTCTTTTTAGAATATTTGTTTTATTTTTATTCGTTTTCGGCCATATGAAACATATTCAAATAGAATTAAAAAAATCAATCTTGGACAAATAAATTGTATATGACGAAAATTATTTATATTCTTTATAGCTATATATGATTTTGTCTCGAATTTTTGATGCTATGATACGTTTTGCTGATAAGAGCTATCTACATGTGTTTCAGAACAAATCATATCATATCTTTTAATCTTTTTTATATGTCTCTCTAAAATCATAAAAATAAAACAAATTCATCGTAATTATTAGCTCTAGATGGGACTGGATATTATCCAAGCAAATGAATTTTCACTCTATATTTATTTTTTACATCTTTTCATAAAATTCGCGCTCCGCTATTTTTTTGTGAAATGAATAGGTTGTTTGGGTTTCGTTTTCATCTCAAAATTTGTTATTTTGAATGCGATTTTGAACCAGATTTCCTTTTTTAAGTAAAGCTTTAATGATTCGTTTGATATAAACGAAAACGTGAAAATTTGCATAAATTGCTCTTTTCTAGACATTTTAAAAATTAGAAATCAAATTCAATTTTATGGAAGCTTTAGTTTATACATTTTTATTAGTTGGTACGTTAGGAATTATCTTTTTCGCGATTTTCTTTAGAGAACCTCCACGTATGGTAAAATAATTTTTTATCAAGAATGTGTCTAAATAAAGATTATTATATGTGATATAATAGTCTTTATTTAGACACATTCTATGAACTAGAATTTGAATTTTATTAAATATGACTCGTTCTCCATTTACTCTTCGGTTTGACTTTTTATCTTTGGTTTTCATTAAAAAATACAGAGTTTTTGATTTTCGAATATCATAATTCTTTTAGGCGATTCAAACTTCACACTTTTTATATTCGCGTTATCTTATTTATATCTTTTTACATTTATTATACGTTTTATTTTTTTACACTCTTTATTGCGTTCATATTCAAAAGAAACAAAAACAAACATTTGTATCTCTTGTATAAATAAAAACAAATGTATGAAAAAGAAAACTCACAAATTAATATATGCGTTCTTGGTATAAAGTTTATTTTTATGATTCGATCGAGCTAGTTTTTATTTAAATCTACTGGGTATTGTTTAAACATGTCAATTTTAATTTTTTATAACAGAGCGCATATTCGACATTTAATAACAACCATAGTCATGAATAATATTGTCGTTCGTCGAATTAACAAAACAGATTAAAATAAAGCGTTATTTTGATAATTTTATAGTTATAAAGTATTGCAATATTTGATTTATAATCATATATTTATAGCTTTTTGATTTGCGAGTGGATCACAATGTAATATATAATATTGAAATCTACCATATCATTCGTAGCTGATATTCGTAACTAACGAATATGAATATAAATATAAAATGAATATCGTACTCAGAAATAAATGACTAAAAGACGTGGCCTTAATAACAATAAATAAAAAATAAATAAAATTCTATTTTCCGCTTTATATTCGTAAGATTCAAACAGTGAATCTGTTAGTCTCATAAAAAATCGATGGTGCTCTTATTTTTGAGCGGAAATCGCGATAAGACGCATGATACTGTTTTAATGAAATAATTATTTATTTTATAAAAAGAATCAAGCGTCTCAAACACGCAATAAAAATTTAAAAATGAGATTACATCGGTTCGAAAATAATCTCAAAAGATAGCTAAATATTTTCGATGTTTAAATGATTTCGAACGAGACTGTCAAAAAAGGTCAAAAATTCTAAAATCGAGTAGTTAGTCGATATAAAAATAACATAAATAAAGCATTCAAAATCATTTAAATTTTTGGTTTAAAATTTTCGATTTTAAACTTCTTTTTAATTAGATTATTAAATTGATGTTTAATATATGTTATTCATATAACATCGTATATATTCAGTCATAAAGTTAATCTTCATGTTCTTCGAACGGATCTCTAAGTTTTTTAGACGGAGGTCCAAAACTCACATAAATCGAATATCCTGTAGCGCTCAACAAAAGAAACCCTAAAAAAAAGGTAAAGAAAAAAGCAGGGCTATCCATTTTTCATCATTTTATACAAAATTATTCTCCAATATACATCTTATTACAGAAAGTAAAAAAAATCAAAAAAATATACGAGACCACAAAAAAACATGGCAACAGTAACTTCTAAATCTAAAGCGAGTTCATCAGATGCACTTCAAGAACCTGGAATTGTGACTCCATTAGGAACTTTATTAAGACCATTAAACTCAGAAGCAGGTAAAGTTTTACCTGGTTGGGGAACGACAGTTTTAATGGGAGTATTTATTGTCCTTTTTGCTGTATTCTTACTAATTATCTTAGAAATTTATAACAGTTCTTTACTTTTAGATAATGTAACTATGAGTTGGGAAAGTTTAGCGTCTTAAGATAAACATTGTTTTTAATCTGTTTAAAAAACATTTAAAAAGTTATTCGAATAGAAGTTTAAATAATTATCAAAACACAGAAGATAACTTCATATGTTAGAATACGAGTATTTCTGTGCTTTTATCGAATCATGTTTTGAACCAAAAACATGATACATTTTAAAATATATATTAAATGAAACACGGCATATTTTTATTAAAAAGGAAAACGTAATGCTCGTCACTAAAAATTGTGTCTTTGTCCTTGGTTTTATTTACTACTATTGCGTTTTTGAAAATCAAAAGTTCTCGACAACCTACGAGGATGACAGAAAACATAAAATTTGTTTTAGTCTCAGATAAAAAAAATGAAAACATTATCTTTTTATTGATTTAATAAAATACTCACGTTTCAAATTATTATAGAATGAAACTAATTTAGTTCGAAGTTGAACTAACTCGTCCATCAAAATTTATTTTCATATAAGAGCAAAATACTTTTATAATTTGAAACTTAATTATTCTGTTGAATTGGGTTCGGTATATCTTTGCTTTTAGTCTTTGCCTTTCGTGTCGAAAATATTCAAATATCTTCGACGTTTGACTAAATTGTGACTCAGATTTTGATCAGATTAAAGGCCAGATTTTAATAAACAAAAAGCAAAAAGACGACAAAATCAAAGAATCGAAAAATCTCAATTTCATGATCGACGAGTTTATAGTCATAAACTATTTCAATTATATTGAAGGACTCTTGTGCACTCTATGGCTTTAATTCTTGCAAAATTACCTGAAGCTTATGCTCCGTTTGACCCGATCGTAGACGTTTTACCCGTTATTCCTGTATTATTTTTATTATTAGCTTTTGTTTGGCAAGCTTCTGTTAGTTTCAGATAAATAAAAGCAAAATTAATGAAATTTATATCTAGACGTATGCGGATTTTGCTCGCATACGGATTTTAGAGAACTTTATAAATGAATCGGATAATATAACGAGATCAAATATAATTTTATTTGGTCATTAGATATATAATGAATTTATTTCTGTGTGCTAGCGCATTAAATTTTGCGCTAGCACAGAAACGTACAAAAACATTTTTTGCAATGAAGAAAATAATGAGTCTATGAAACTACTCTATATAGAAATAAGCCTGTTCTTCATTCGATCATTTAAGAATCTATTGAATTGTTTAAAGTCGTTTCAGAAATATCCGTTTGATTCGATTTAGTTTGAAGAACATATTTTGCTAAATATAAAGCTCGCATAGCTTGTTTTGAAATTTGTTGTTTCCAAACATTTTTTCTTAAATTTTTTTTCGACTTTGAAGTGCGTTTTTGTTAACCTAAAACGAGTTATAAAAGCATTTAAAAATGTGAGTGAACATGTGGTTAAATATCAAAAATTTTTAAAACGAATTTCAGAAAATACATTATTTGAAACAATCAGATGTTCGACGTCGTTTCTTTAGTTCAGATCCTAAAATATCGAGTTTTTTGGTTTTCGAAAATCGAATTAAACATTTTCGATATTCAAATGATTTTCGAAAACCAAAGACAGATTTTTGATTTTATAATGCGATTAATTTATATGCTTTTAAAATGTACCTATTATATTTTTGGTTTGGATGTTCGTACAGAAATGACCTGGATATGTAAAGATATTTTAAAGAGATATTTAATTTCGTCTCGGCTTCAAAACCTTAAATGAAACTATTCGAATTCTTAAGGCTTTTCTCACTATAAATTTTTATTAATATTATTGTCACACCAAAAATTCACGATTTTATTATATCAAAATGATTTTTTTTACTGATTCGACTCGTATCAAATACGCGGGCAAAAGCTCATATATCTTTTATTTCATTCTATTCATTCGTATTACAGATTTCACTAGTCTAAGCATCCTATGTTTTCGGTTTATTAAAGCGATTTAACAGATAAAACAAATTGTAAAAAACTTTCTGGATCACAAATAGATAACTGTGCTAATACTTTACGATTTAATTTGATCGAACAATTTTTCAAACAATTTATAAATTCACTATAATTCATACCATAGCGACGAATAGCTGCATTTACACGTGCGATCCAAAGACGACGAAAATCACGTTTTTTCTTACGGCGATTAGTATATGAATAACGTAGCGCTTTCATATTTTGTTGATTTGCTGTACGGAATAAAATAGAAGCAGCTCCACGAAAACCTTTTGTCATAGTTAACACTTTTTTGTGTCTTTTACGAGAAACATTACCACGTTTAACTCTAGTCATAGATGTCTTATTTTTTGTTAATTTACTAGTGTGTTTAATTTGACCCGCAGACTCTATTGAAAATTTAGTTAGTTCGAAATCAAAAATGTTAAAAAAATGCATTTTTTGAAAAAATCAGATTTCGACTCAAAATCGTGTTTAAATTATAATAAAACAGTAGCTTTTAAATACGATTTTTAACTGAATTTTAAAATGATTTAAAATCATTTTTAACTGACCGTATTAAAATAAAAACGAAAGAATATCTCGTTTAAAAACAATTTTCGAATAAATTAAGACATAAAAATCGAACAACTCGACAAACTGACTTTAGAAAAATTTTTGATTTTGCGAAGCACTATAAAACGTTCGATATATATATTTTATCATAAAAACAACATTGAGAGATTTTCATTGCATTTTGATTTTTAATGAAATACGAATAAAAGCATTCATAAAAGAAATAGATATCGTATGTTTTTAATGCAGGCATTTCAGAAAATTCTTTTTTATAATCATTCGAGCTATATTTTCGATTGTTATATATTTAAGTTAACGATAAGAACGCGAATAGATAAAATCAATTGCCCCGCATTGAAAATTCAGCACGTAATTATTTTTTAAAATTCTTAATTTATTCTCAGAATTGCTAATTTAATTAATATCAAATTAAATCATATAGTTTTGCATTAAGTTTTGCGAGGCACATCATATTGTGAGAAACAATTAATATGATGTGCCTCGCAAAACTGTTATTAATAATTGTAATATGAAATGAAAGTCTTGTCAATGATGGAGATTTAATAAAAACTTTAATTTGAAGTCTAATAAAATTAAATTTTAATAATATTAATTTTAGATCTAGAAAAAATTTTTTTTTATAATATAATAATTATTATATTTTCTAATTAATATAAAACTAAAAAATACAAAATAAATCAGTAAAACTAAACAAGTAAAAATTTATGAAAATATATATTAATAAAATACATGTTAAATCATAATTTATTTTATTATAAATATAGAATGTTTGATTTATTTCTTTTTTATTTAAAAATATAATAAAAAAATAAAAGTATAGAATCACACATGAAGTCCATAAAACTTAAACTTCAGTTCGAAATTTACCTTGGCTTTCAACTCATATTTTACTTACTCTAAACAATTTTTATCAAAAAATGTATTTTTTGGTTCAAAATAATTAAATTTTTCATTCGTAAATCAAAAAGTCACTATTAAAAAATCTTCAATTTTGAACTAGGTTTTTGTTTCTTTCAAAAAATGCATTTTTTGAATAAAATGAATTTTTCGTTCATACCCTGAAGTATGAAGGGAAAAGAAGCGCGACTATGTTTAGCTAATTTTTAAAATGATTGCATAATGACCATTTATCAATGATTTAATCCCACGGCTAGATTCTCATAGGATCGTCAAGATGTTCTTTGAACTTTTTTGAGAAATGGTTCCACAAACTGAAACTAAAACAGGTGCTGGATTTAAAGCAGGTGTAAAAGATTACCGTTTAACATACTACACTCCAGATTACGTAGTTAAAGATACTGACATTTTAGCTGCATTCCGTATGACTCCACAACCAGGCGTTCCTGCTGAAGAATGTGGTGCTGCTGTTGCTGCTGAATCATCTACTGGTACTTGGACTACTGTATGGACTGACGGTTTAACTAGTTTAGACCGTTACAAAGGTCGTTGTTACGACTTAGAGCCGGTTGCAGGCGAAGAAAACCAATACATCGCATATGTTGCTTACCCGATCGATTTATTCGAAGAAGGTTCTGTAACTAACTTATTCACTTCGATTGTTGGTAACGTATTCGGTTTCAAAGCTCTTCGTGCACTTCGTTTAGAAGACCTTCGTATTCCTCCAGCATACGTGAAAACTTTCCAAGGGCCTCCTCACGGGATCCAAGTAGAACGTGACAAACTAAACAAATACGGGCGTGGTTTCTTAGGTTGTACGATCAAACCTAAATTAGGTTTATCTGCTAAAAACTACGGACGTGCTGTTTACGAATGTTTACGTGGTGGTCTAGACTTCACTAAAGATGACGAAAACGTTAACTCACAACCATTCATGCGTTGGAGAGACCGTTTCTTATTCGTTGCTGAAGCGCTTTACAAATCACAAGCAGAAACTGGTGAAATTAAAGGTCACTACTTAAACGCTACTGCAGGTAACTGTGATGAAATGCTAAAACGCGCAGAATGTGCTAAAGATTTAGGTGTACCTATTGTTATGCACGACTACCTAACTGGTGGTTTTACAGCTAACACTTCTTTAGCTTCTTACTGTCGTGATAACGGTTTATTACTTCACATTCACCGTGCAATGCACGCTGTTATCGACCGTCAAAAAAACCACGGTATGCACTTCCGTGTATTAGCTAAAGCTCTACGTCTATCTGGTGGTGACCACCTTCACTCTGGTACTGTTGTAGGTAAACTAGAAGGTGAACGTGAAGTAACTTTAGGTTTCGTAGACTTAATGCGTGACGATTACATCGAAAAAGACCGTAGCCGTGGTATTTACTTCACTCAAGACTGGTGTTCAATGGGTGGTGTTATGCCAGTTGCTTCTGGTGGTATCCACGTATGGCACATGCCAGCTCTTGTAGAAATTTTCGGTGATGACGCTTGTCTACAATTCGGTGGTGGTACTCTAGGTCACCCTTGGGGTAACGCTCCTGGTGCTGTAGCTAACCGTGTAGCTTTAGAAGCTTGTACTCAAGCTCGTAACGAAGGTCGTGACCTTGCTCGTGAAGGTGGAGATGTTATTCGTTCTGCATGCAAATGGAGTCCTGAATTAGCAGCTGCTTGTGAAGTTTGGAAAGAAATTAAATTCGAATTCGAAACTATCGACACTCTATAATGTGTGGATAGGTTTGTTTTGATCGTTAAAAAGATTTTTAAACATCAAAAAGGTTTGAAAATCTTTTTAAATGATTTTCAAACCGATTTATAAAAAAAAATGTATTTTTCAAAATAAAAATATATTTTTCAATCGAATGATTTCAAAATCATACTTAGCTAAAATTTATAGCGTGAGTATAAAACTCACGCTATAAATTTTAACTTTTTACGAAGTCGAGTATTAATTTACGTATAAAAACTAACGCAGGTGCCATAGCGTAGTTTTAATGTTCATTAAATATTTCATCTTTTTAAATCAAAACTCAGAAACATTTTTTGTTGGTTGCTACGTTCACGAAAATACTTGTAATTTTGTCTACTTTTTGTTAAAATAGTTTAAAATACTAAAAGCCTCTTTATTCAAAAATTCTGCTATTTTTTGAAAAATAAAAAAATCGCAATATATTTGACAGTTTTATCTTATGTTTTCATTTATCAGCTTTTTTTTCATTTAAAACGATCGATAAATCTGTTAAAACGCATTTTAGTCTCTGAATTTGTTTTATAGATTCGCAACGCGTTCAAAATCTTTGATTTTGAAATGAAATTATAAAAAAGTATACCTTCAATATAAGGGTCGATGCCCGAGTGGTTAATGGGGGCGGATTGTAAATCCGCTGGTTAATCCTACGTTGGTTCGAATCCGACTCGACCCAAGTCTGCTTCGAAATATAATATTTCGAGTAAACATCTTCATTCGTGATAGTTATTCGCGCTTCGCTAAAAAATGCAATTTTATTTCTCTCGTCATTTTAGATATTTCCTTCAAAAATATATGTGCATATATTGAAGATTTTATTCGCATTGTTTCAAACTCAGAAAAATAATATAAAACATTCTAATAATTTTTAATACAAACATGCCTCTTTGGGTCCATTTTGATACGGTAACGAAAATTATCGCAAAGCATTCGCGCTCCGCTATTTTTCGAGCAAAAAATAAAATAAAAGGCTATTTTCTAAGATTATAAATGTCGCACTTAACTACAACATGTTTAGAAAATTAAAGCTCGCGCTCCTTTTCAAAAAATGCATTTTTTGAAACAAAAATATGCGAGATTTTATACGCAGTTCTATTATTTTATTTAAAAATTTAATTCATTTACTTATATCACATTATAAGACAATTTAATAAAATCTTACGCTATGGCAAGACAAACTCGAAAAGCTTCTCCAAATAAATTAAAAAGACGTATTTATAGAGGCGTCGTTCATATTCAAGCAGGACATCACAACACGATTATCACGATTACTAACATTCGAGGAGATGTGGTTTGTTGGAGTTCTGCAGGAGCTTGTGGATTCAAAGGCAAACGTAAATCTACGACTTTTGCCGCAAAAAAAGCTGCAGAAACAGCAGCAAGAAAATCACGTGAATTTTTAATGAAAGAAGCTAAAGTATTAGTGACAGGTCCTGGGCAAGGCCGAGAAACGGCTATCCGCGAAATTTTTAAAGCAGGCATTAAAGTCAATGTGATTCGTGAAAAAACAGGCGTTCCACACAATGGTTGTCGTCCTCCGAAAAAACGTCGTGTCTAAATATAAGAACATTTTGCGAGAAAATCGCATTTCACAGTACATCTGGTTTATATGTTTGAAATTTATTTCTATATTAAACACAAATTACACACTTTATGGATTGATTATGTGTAGAATTTTATCTAGTTATTTCATGCATAATCAATCCATTTTTCATAGAACAAAAAAATATTTTATTACACCGCATAGGCGCTAATTTCAAATACATCTCAATGATTTCGCGTACGACTTAATTCTGTGTATATTCCACATTTTATGAAATTAAACAAAAAAATATCTCTATTTCATTGAAATCATATTTAATAGTTATCGACGCTACGACTGTGCTATCTAAAGTGGCTATCATTTGATAATAAATTCCAAATTCGAAAACATTTTTGTTCCTTTTCGATGTTGTATGAAGCAAAACAATTTAATAACTTTAATTAAAACAATTTTGTTTTTGTAGGTCGAAAATCTTAGAGGCTCGATGCTTAAAAGCTTCACATAATTGGGATGAAAGACTAGGTCACTATTTTTTAACGTTAATTTTGTTTAAACCAGTAATTCTTCACTAGACGTTAAATTCAAAGTGATTATTTATTCGATAGCTTTTTAATTTGACTACTGGTCTAATCACATCTAAGATAGATAAGTATTCAATCAAAACGCTATTTGATTTTTTAATCGCTCGGCAACTATTAGTTTTTCGTTTTCATATTTAATACTTTGTCGAGTCAATCAAATGCAATATTTTTCTTAATCGTGATAGAGTTGTTTTATTTTTTTATCTTTTTAAAATAAAAAGCATAAAAGCTTATCTCTAATGAAGCTATTACACATCCTCTTTTTCGAAAACCAGCTAGCACGATTTACTCTGCCATATTGGTCATTACGTTTTATATTCTATCTAGTATTGCGAATTCAACTTAATTTTTTCATCATAATTAATCATTTTCAAGAACGAATAATAAACTTATAGGCAAAGGAAGTTGTTACGACTTAGAGCCGGTTGCGGGTGAAGGAAATGTGCAAGGTGAAGATCTAATTTAACTGACACATATCTGTGTCTAGCTCTATTACTCGAGCTAAAGCCAATCATCTAATCCTGACAATAACACAAATAGAACAATAAATATCAATAAGGGGAAACCCTAAACTAGGGAAGCTTTCATAAAAAGAGAAACTATTATCAAACAATCTAGAATGGGCTCAAACCCCAGAGGAAAAGAGAAAGCAAAAAAAAATAAGAAAAAAAGAAGAGAATAAAAGAGAATTATATCGAGAAAAACACATAGAGATAAACTTCTTATGATACGTCATAATTCATGTAGTCTAATCAAGGTTGAATCAGAGAGCTGTATGATGGGTAACTATCACGTACGGCTCGGGAAGGAGATGTTATTGAATGGCGTTTTATAATTTCTACGCCATCATCCGAAAAGAAAAGGATGGCATCTTAGTTTCATCAATGCATCGCTTGTAGAGCTTACTCGATTTAGATCAGATTATTTGAGAAACTAAAATCATGCAATCTGAAAGATTAAAATCAAATTATTGAGAATATTTATGGAATAAAAATTATAATTGTCATCTTTAATGACTTTCCTATGATCGCGTTTAGAAATTATATAAATTAAAGCTTGAAAAAATTTAAGAATTAAAAAAATGGATTTTTTCGATTTGCTCATATATTTTCTATTTACGAATCAAATTTATATGAATAGAAACGAATCGATTTTATTTTTCCTAAAATTCATTAATGTGATATAATAATAATAATAATAAGTTTTAAAAAAGCATTCTGTGAAATTTCTTTTTCAAAAATCATTTAAACATCTTCTATGCTTTAACCAAATTTTTGAATTCGCTCCGCTATTTTCATATATACACAGAATTCACTTTACGTATAGATGAACTCTAATAATTATTCTGGAGATATACGCAATGACTATTGCGATCGGTAGTACATATCAAGAAAAACGCACATGGTTTGATGATGCTGATGACTGGCTTCGTCAAGACAGATTTGTTTTCGTAGGTTGGTCTGGTCTTTTATTATTCCCTACTGCTTACCTTGCATTAGGTGGTTGGTTAACAGGAACTACATTCGTAACTTCTTGGTATACTCATGGACTAGCAACTTCTTATTTAGAAGGTTGTAACTTCCTAACAGCTGCTGTTTCTACTCCAGCGAATAGTATGGCTCACTCTTTATTATTCCTATGGGGTCCAGAAGCACAAGGTGATTTCACGCGCTGGTGCCAATTAGGTGGTTTATGGACTTTCGTAGCTCTTCATGGTTCTTTCGCACTTATTGGATTCATGTTACGTCAGTTCGAAATCGCTCGTTCTGTAAACCTTCGTCCTTACAACGCGATTGCATTCTCTGCACCTATCGCAGTTTTCGTTTCAGTATTCTTAATTTACCCATTAGGTCAATCTGGTTGGTTCTTCGCGCCAAGTTTTGGTGTAGCTGCAATCTTCCGTTTCATCTTATTTTTCCAGGGCTTCCATAACTGGACACTTAACCCATTCCACATGATGGGTGTTGCTGGTGTTTTAGGGGCTGCATTATTATGTGCTATTCACGGTGCGACTGTAGAAAACACTCTATTCGAAGATGGTGATGGTGCTAACACTTTCCGTGCTTTCAACCCTACTCAAGCAGAAGAAACTTATTCTATGGTAACTGCGAATCGTTTCTGGTCTCAAATTTTCGGTGTAGCTTTCTCTAACAAACGTTGGTTACACTTCTTCATGTTATTCGTTCCAGTAACAGGTTTATGGATGTCAGCAATCGGTGTAGTAGGTTTAGCTTTAAACTTACGAGCTTATGACTTCGTTTCACAAGAAATTCGTGCTGCTGAAGATCCTGAGTTCGAAACTTTCTACACGAAAAATATCCTTCTTAACGAAGGTATTCGTGCTTGGATGGCTGCTCAAGACCAACCACACGAAAGACTAGTATTCCCTGAAGAAGTATTACCTCGTGGTAACGCTCTTTAAAATACGCGCGTTTTTTATTTTATGGTTAATTCCATAATGTGGTGTTATAAAAATTTCATTTAAAATGATATGGTCGCCTTAAAACGTGACCATATCATACAATCTTTTAGACTAAAAACATCGACGAGAAACTAAGCTTTTATTCTGTCTTATCGCTCTCGATCTTTCGTCATCGATAATTTTCGATTTTGTTTTTCTTTGTATAAAATGAACGCCTATGGTCATATTTACGATATAATAAATGCCAGAGGCTATCGAACACGATTTAAAATCATTTAATTTAGCGAAGCGGTTTTGTTTCAAAAAATGCATTTTTTGAATAAAATCTAGTTCAAAATCTAGTTAAACATCTTCGATGTTTAAATGATAAAGGCTCATCGATTCTTTTTGGTTTTTGTATCGGGTTCATATTCTTTTTATAACTTTTTTACTCTGTTTTTATCATGAGATATGAAGGAAAGGTGAAGAATTAAGGCTGACGTATGAAGGATTTATTATTTCTTTATCTTTTTTATTCTTTTTATACCCCGAAATATGAAGAGAAAAATGAAGGACCCTCGGTCGTAACAAATCAAAAATTTGTAACTACTTCAGTCTTTCGTCGTATTCGTTAATAAAACAAACAAAATATCAATATGCTATGCGCTATTTTTATTTAACGCGAAAAAAGTCTTTTTTGTCAATTATTTCGTAAAAGACTATTATTTAGAGTACGAGAGCCGTAAGCTATGAAAGTAGCACGTACGGTTCGAAGGGAGAAACTTGTATGACATCAAGATTCTACCCGACAAAACCAGGACATTTTTCACGAACACTTTCTAAAGGTCCAAACACTACGACTTGGATTTGGAATCTTCACGCAGATGCACATGATTTCGATAGTCATACTAGCGATTTAGAAGAAATTTCAAGAAAAGTATTTAGTGCTCATTTTGGACAATTAGGTGTTATTTTCATTTGGTTAAGTGGGTGCGACACGTGATTGCATAAATTGAAGAAAAATTAAAATGGCAAAATAGCAGAGGTATAACTAAATAAAGCTTGCTTCGCGTTTTTTAATTTGAGCCTCATGGATAAGTTCATCTTGCAGGTTCATCATTTCCATCTGAGATGATTTTTTATAAAACAAAAATTCAGGTAACATTAACATTCTGATAAAAATGAGCGAAAATACCATTATTATTTTTAATTAATGTAGTTAAAAATAACTACTTTAAAAGCTTTTCATAAATAATAAAAGCGAATTGCCTCATATATTTTTATAAAGACAAACTTTCATATTGTCGTGATATTTTTTTGTGGTATATTTTTCTATCGATTTTTCGACAGTCATCAAACAAATAGATTAAAAATTTAACCGATTTATTTTGGCTGTTAACTTTGGTCAGCCCCTTAGAAATTAATGAAATCACTCGAAAATAGGGTTCGAAATATTTGATTTCGAACACGCTTTTTTAAAATTTTCGATCGAGTTTTTTCACGGGTAGAGCTCGTTATAGACCATAACTTTAATTGAGACCAAAAATCAAATTCCAAAATAAATAATGTAGCTGATAAAATCTATTACAAAACCGAAGAATGTTTCGAAATCATATTCCAAATCAAAAATTTTCAATCAGATTTCATTCAAAAGATATATTTTTGAAACAACGAAAATCGCAAAGATTATATGCCTCACTGAAAACTCAACAATATCATTTAAAGGGGATTTTTAATAAGCTTCATAACCAAAACGTGTTTTTTTAGCGCCGTATTATTTTTTTATTTTTTTGTCGTATGTCGAAAAATTTAACTTTCAAAAGAAAGAGGCATAGTTGCGTTTATTTTGCATAGACCCATATCTCTTTTCGTTCGTAGGGTATTTTTTCATCGATAAAAAAAAACAAAATCAATATAAATCGAATTGTATATAAAAAACGAATTTTTATGAAATTAACTTTTGTTTCCACTTACTGAATTAATTCTTCATTTTTTCTTCATTTTGTATTAAATACGATGTACAATTAATTATGTATAAAAAACATTTTATTTTTCGGAGTAAAGAAGTCACCTTTTTAGTTTGTTTTCTTTATGCAAAACGTGAATAACATTTTAGATTAAATTTTTTTAAAAAAATATAAAACATCTGACTAAAATGTAAGGAAGCTCAATAAAGATATATCTATTAAAAACCAGTAGCAAAAATGGTTAATTATTTAAAATTAAAAGATATTTTGGATCTATCCCAAAAGAAAGATTGAGCTAATTCGTATAAAAATTTTATTTTATTTTTTTCTTGTATTAATATAATATCGTTAATAACGAACACCGAATTTATTACATCGCATAAGAGAGAATAATTATTTCTAGTCGATACATAATGAATATTAAATTCGATGGTTTCACAAATTGTAAGAGTCAATCACACATTGCTGTTTTTAAATTTTTTAATTATAAATGAGATTCAAGTTTTAACATCGTCTCAGTATTTCATCATATGAAATTAATATTTTATATATCTTTTAAATTTTATACATCCAACGCGGTGCAATAAATTTTCCCCGTGACGAGAAAATTCAGACGTCTTGTAAAAATAATATAATATAACTTAGAATAAAACATATATACTAAATATCCAATACATGAATCTACAAAGGCTATTTTATATTTTTCTCGTTCGTATTTGAATATGTGTATAATAAGCGTTTCATTCTTTTTTCGTTATTATGTCATTTAAATTATGGGCTCTTATTTTATGGTGTTAAAAATTCTTGAATGTTAAAGACACTAAAATGAAAATAGCTCCCAAGAACTTTTTATATGTTTATTAAATGCGTTTTGCTTTTACTATAAATAACAAAAAAAAGATTTCTATCATCATTTTAAAATTGAATAGAAGTGATTTTGTTAGATGTTCTTGATTCATACTGAAAACTTTCTACTTTTTACATAGATCCATGTCTAATACAGGAACTACTGGGCGTATTCCATTATGGCTTATCGGTACTGCTGTAGGTACAGCAGCACTTGGTTTATTATCTATTTTTTTCTATGGTGCGTACGTTGGTTTAGGGTCTTCTTTATAATTTTTAGACGACATCTTATATTTTATTGTCAATTAAACGTCTAATTGCTCAATGACGAATTATTATAAGGCGCATAATACACGTGTATTATGCGCCTTATAATAAAAATAAATGATATTACCCCGCATTACCCCCGTATTAGAAATGCGAATTTATTATATATAGATGAAATATTTAACTGATTTTATGAGTATTAAAAATACAAAGCAAATAGAATGAGTTTTTAGTTTTTAACGGAATTGATTTATAACTGTGTCAAAGATAAACATCTCGTATAAAATTGCCATTTTTTCTATGAAACTAAAATATCTGATATAGATTTTTGGTTCCCGTGACCGAAGATTAATTATTTCGACGATGTTATTGACGCGACTTAGATTAATAAAAATAAATTTCGTTATGCTTATTTATCGTTCTGTCTTTTCTTTGGTTTCTATTTTGATGTATGAAAAGAAAAATGAAAGAATTGCTACCGCATAGTAAGGGTAAAAATACAAATCTTTGCATCGAAATTCATTTCAAAAAATGCATTTTTTGAACGAAAATCATTTTAAAATCGACGATTAAAAACCAAAATTTGAAAAGAGCAAAGACGAAATTCGTCGAGAATTTTCGAGAATTGAAAACCAAAGGTAGCTATACAGATTTGTTTTTATTTTATAGATTATTTTATATATTTTAGTATAATGTTGTTTAATTGTAGGTAGCGTAGTTACCTGAGTGAACTTTTTTCACTAATAATTTTTCGTTGTTAATGATTACATAATTCATATATTTTTATTACACATTTTTAATAAATATTTCGCAAAACATTCATTGTTTGGTTTTCAAAAAATAGCGTAGCGCATTTTTCGAACCAAAATTTTTCTTTCGTGTATGACAATCTATGATTTGTATCAAAAAGATGTGACTTTTGCACGAAAGTTTCGCATTAAGGACTCTGATCAAAATCAATATACTACGATTTAAAAATTTAAATGATCGAATTTTTTTGTTTTTTTGCGAACGAAGTTTTTGTAAAGTATCATATAAAATTACGACGACTTTATTTATAGATTGTGTAAAATGGGTAGCACGTCAGTATATCATATATCTCTTTTCTACTAGAATATTTAAAAGAAATTAAATAAAACGCGAAATAAAGTTTTTTATAATACGAAGTATTCATTTCGTATCAAAATACAAATCGGTCATTTTGCTCGAACACTTCAGAGACATCGTGTTTTTTTACGTTTAGTATTATGTTCGCGTTTCGCTATATTTAAAACTCCTTAATGATGTTAATAACAATAACTGGAATTTATTTACAATTGATTAAAAACTAAATATTTATGAAAACATAAAAAATATACGAGGCAATTCAATTTGATTCTAGTTCGAAAATTTGATGATGAGTGATCTCATGTATGATATACAAAATAACGCGAAACGAATTTATTGTTCTCTTGCTGTAAAACAGATATATGTCTTTTAAAAAGTCAAAATACACGTGAGACGTTTTTAGCTTCGTGAAAAAATATGTGCATCCAATAATATTATGAAATAAAATTCTAAAAAGACATTTAATTTTAAAAACAGGTTAAAAATAATGACTGACTTCTTTATGAATCCATTTTCAGATATCGCTGAAGTTTCTGTAGGTAAACATTTCTATTGGCAAATTGGTGATTATCAAGTCCATGGACAAGTATTAATGACATCTTGGTTCGTATTAGGTTTAATTTTTGTATTGGCTTTTTTAGGAAATAGCAATTTAAAAAGTATTCCTGAAGGCGTTCAAAACTTTACAGAATTAGTGACTGAGTTTATCCGCGATCTTGCGAAAACTCAAATTGGTGAAGAAGAATATTTATCATGGGTTCCTTTTTTAGGAACTTTATTTTTATTTATTTTAGTTTCTAACTGGTCTGGAGCTTTATTACCATGGGCATTAATCGAATTACCGAGCGGTGAATTAGCTGCTCCGACTAATGATATTAACACGACAGTAGCGTTAGCGCTTTTAACATCAATCGCTTATTTTTATGCAGGAATTCGAAAAAAAGGTTTAGGTTATTTTAAACGTTATGTTCAACCTGCTGCTTTTTTATTACCAATTAACGTACTTGAAGACTTCACTAAACCTCTTTCTTTAAGTTTCCGACTTTTTGGTAACATTTTAGCTGACGAACTTGTTGTAGGTGTTTTAGTAGCTCTGGTTCCTTTATTTATTCCAATTCCTATTATGTTACTGGGCGTATTTACTAGTGCGATTCAAGCTTTAGTTTTTTCTACATTAGCAGGTGCTTATATCGGCGAAGCTTTAGAAGATCATCACTAAAAACGTTTGCAAATCAAAAATTTGCAAAGCGCATTGATTTTTCATGATGTTTTGTTTTTGATTTGAATTATCTGATGCACTTATATTTATAAATAAAAATCAAAGGCTTTTTTCAAAATCATTTAGCGAAGCGATTTTGTTTCAAAAATATATTTTTTGAAACAACTAGATTTTCGTCTCGAAAAATTCATTTCAAAAAATGCATTTTTCGAATCAAATGAACTCCTCTATTTTTCGTTCATACCCTGTTCATATCCTCTTTATCCTCTTTATCCCGAAGTATGAGGGACGAAGTATGAGGGACGAAGTATGAGGGACGAAGTATGAGGGGAAGTATGAAGGAAAAAGAAGCGCGAATTCGCTTCGTTAAAAATAGAGATGTTTCGGATGGCAAAAAACAAAATCAGTAAATGTCAAACGACAGAATCCCGCGAGAGATTAAAAATCATCGCTGTTAGATTTGAAAACCACTCGCGATAAACTCTCCATTTAGTGATTTCAAAAACTGAGATGATTTTTTTATCGATCATTATATACCAAGAAAGAAAAGTGTTTTTATTTATGTTGTCGAGTAAATTTGCGCTTTATATATGACATGACAATGGCCAAAATACAATATCTCACTCGTTCAAACTAATTGATATAATATTTAAATGTATTTTGTGTTTAATCGAATTTATTCTTTAAAGAATAAACGATTTAATCAATCGCATACTCTTCGATAAATTATAAACAAAAATTAAATATTTTATTTGAAGGAAATTTTTTATGAAAGATTTTACTATTTATTTATCGACAGCTCCTGTTGTTGCTCTCGTTTGGTTTACAGTTACGGCGGGTTTATTGATCGAAATTAACCGCTTTTTCCCTGATCCCCTTGTTTTTGCTTTTTAATTTTATTTGATTTGTGTCGTGTTAGGCACAAAACATTTTTTTATTGATGTCGGATGAAATTTCTTTTCTCGTTGCCATATCGATGAACCGTAAAATGTCGAAATTTAGTGAAGAACGAAGAAAAGAACTTTCATCCGACATCAATCATACAATATCTAAAAAATTCATTCGAATGAATTCAAGAGTTTGAATTCGAGACTAAAAATGACTTCGAGACACTGAATGTCTCTAATCCTCGAAAGTATAAACACGACATAGGAGTGAATGTTATGCTAAAATTGTGTATCATCTATGATGATATATGAAATTTTTATTTTTAAGATGACATATTATTTTATGTGTTTTAATATAAAAATAGCGGAGCGCACTCTTTTGATTTTATAATTGAATATCTTTTTAATTTAATATGAATCTTTTTCTCGAAAATATTTTTTATAACTGAAGAATATATAAATAGAAAACAAATTTTTGATCTTTATTTTATTTTCGAATAGCGATACATTTAAAAATGGATAAAAACTATTTGTTTTATTATTTTATTTTTTAAATACATATTATTCATAAATATTTATAATTCATTATCAAATTACTCCATAATTGTGAAAAATTTATATTTAATACTATATTAATTTTTATAATTAATATAATCATAGATAAAATCCTAAATTTATAGAATAAATCCATTTCCATAAAAAATTTCGGATTAAACTTTCAGTTTATATTTATTAATTTTTATGCCTACAATTCAACAATTAATTCGATCTGCTAGAAAAAAAATAACTAATAAGCCAAAAGCTCCTGCGTTAAAATCTTGTCCTCAAAGACGTGGAATTTGTTTACGAGTTTATACAGTAACTCCAAAAAAACCAAATTCTGCATTAAGAAAAGTTGCTCGTGTACGCTTAACTTCTGGATTCGAAGTGACAGCTTATATTCCGGGAATTGGACATAATTTGCAAGAGCATGCTGTAGTTTTAGTTAGAGGTGGAAGAGTAAAAGATTTACCGGGGGTTAGATATCATATCGTTCGTGGTACTTTAGATACGGCTGGAGTAAAAGGACGTGTTCAAGGACGATCAAAATATGGTGTGAAATTAGGCGCAGCCCAATCCACTGGTAAAAAATAGCAGAGCGCGAATGCGGTGCAATTTTTTATTGCGCCAAATAAAATGCATTTTTCGTTTAACCACCATAGATTTTTGCTTATAAATAATTTTTTGTTATTTTTTTGCTATAAAATCACACGAAGACATCGCTCTCGTGTGATTTTTTGACTCAGAAAATATTTTTGCGATATTATTATTATTTTATCTCTAATTCAGAGAATATTTACAAGATCTCGAAAAAAGCACGAGCATCTAAAATAAAAAATAAATTTTAGATTCATATTCACTTTTTTATACGCAAAGTTAGGCAACTTAAATTGTGTTCGATATTACCTATTTAATTCAGAAGGATTCGAACTAATTCAAAAGAATGCTAGTTTTGTTTTTTATATTTTTATTGACTTTAATCAAAAGTCGTTCTTATTTTTCATTTTTTAGAGGCATAAGAGTCATGCGGATACGAATTAAAAAAAACGAGTGACAAAATCAGTCGAAAATCAGAGATTTTCGTTTCAGTTCGAAAAATCTGTTTTTGTAAATAAAAAGAGTGGAGCGAGTTCTTTTTTCAAAATCTTTGATTTTGAAATTCGCTTCGCTAAAAATCTAGTTCAAAATCATTTAGCAAAGCGATTTTTTCGAAAAGAAGCGCTTTAAACATCTTCGATGTTTAACAAAATTTTCAAAAAGATTTCCAATGCAGTGCAATCAAATTCATGAGATAAAAACCACAATGAATATTGAAGTAGTTTAAAAAAGAAAATGTTTTATTTAACACCGAAAATTTATTTTTTATATTTCAATCATTTAATTAAATTTCATGTGTTTCTAAAAGATGCACAAAAATTAAAAAAATGTTATAATAAATTTGTATTAATCAGGGGATATGGCGGAATGGTAGACGCTACGGACTTAAAAAAATAAACCTATATTTACTTATAAACTATTGATTAATTATGAGAATACAGTAAGTTCACTATAAAATCAATGGTTCGATTGAGCTTTTTTAAAGAAATTTAAAAAATGCATGCTCTCAAAGTCAGGAAAACTTCAATTAGCTTTTAATATTTTTTGTGGTTTAACCTTCAAAAAAATCATTTGAAATAAGCAATCCTGAGCCAAATCGAAGCTTTTATTCAAACAAAAGTAACTCGACCGGTGCAGAGACTCGACGAGAGCTATCTTTAAATAGATAAAGAGAGAGTCCGTTCTTCCAATCTAACTTATTAGACACAAATGAAAATCCGTTGATCTTTTCGATCGTGAGGGTTCAAGTCCCTCTATCCCCAATTTGATTTTTAAAATAACGCATCGAATTTATTAGATTCGTTTTTTAATTTAAAAGACGACCAGAGCATATCTAGATATGTTCGTTAATTTCGATTAAAATCGAAAATTTTGAAATAAATTTTAAATGATTTCGAAATAAGTAAATAGCTCAAAAATATATAAAATTTTTTGGTTTTTCAAAATGTTTTATAAATATAAATTTAGAAGTGAGATTATAGAAAAAACACAATGCGTCTATACTTATGGACGAATAAAATGTTTTATTTTTCACATGAAAAATTGTGAAATGTTTTATGCTGTCGAGACTCAAAAGTTCTCAAAAGAATCAATCTGAACAAAGATATAATTTTTTAGATTATAAAATCTTGTCAGTAAATTTTAAATAAATAAGATTTTAAATACAACATCTTCTTATGGTAGAACCTTTATTATCTGGAATTGTGTTAGGATTAGTACCAGTAACTATTGCAGGTTTATTCGTAACAGCATATCTTCAATATCGTCGTGGAGATCAAGCAACTTGGTAATAAGATATTTTGATTTTCCTTTGAATTTAAATAAACTTATTTAAAGTTTATACATTACAAAGACCTTAGTTTTTCGAATCATTTTGGTTTTTTTATCTATTAATTTTTGATAATATGAGATAAAAAAAGTGATCTCGGATTTTTCATTATTTTAATTTATTTTAATTTTTTTGAGGTATTTTTGTAAGAGATCTTTCGAAAGATCTCTTACAAAAATACCTCAAAAAATGTATGGTTATGAAATTTTTTAGTTTATTTCATATTTCTTTCGTATTTAATAAAAAACCCCTGTAAATTTTATAATTTAAATATTTATTGATATCTATAAATATACATTGTTATGTCAATTTTAACTTCTAAAATATTTGATATGTTTAATCACGACTTTTTAGGTGAAATTTATTTTTTATGCCTAATTTCATACTACGAGTGAAATCGTTTTATGATACTTTTTTTTATGATACTTTTTAATGTCAGCCAGATGCTGACATTAAAACAAGCAAATCCATTTTATAAAAATACTCTCTAACTAGTTAAAAATATAGCTCGAAAATAATACAGCTAATACGAAAATTAATAATAGTCCCCAATAAAGACTAGTACGGTTTAATTCAACAACTTGTTTATTGGGATTAGGTCTAGCCATAAGAAATAAAGATAAAATTATCTAGGTCTAGTCAATAACTAAAAACTTCATTTTATCGAGTTTTTTTGAAATAATTGCGTCCAGCCTAGTAGACAATTTTTTTAACTTATTAATTAATAAAAAATTCATTCGATAAAAAATTAAAAAACAAACGCGCGACACCTTAACGAATTTTTCATTTTACGCGATACCTTTTTTGTTTCGAAAAAACGATGATAGACGTGTTTTGATATTTTTAAATAAAAAATATCGTCCATTTATTTTTATTTTTAATAAAATGAATTTTTTTGTAGAATTTAATTATGTTTAGTGTTTTGAAAATAATACATTTTGAAAATGTAGTGTCATGAAACAAACAACTCCATTTATAAAATAAATTTCATTTAGCACGAAATTGAACTCCATCAAAAAAAATATTACCTCGCGCTTAGAAAATTCGACCTTTTTAGAAAACTAAACAGATCTGAGCTAAATAAATTAAGCCTCGAATGACATAAAATCGACTTTGAATATGAAATGGATTCGATCTATGTTTAGTTTTATGTAACCTACGCAAAACTCATGAGGGCGAAAGGTCACTTAAGATGCATAGATTCGAATGCCGACGCACGAGATTCTCCTATGAAAAAACACACGATTGCTTTGATAAATTTGAATATAAAAAAAAGTTGCAAAATAGCATTTATTATTAAAATAGATCATGTTGTTTTCATTTAAAAAGATATGTTTCGAAAATCTATTTTAAACTAGAAAGTTACTATTATCGTTGAATAAATTGCATTGCTGTGATAGAACCTAAAAAGAAAATAGTTGGAACAGCTAAAGCATGAATAGCTAACCAACGTACTGTAAAAATCGGATAAGTAATAACTTCAGCTGATTTTCTTGTAGTCATAATAAAAACGTATATGTACAGAATTAGTTTTTAAGTAGAGTTATATGAATTTATTATTGCCATTGTTCACAATATGATGGTATATATGGACAAAATGAATTGATAAACCCTGAAACCAGACGTGCGTTGTTAAAAATAGCAAATTACATTTTGTTAAACATCGAAGATGTTTAAAGTTATTTATAAATTACGGGATTATTTTTGAAAACAAGCTACGAACCTCGATATGTGGACCTTCGCAGGTGGTCAAATCTTTGATAAGACTTAAACGAAAAAGTCAAATAAGTTTTTTATTTTTATTACTAGATAAATATAATTCACTAGTTTTTTATCAAGCAAATCCATTCTATTTTGGGTGCTGGTAAAAGAAAGTGTTAAGTAATCTTTAACCACGTTAGTTTTTTAAATAAACTGGTTTTATTTTAAAACCAGTTTATTTAATACAAGTCATAATTATAAATAAATCATTATGGTTTTTTATTTTAAATTTCTCGTCTATCTTTCGATACTAAAGTTTTTTAAAAACTCTCCGTATTTGAGTATTTTATTTATTCTCAAATAGAAAATAGAAATAAGAAATAGATCGATTGTATATAATAATTATAACACAGAAAATTTAAATAATCATGTTTATTTGAAACTCTTAATCCATTTAGATTGATTGAAAGATATTAAAAAATTTTTTAGGTTTTTTATTATTCGTTTGAATTTTTTTCTACGAAAATCTGATAAAATGCAAAATATTTATCGCTTAATATGTTTTATTCGACAAATAAAAAAGTAAAGTCATACGATGATTTTTTAGTAATCGTTTTATTAATTTCAAATAAACTTCTTTAAAAAGAGATAAATGATTTTTAATCGGCACGAACGAAACGTATGACAAATTGTTTTTATATTCTATGAGTCGTTAGATGAGCTTTTGTGAAGAATTGACGAAACGCATGAAATTTCAATTTGATACGATCGCAATGTCGTGTGATCAATAACTAAAATATTTCGTAAATGACAACTCATCGATATTTTATTCCAGATTTTGTCGAAATTCAAAGACAGAGTTTTTTTTACTTGTTAGAAAAAGGTATTCAAGAAGAATTTGCGAAAAGAAATCCTATAACATCTCTAAAAAAAGATTTAGAATTATTTTTTTATCCCGAATATTACAAATTAACGCGTCCTTCACTAAATCTTCAACAAGCTATATTAAAAAATAAAACTTATTCGTCGAAATTATATGTTCCTGTTCAATTAACAGACTTTAAACGAAAAACAATTCGTTTAAAATGGGTATTGATGGCAAATTTACCTTTAATGACGAAACGAGGTAATTTTTTAATCAATGGAGCTGCTCGCGTGATCGTGAATCAGATCGTCCGAAGTCCTGGCGTTTATTTTCAAGAAAAATTACATGAAGTTTACACGAATAAATGGAGCGATAAACCAGATTTAATAGTTAAAAGATATTATGCTGATTTAATTTGCGTGAGAGGAACATGGTTGAGACTCGAAATCGATAAAGATAAACTAATTTGGGCTCAAATGAAAAAAGGACCTAAAATTCCAGTGTTATGGCTTCTAATTGCCATGGGACTCAGCGAAAAAATGATTTTTAGCTCTATTAATTTTTCGCATCGTTTATTAGATAACTTTAAAGATAAAAAACAACCACTAGCTTCAAAAAATAAAAAACAATATGCTTACGTGCAATATCCGCCTCAAGCATGGAAACAACTTTATTATTTAATGAATTCGAGCAAAGGTCGCGAACTTAAAAATGCTTCGGAACTAGGGCGCCGTTGGTTATTTAAAAAATTCATGAATCCGAGAACTTATGATCTGGGAAAATATGGTCGTTTAGCTTTAAATAAAAAATTAGGTCTGACTTTAGCATCTTTTCAAACGACTTTGACTGGTCAAGATTTACTCTGTATTACTGATTATATTATTAAAGTAGAAAAAGGAATTTACCCGATCGACGATATCGATCATTTAAAGAACAGAAGAGTTCGTTGTTCTGGAGATTTAATTCAAACTCAATTAGGACTCGGGTTACTCAGATTAGAAAAAATCATTCGAGAAAAACTCAATAAAAATACAAATACGCCGCATTTAAATTTCATTCTCAATACGCGTCCCATCAATGGTGCCCTAAAAGAATTTTTTGGATCTAATCCTTTGTCACAATTTATGGATCAAATTAACCCCTTGGCAGAAATTACTCATAAACGTCGACTGAGTTCTTTAGGAATTGGGGGAGTGACTCGCGATACTGCGACTTTAGCTATCAGAGGAATTCATCCGTCTCATTATGGACGTATTTGTCCAATCGAAACTCCCGAAGGTAAAAATACGGGTTTAGTCAATTCTTTGACTACGTATGCCAGAGTGAATTTACAAGGACTTATCGAAACGCCTTTTTATAAAGTATATAAAGGTCAAGTTCAAAAAAATATGGGAATGATTTATTTGACTGCGGATCAAGAAGAAAAAACAACCGTGGCTGCAGCAGATGTTTCAGTTTCTCTTTTAGGTTTTTTACCTGACAAACAAATTCCTTCGAGATTAGGAAAAGAATTTACTACTATTTCTAGAGATAAAGTGAATTATATCGGCGTTTCTCCCGTGCAAATGATTTCTGTAGCAACTTCTTTAATTCCATTCTTAGAACACGATGACGCGAACAGAGCTTTGATGGGGTCTAACATGCAAAGACAAGCCGTTCCTTTAGTTCGAGCTGAAAGACCTTTAGTTGGAACCGGGTTAGAAGCACGCGCCGTTAGTGATTCAGGGCACGCATTAATAGCTAAATCGAGCGGTTATGTGGCTTATGCCAGTGCTTCTAAAATTGTGATTTATACTTACTTATAAATAAAATGATATGAAATAAAATGTCTTTAATAAAAACACCATGCGTTTTTCAAAATCTATAAAAACACAGACACAAAATTTAGTTCTATATCAAAAACAAAAAATATCGTGATGACCAGCAAAAGTTTTTTCGATTTATTATTTATAAATAATAAATCGATTTGCGAAAGCAGTTTCATTTAAAAATGAATTGTGATTGATTTGCTTCTAATTTGAAAATTTTACAACAAACTGATTAACATATCGCGCTCCGCTATTTTTATTGGTTCACGAATTATATTACAAAATTCATATTATAAAATGTTATAAAATGACTAGCACTCATGTCGACCGTGTCGTAAGTGAAATATTACCTCAAAGTTTTTCGTATTTTAATCGAGACCGTGTTTATACAAATGCCATTTATGTGTTTGAAGATATAAAGTGATTAACTAATCGGCTATTTAATGGAAATTGAATCGTATTATTTTTATGAGTCACATGACGAGAGATTAATAGTCAAAAGCACTGCAGGTGAAGTACAAAGAGCAAAAAAGATATTCGTGCATGTTTTAAAAAATATTTTTAGTTTTTATTCGATATTTTTACTATTACTATGACGTAGTAATATGTTTTTTTTTTAATTTTTGGTGTCAGACATTCAAAAAAAGCGATTTTACAAATAAAACAAATTGTTGAAGTTAAATTTTTGGCATATATGACATTTATTAATTTTATTAATTTATGGTTTTTCATCCTGTTAAATATTCGTTACAAAAATATCAACGCTCTAACCAAGATACTTGTTTAGTTCAAAGACCGGCCGTGGCGGAAGGCGATTGGGTAGAAAAAGGTGATTTATTGGCAGATTGTTCTGCTAGTTCCGGAGGAGAACTTTCTCTCGGACAGAATATTTTCATCGCTTATATGCCATGGGAAGGTTATAATTATGAAGATGCCATATTGATCAGCGAAAGATTAGTTTATGATGATATCTACACTTCGATTCACATCGAAACTTATGAAATTGAAACTCGTATGACGAAATACGGTGCCGAACAAATCACTAAAAATATTCCTGATATTTCGAAAAGAGAAGTGGATCATTTAGATAAAAACGGCATCGCTAAATTAGGAAGTTGGATCACAGAAGGCGACATTATAGTGGGTAAAATGACTCCGACAAATAAAAAATATAAGTCTGCCTATCAAAAATTACTCTATACGGTTTTAGAAAAAGAGCTTTTGCCCGCTCGCGAAAGTTGTTTGCGTGCGCCCAAAGGACTCAAAGCTAAAGTCGTGGACGTTCAAATTTATAATTCGACCAAGAAAAAAAAAGCGAAGTTTCCAAAAAAAGAGCATAAATTTAAAGGACCAGAATGGGTCCGTATTTATTTAGCTGAAAAAAGAAAAATTCAAGTAGGCGATAAAATGGCAGGTCGTCACGGAAACAAAGGAATTGTATCTCAAATTTTACCTAGACAAGATATGCCTTATCTACCAGATGGAACTCCACTCGATATGGTATTAAATCCTTTAGGAGTTCCTTCTCGAATGAACGTCGGTCAAATTTATGAATGTTTATTGGGCCTGGCAGCATTTTATTTAGGAACTCGCATTAAAGTGACTGCTTTCGACGAAATTTATGGGCCAGAAGCTTCTAGAAGTTTAAGTTATTCGAAACTTTATGAAGCTAGACAAAAAACAAAAAAAAATTGGCTTTTTAATCCGACGAGTCCAGGAAAAATGAAAATTTTTGATGGTCGAACGGGTGATTGTTTTGATCAAGCAGTAACCGTCGGTATCGCATACATATTAAAATTAGTTCATTTAGTGGACGATAAAATTCATATGAGATCTACTGGTCCATATTCTTTAGTAACTCAACAACCTTTAAGAGGTCGATCGAAAGCCGGGGGACAAAGAGTCGGTGAAATGGAAGTTTGGGCATTAGAAGGTTATGGTGCTGCATTTACTTTGTTAGAAATGTTGACTATAAAATCTGACGATATGACAGGTAGAATGACTTTATGGTCTAATATTATTCTTAATAATGAAATTTATATTGGAACTCCAGAATCATTTAAAGTTTTAGTTTGCGAATTACAGGCTTTATGTTTAGATATTGGTCTTTTTCGTTTAGATCAAAAAGGACTTTTAACTCGAGTCGAGCATTTGATTAAATTGCCTTAAAAAAGTGCACACTTTTTTAAACACATATAGAAATAATAAATAAAAAGATTCATTTCGATTCAATGCATAATTAATACGACATATAAATTTTTTTGAATATCTATAAAATTAACATTTATCTCAAATGCGGGGTAATAATTTTTATGTGATCGATTCCAGTACTAGATACTAGATTTGTGATTTGTGTCTGTCAGGTAAAGCAGATTTATTTAGTTAATTCGTCATCTAAAATCACATGATGAGTTAAACGGTTTTATTATATATATTGTTTCACGTCTTGTGTTTCATTTTAAAAATTAAAAATGAAATTTTAGTTAAAAATCGTATTTCAATTTAAAGATTTCGAGTCGGATCTAAAACTAGATAGCAAAAACTTTAACAAAGGAACGATTTTAAATATGAAGTATTTAACATATTTTTTATTAATTTGCTATAATATGCATAAAAATCAAATCTGTTTAATAATGTCAATTTATAATATAATATGATATAAAATATATTATAAATTATTGTGACTAAATTTATTTCTAATTTTATTCAGTTTCTCTCAGTTTCTGGAAGATTGCTATTGAGAATCAAAATGAAAATCGTCTCAAAATTTTATTTTGAACTGAATTTTAATTTAATTAAGTGCCCGAGTTTTAAAATTCAAAAGCCGAAGATTTGTAAAACCGAGAAAAACAGATTTGTATTAATGTTTAAATAAAAAAGATATATTTTTTTGGCGTGATTATTTTTATTTAAACTCAAAAAATTTTTCTTTAGAATTTATTCATATGTGGAGCATCGAAAATGGCATACTTGCTATATTTCAATATATTACCCCGCATTGAAATTGACTGCCTATAAAACCAATACACATATCTGTATAATTGACGCTTACTCAAATTCATATATATTAAAAAATATATATTATAAATTTGAAATCGAAAATTTTTCTCCGTCGCTTTTTAATAAAGATGTCAAACTCTCATGAAAATTTAGTCGACAAAATCGTTTGAAATTGTAATTAATTTTTTAATAAAATAAAATTCTAAGAGAAGCTGTAAGAAAAGAAAGTTTTCATATACAGTTTTGTAGCCGAGTCAAATTGAATACATTGTAATGATTATTTTACCAGGTTTCTATTATTAGACAGGTCATTTAATTGTTTTGACTTAGGTTAACCGACCAAGACGTTTAAAGCAATCACTGATGTTAATCTTTACTAGAGTTAGAATGTGTGTCAATCCTTCAACAGGAAAAATTTAATGAAGTTTTATGTAATTGTGAAACTTCATTAAATTCAGGAAAAAGTCGAAAGCAATTGCCAATTTATAATAAATTGGATAAAAATTTTAACTCTATTTTTAGTTATTAATAATGCTGAATGACTTTTAAGTACTCAGTTTTGAATTAGTATAATTTAGTATAATTCAAAAATGTATTTAAAAAATGAATTTTTACATGTCATATTTTTATGATAGATACAATACTATCATTTTATTTTAAGTTGTTTTTGTCTTTGGTTTATATGCTTCAGTCTAATAAAAAGCATATAAACCAAAGGGACAACAGAATCGAAAATTTTTCCTATAATTTTTACATCATATATAATATCAATAAATATTAAAGACGCTCACTGACACCACTATACCATTTGCCGTGTTTTTAATTCGTCGATTTTTCAATAAAATTTGATCTGACGCCTTGATTTTTTATTCAAAAACATGTTTGATGTGCAAAATAAAAATTATATACCCCTCATTTGAAGGCACATCTTATACGCGACGAATTTTTAGAAATATTAAATAGAATTATAATCTAATGACGACTCTTTCGAACGAAACATTAGTGTTTGAGTGTGAAACGGGCAATTATCATACTTTTTGTCCTATCAGTTGTGTTTCTTGGTTATATCAAAAAATCGAAGATAGTTTTTTTCTAGTAATTGGAACGAAAACTTGTGGTTATTTTTTACAAAATGCTCTTGGAGTCATGATTTTTGCTGAACCTCGCTATGCTATGGCTGAATTAGAAGAAGGAGATATTTCAGCTCAATTAAACGATTATAAAGAATTAAAACGTCTTTGTTTACAAATTAAACAAGATCGAAATCCAAGCGTAATAGTTTGGATTGGAACTTGTACGACGGAAATTATTAAAATGGATTTAGAAGGTATGGCACCTCGATTAGAAATAGAAATTGGTTTACCTATCGTGGTTGCACGTGCGAATGGCTTAGATTATGCTTTTACTCAAGGAGAAGACACTGTATTAGCTGCTATGGCTCAACGTTGTCCATCTGAAAGCACGCAGAATGTATCATGCGATGCAAAGCTTTCTTCTCATTCAATAATGCCTAAAACATCCGAAAAAATATATGACCCTGCATTACCCGGCATTTCGCAGTCTGTACCATTAAAAAAACCCGCTGTCGTTTTATTTGGATCTTTACCAAGTACAGTTGCTACCCAACTTACGCTCGAATTAAAGACACAAGGTATTGAAGTTTCGGGCTGGCTTCCTTCACAACGTTATGCAGATTTACCTCTTTTATCCGAAGGAACTTATGTTTGTGGTGTCAATCCTTTTTTAAGTCGAACAGCGACAACTTTAATGCGACGTAGAAAATGCAAGTTGATCGGTGCTCCTTTTCCGATTGGACCAGACGGAACTCGTGCTTGGGTAGAAAAAATTTGTTCTGTTTTTGGAATCGTCCCTCAAGGACTAGAACAGCGTGAATTAAAAATTTGGAATACATTAGAAGATTATTTACAATTGATTCGAGGTAAATCTGTTTTTTTCATGGGCGATAATTTATTAGAAATTTCTTTAGCTCGATTTTTGACTCGCTGCGGGATGATTATTTATGAAATTGGAATTCCTTACATGGATAAACGATTTCAAGCAGCAGAATTAGAATTATTACAAAAAACTTGTCGTGAAATGAAAGTTCCTATGCCTCGCATCGTCGAAAAACCCGACAATTATTATCAAATTCAGCGTATTCGAGAACTTCAACCAGATTTAGCTATCACTGGAATGGCTCACGCTAATCCTTTGGAAGCACGAGGGATTACGACTAAATGGTCTGTTGAATTTACGTTTGCACAAATTCACGGATTTGCGAACAGTCGTGAAATTTTAGAACTCGTTACGAGACCTTTACGAAGAAATCAAAGTTTAGATTCGTTAGGTTGGGCTAAATTAGTCAAATAATGAATAATTAACAAACGTCATTGTTTTTGTCATAGACAAATGACAAAAAATAGCTCTTTCACGTGCATAATTTTTATCCAGTGATTTTTTTCGTAAAAATCCGATTCAAAAGCGTATTCGAAATCTTCGATTCGACCGAAAATCAAGTCAGGATCGAAGATTTCGAATACGCGCTGGTTTCATATACCATTAATATATCGAGATTTTTGAAAATCATTTAAATAGATTTCGAACTAGATTAGGGATATGTTTAACCCAAGTTTCAATAGCAAAAAATAAACGATACGGTGCCTCAAAAAACGAAAATCATCTCATGCAATTATTTCATAAATAAAACGACAAAAATAAATACTCAAAAAATATTTTAGAAAATAAAATCAACATAACAATTTTATTAATATGAAATATCATTCGTAAAAAGTTCATTAAGTCTCCTATAAAATAGTGATAGATATTTTTTTATTTTATTCGGTTGATTTGTTGACAGTTTTTAGCTAAAATGAACGAAAGGAGAGATGGCTGAGTGGTCGAAAGCGACTGATTGCTAATCCGTTGTACGAGAAATTTTCGTACCGAGGGTTCGAATCCCTCTCTCTCCGAAGATATCACGAAATTTAGTGAATAATCAACGTTTATTATTTATTAGATTTTTTTATCCTTTTACGTGTCTTTCTAATAAGCGCTGATGTGAAAAAGAGCGGAGCGCGCTCTTTAACTCGCCGAAATTAAAGCGTTTAATCTCGAAACTCTATTTGATTTTTTTCGATCAATATTATATAATTAACTCGGTTGTTATAATTTTATTGACAATTTTCGGGAGGAAATAAACATGAATCCAATTGTTGCTGCTGCATCTGTTATCTCTGCTGGATTAGCTGTTGGTCTTGCTGCTATTGGTCCTGGTATGGGTCAAGGTACTGCTGCTGGTTACGCTGTAGAAGGTATCGCAAGACAACCTGAAGCTGAAGGTAAAATTCGTGGTGCATTACTTTTAAGTTTCGCTTTCATGGAGTCTTTAACGATTTACGGTCTAGTTGTTGCATTAGCTCTTTTATTCGCTAACCCTTTCGCTTCTTAAGAACAGCGAATTTGGAAAAAAAATCGCGCTTCGCTAAATTATAAATTATTGCGCAGTAAGTCTCCTTATACATTTAATGAGACTTACTGCGCACATTATAGAATGTTTGAACAATGTTGTGAAATTATTTGTATAATATTCGCAAATTTATTTTTGTAATTCATTCATATTCAGATAAAAAATTTTTTCTCAAAAAATTAAAATAGTAGGATTTTAGATCTGGATTTTTCGTATTATTTGATATATTTCAAATTTATCGCGCCCCGCTATTTTATTTAACAAAGTATTTATTGATTTTTCCTCCCCCAAAAGGGGTCTTTTATTTAGATAAGAAAAGATTTGATGCTATAGAGCCTGAGGGTGATTTACGATTATCGATCTTCGAGCAAGTTTAAAAGACGAAACCTCATTTTGACAATTTTTCAGAATAAATACATTTGATATTTTATGAAAAACTATAACGAAATAAATATGATGGCCCTTTGGTTTTATTTAATCTAAAATTTGTGTGAGAATTTTTTTTATTAAAAAATACGGGTCAGTTTATTTTATTTACGTTTTAATCGCATAAAGGTCAATTTCAATTTTTTATGAATTTGGAAAGTTCATAAAAAAATAAAATGTATGATTGAGAAGTGATCAATGACTATAGTTTTTTAGGCATATCGAAAGGGAAAGACTCTTTTGAGTTCACAAAATTCTTATTTTTATGATTTTTATGTCTTTTGAATTTTCGTTGATTAATCACCTTCCATTAGCAGAAGGTTTTGGTATTAATACCAACATTTTTGAAACAAATGTTATTAATTTAGCTGCAGTAGTTACTATCGTAATTTCTTTTGTAGGTAAAAGTTTAACTTCTTTATTAGACGATCGTAAAAAAACAATCGTTAACAATTTACAAGAAGCAAGTCAAAGAGCTGCCGAAGCTCAAGAAAAATTAGCACAAGCAAGAAATCAATTACAACTTGCTCAGAAAAAAGCTATTCAAATTCGTGAAGAAGGTGCTTTAAAATCGAGTCAAGAAATCTCTAATTGTGTTTCTCAGCATGAACAAAGACTTTCTTTATTAGATGATTTTAAACAAGAAACAATTCAATTTTATCAACAAAAAGCTTTTAAACAAGCTTACATGTACGTTATTTCTCGTATTATGAGCAATGTAAAAGAAAGATTGACAAAAAATTTAGATTCTACTTATCACGTTGTTGTTAATAACTTTTATGTTTCTAGATTTACTGAATATAATCCATAAACTTATCGTGTATTTTGTTATAGATGTATATGAATACAAATATTTTTGATTGGTCTTTGGTACATTTACGTTAAAACCTTTCCATAAGAAAATTTTATGATGGTTTTTATGAAATAAAAAACCATTTCAATATCATAAAATTAAAAATTAATATTTAGAGTATATTTATGTAAAAATCATAAATATACTCTAACAAATAAATATTTATTTTATAAAATTGAAATCTATCAGAAGTTTAAAATTTAAATTTGTAAATACGTATGGCAGTGAGCGTGCAAAGGCGTAGTGGAAATCTTCGATTCGATTCGTTCTGATTCGATTCGTTCCGACGATTCGTTCCGACGATTCGTTCTGACGATTCGTTCCGATTCGATTCGTTCTGACGATTCGTTCCGCTTCGATTCGTTCCGAAAGGAAAAAAAGGAAAACAAAGGGGACGAGTCGCCAAGATCTCTCTGCGTGCTTCGTGTTTGGTTCGAAATCATGTTAAACATTTTCGATGTTTAAAGCGCTTCGCTAAAAATCTGGTTAAACATGATCGCGCTTCTTTTCCCTTCATACTTCAGGGTATGAACAGGGTATGAACGAAAAATTCATTTTATTCAAAAAATGCATTTTTTGAAAGAAACAAAAATGTAGTTCAAAATCAGGTCGAATATGGTATTTAATCTTTTAAACACGGTTCAACATGTTCTTTTTTAAAAATCATTTCAAAATCATTTAAACATCTTCGATGTTTAACTAGATTTTGAACTAGATTTTATTCAAAAAATGCATTTTTTGAAACAAAACCGCTTCGCTAATGTGGTGTAATTGTGGTGTAATAAATCATTTCGAAATGATTTTCAACGGATTTCTTTCGAAATCGGTATTTTTCGTGAAAGAAGATGCTTCTAAACTTTCATTTAGAATGAAAAAAGGGGGTCCACCCCCTTGCAAAAAAATCTATTTTTTGGTATATGTTATAGTACCAAGCATTTCAAAAATGCATGTTTAATCTTTAATAAGATTCGGAGAGTTTCAAATTAAATATATATAAAATCATTATGACTGCTATTTTAGAACGTCGTGAAGCTTCTAGCCTTTGGGCTCGTTTTTGTGAGTGGGTTACTTCTACTGAAAACCGTTTATACATCGGTTGGTTCGGTACAATCATGATCCCAACTCTATTAACTGCTACTTCAGTATTCATCATCGCTTTCGTTGCTGCTCCTCCAGTTGACATCGATGGTATCCGTGAGCCAGTTTCAGGTTCATTATTATACGGAAACAACATCATCTCTGGTGCTGTTATCCCAACTTCAAACGCGATTGGTTTACACTTCTACCCGATCTGGGAAGCTGCTTCTTTAGACGAGTGGTTATACAACGGTGGTCCTTACCAACTTATCGTTTGCCACTTCCTTTTAGGTGTTTGCTGCTACATGGGTCGTGAGTGGGAATTATCTTACCGTTTAGGTATGCGTCCTTGGATCGCTGTTGCTTACTCAGCTCCAGTTGCTGCTGCTATGGCAGTTTTCCTAATCTACCCTATCGGACAAGGTTCTTTCTCTGACGGTATGCCTTTAGGTATTTCTGGTACTTTCAACTTCATGATCGTATTCCAAGCTGAACACAACATCTTAATGCACCCATTCCACATGCTTGGTGTTGCTGGTGTATTCGGTGGTTCATTATTCTCTGCTATGCACGGTTCATTAGTAACTTCATCTCTAATCCGTGAAACTACAGAAAACGAATCTGCTAACGAAGGTTACAAATTCGGTCAAGAAGAAGAAACTTACAACATCGTAGCTGCTCACGGTTACTTCGGTCGTTTAATCTTCCAATACGCTTCTTTCAACAACTCTCGTTCATTACACTTCTTCTTAGCTGCTTGGCCAGTTGTTGGTATCTGGTTCACTGCTTTAGGTTTATCAACTATGGCATTCAACTTAAATGGTTTCAACTTCAACCAATCAGTAGTTGACTCTCAAGGTCGTGTATTAAACACTTGGGCTGACATCATCAACCGTGCTAACTTAGGTATGGAAGTAATGCACGAGCGTAACGCTCACAACTTCCCTCTTGACTTAGCTTCTGCTGATGCTCCTTCTATCAACGCTTAATTTTCTCAGAAAAATTAGTCGCATAGATGTTTTTAATAAGACGGATTAAATTTCCGTCTTATTAATAAAATTTTGTTTCTTTCAAAAAATATATTTTTTGAATAAAATGCATTTTTCGTTCATACCCTCTTTATCCTCTTTATCCTCTTTATCCTCTTTATCCTCTTTATCCTCTTTATCCTCTTTATCCTCTTTATCCCGAAGTCTGAGGGACGAAGTCTGAGGGGAAGTATGAAGGGAAAAGAAACGCGATAAAATTAATAAAAAAGATTGAGTGAAACTGATCCGAGTGCCTCTCTATTCTATTACGATCGTAATATTATATATAACATCGATAATAAGCCATCTAATCTAGTACAGAATGCAATTCATACTGCTCGTATATATTATTCTTATCGTCATCAAAAGTATTACATATATATTCGTAATAGATAGTATTACAATCATCGAATCATATTACATAGAATATAAGTATTCGCATATTTATAAATTTAGTCGTTTCGGTTCGAAATTATAGATTTCGAAATGTTTTTATAAATCTGGTCGTTTCGGTTCTTTCAAAAAATGCATTTTTTGAATAAAATCATTTAAACATCTTCGATGTTTAACTAGATTTTGAAATGATTTTCAAAAGATGTTTAACGAGATAAGGACTCAAATTTATGGCGTATCTGTTTCATATTCATATTCATACGATATCGATGACGCTAGATAGACATATTGAGCTCGATTCGTTCATTTTATTCGAAAAATGCATTTTTATTTCGAAAAATCGATTTTATTCAAAAAATGCATTTTTTGAAAGAACCGAAGTGATTTCGTATAAAGTATATATGTATATAAATAGAAACTATACGAGCAAATCGAAAAAATCATATCAAATCCAATAACAGCACCAAATACGAGGCCTTTGAAAAAAGATCAAACCCAACAAAAAGAAAAATCTTGACAAAAAAAAAATATTTGTTAAAGTATAAATCTAGGAATGTTCAAAAATAACAAAAACGAACGAATTGATTAAGCGCGTACTAAAGCGATAAAATCAAAACTCGTTGAAAATCATTGCTAGCCCATTCGATTTTCAAATGACGAATCGTCTCATTGTTAAAAAATGTAAACATATTTTTGGAGAGTTTGATCCTGGCTCAGGATGAACGCTGGCGGTGTGCTTAACACATGCAAGTCGTACGAGGTCCATTCTCCTATATGCTCTCGGGCATGTAAAAATGGACTGCAGTGGCGGACGGGTGCGTAACGCGTAAGAACTTACCTTTTGGAGGGGGATAACATTGGGAAACCGCTGCTAATACCCCATAATGCTGAGGAGCTAAATGGTGAACAACCGCCAAGAGAGAGGCTTGCGTCTGATTAGCTAGTTGGTGGGGGTAATGGCCCCCCAAGGCGACGATCAGTAGCTGGTCTGAGAGGATGATCAGCCACACTGGGACTGAGACACGGCCCAGACTCCTACGGGAGGCAGCAGTGAGGAATTTTCCGCAATGGGCGAAAGCCTGACGGAGCAATACCGCGTGAAGGAAGAAGGCCCGTGGGTCGTAAACTTCTTTTCTCAGAGAAGAAGATCTGACGGTATCTGAGGAATAAGCGCCGGCTAAGTCTGTGCCAGCAGCCGCGGTAATACAGACGGCGCAAGCGTTATCCGGAATGATTGGGCGTAAAGCGTCTGTAGGTGGTTCGCGAAGTCTACTGTCAAATCCCAGGGCTCAACCTTGGACAGGCAGTGGAGAACTCGCGGACTAGAGTACGGTAGGGGTAGAGGGAATTCCCGGTGAAGCAGTGAAATGCACAGAGATCGGGAAGAACACCAGTGGCGAAGGCGCTCTACTAGGCCGTGACTGACACTGAGAGACGATAGCTAGGGGAGCGAATAGGATTAGATACCCTAGTAGTCCTAGCCGTAAACGATGGATACTAAGTGCTGTCAAAAACAGTGCTGTAGCTAACGCGTTAAGTATCCCGCCTGGGGAGTATGCTCGCAAGAGTGAAACTCAAAGGAATTGACGGGGATCCGCACAAGCAGTGGATTATGCGGTTTAATTCGATGCAACGCGAAGAACCTTACCAGGGATTGACATGCCGAGAATCCTTCAGAGATGGGGGAGTGCCTGAAAAGGAGCTCGGACACAGGTGGTGCATGGCTGTCGTCAGCTCGTACCGTAAGGCGTAGAGTTAAGTCTCGCAACGAGCGCAACCCTCGTCTCTAGTTGCCACTTGGGACTCTAGAGAGACTGCCGGTGCAAGCCGGAGGAAGGAGAGGATGACGTCAAGTCAGCATGCCCCTTACATCCTGGGCTACACGCGTAATACAATGGTCGAGACAATCGGAAGCGACCTCGCGAGAGCAAGCGAATCTGCCAAACTCGACCTCAGTTCGGATTGTAGGCTGCAACTCGCCTACATGAAGCCGGAATTGCTAGTAATCGCCAGTCAGCTATATGGCGGTGAATACGTTCCCGGATCTTGTACACACCGCCCGTCACACCACGGGAGCTGGTTCTGCCCTAAATCGTTACTCTAACCGCAAGGAGGAGGACGCCTAAGGCAGTGCTCGTGACCAGGGTGAAGTCGTAACAAGGTATCCCTACTGGAAGGTGGGGATGGATCACCTCCTTCATAAGGATAACACGGCTCACGTCTATAAAAAAATAGCGGAGTTAAACATCAGTTAAACATCGTTTTAACTAGATTTTTAGTTGATTCTCAACTAAACTAAAAACAAACAGGTGCACTAGAGTTATAAAAACAAACTGGCTCTGATTCCATTTGTTTATAAAAACAAAAGAGTATAATCAAAGTCTGACTCTAGCGCATTTGTTTGTTTTTAATTCAGTTTCCCTTCATACTTCCCCTCAGACTTCGTCCCTCAGACTTCGTCCCTCAGACTTCGTCCCTCAGACTTCGTCCCTCAGACTTCGGGATAAAGAGGATAAAGAGGCTAAAGAGGGTATGAACAAAAAATGCATTTTTATTTATAAATCGAAGGTTTATAACACCAAAAATACGAGGACCATTAGCTCAGTCGGTTAGAGCGTACGCTTGATAAGCGTAAGGTCGTTGATTCAAGTTCAACATGGTCCACCAGGCTCTCATCTGTTCACATTAGATGAGGCGCCTATAAAAAAGGATAAATATGAATGGGAGTATAGCTCAGTTGGTAGAGCGTTGCCTTTGCAAGGCAAATGTCAGCGGTTCGAATCCGCTTACTTCCACCACTTTCTCTTTATTCATTTCAAAAAGAGAGGAAGTGTGTTTGTTTCAAAAAATATGTTGTTCGCGCTTCTTTTCGAAAAATGAATTTTATTCAAAAAATGCATTTTTTGAAAGAAACAAAAATCTAGTTCAAAATCTAGTTAAACATCTTCGATGTTTAAATGATTTTGAAATGATTTTTAAAAGCGCTTCGCTAAATATCTTTTTTGAATGAAATAAATGTTTAATGTTTATGGTCAAATAAACGAAGGCTCACGGTGGAGACCTAGGGACTCAGAGACGAAGAAGGGCGCAGGTACCGGCGAAACGCTTCGGGGAGCTGGCAACAAGCTTTGATCCGGAGATCCCCGAATAGGGCAACCTCGAGAACTACCTATACAATTCATAGTTAGGAAAGAGACAACCTGGTGAACTGAAACATCTTAGTAGCCAGAGGAAAAGAAAGCAAACGCGATTCTCGTAGTAGCGGCGAGCGAAACGGGAACAGCCTAAACCAATCTCTTCGATTGGGGTAGTGGGAAGACATTTTTTATTTTTCTTCATACTTCAGGGTATGAACGAAAAATATATTTTTCGAACAAGCGATAAACCGCATCTGTGAACACATGAAAACGATAAAAAGCCAATGTGTGCACGTGTTTATGAATAAAAGCAAAGACGAAGCAGCTGAATCCTGCACCATAGATGGTGAAAGTCCAGTAGTCGTATTTTAAAAATAACACCGCATAAGAGCGATGATGCGCGAAGACTCAATTCATTTGATTCGAATTGTCTAATCCCGAGTAGCATGGGGCACGTGGAATCCCGTGTGAATCTGCGAGGACCACCTCGTAAGGCTAAATATTCCTGAGTCACCGATAGCGAAATAGTACCGCGAGGGAAAGGTGAAAAGAACCCCCGTAGGGGAGTGAAATAGAACATGAAACCGTCAGCTGACAAGCAGTGGGAGGGCTATGGGCCTGACCGCGTGCCTGTTGAAGAATGAGCCGGCGACTTATAGGAAGTGGCAGGGTTAAGAAGTTTCGTTCGTAGCCCAAGCGAAAGCGAGTCTGAATAGGGCGTCTAGTCACTTCTTATGGACCCGAACCCGGATGATCTAACCACGACCAGGATGAAGCTTGGGTAACACCAAGTGGAGGTCCGAACCGACCGATGTTGAAAAATCGGCGGATGAGTTATGGTTAGCGGAGAAATTCCAATCGAATTCGGAGCTAGCTGGTTCTCCCCGAAATGCGTTGAGGCGCAGCGGTGACGACGAACTTCCTTGGGGTAAAGCTCACTGTTTCGATACGGGCTGCGAAAGCGGTACCAAGTCGTGGCAAACTCAGAATACAAGGAAATGTTTTCCGTCAACCAGTGAGACGGTGGGGGATAAGCTTCATCGTCAAGAGGGAAACAGCCCAGATCACCAGCTAAGGCCCCTAAATGGCCGCTAAGTGGAAAAGGATGTGAGAATGCTGAAACAACCAGGAGGTTTGCTTAGAAGCAGCCACCCTTCAAAGAGTGCGTAATAGCTCACTGGTAAAGCGTTCTTGCGCCGACAATGGCCGGGACTAAGCGGCCTGCCGAAGCTGTGAGATTTTTTTATAAAAAAATAAAAAAATCGGTAGGGGAGCGTTCTGCTTCGGGTGAAGCTTTCATGTAAATGGCAGTGGACGGAGCGGAAGTGAGAATGTCGGCTTGAGTAACGAAAACATTGGTGAGAATCCAATGCCCCGAAAACCTAAGGGTTCCTCCACAAGGTTCGTCCGTGGGGGGTGAGTCAGGACCTAAGGTGAGGCCGAAAGGCGTAATCGATGGCAAACAGGTTAATATTCCTGTACTGATTCTGGTGGGAACCGAGGGACGAAGAAGGCTAAGCTAGATCTGTGCATGGAATGCAGTGGAAGCGTTTAGGCGATGACAGGTAGAACAAAAACTATCCTGGAGCTGAGGCGTGATCCCGCTCTCTGGAACTCGTTCCGGTTGAGCGCTAGTGATGTCATACTTCCAAGAAAAGCTCGTGCACCTCTCTCTTGTTTACAAGGGAGAACAAACACCAGAATCACCTGTACCTGAAACCGACACAGGTAGGTAGGTAGAGAATACTAAGGGGCGCGAGATAACTCTCTCTAAGGAACTCGGCAAACTGGCCCCGTAACTTCGGAAGAAGGGGCGCCCTCTGAGAAGAGGGTCGCAGTGACCAGGCCCAGGCGACTGTTTACCAAAAACACAGGTCTCAGCAAAGTCGTAAGACAACATATTGGGGCCGATGCCTGCCCAGTGCCGGAAGGTGAAGGAAGTTGGTCATCCGCTTTCGCGGAGAAGCTGACGACCGAAGCCCCGGTGAACGGCGGCTGTAACTATGACAGTCCTAAGGTAGCGAAATTCATTGTCGAGTAAGTTTCGACCTGCACGAAAGGCATAACGATCTGGGCGCTGTCTCGGAGAGAGGCTCGGTGAAATAGACTTGTCCGTGAAGATGCGGACTACTTGCATTTGGACAGAAAGACCCTATGAAGCTTCACTGCAGGCTGGCATTGGGTTCGGGCTTTTCTTGCGCAGTCTAGGTGGGAGGCTTTGAAGGTTTCCTTCCGGGGAAGCTGGAGCCATCAGTGAGAGACCACTCTGGAAAGGCTAGAATCCTAATGGTGATCCTTGAATCAGGACACTTGACATTGTCAGCTAGACAGTTTTTCTGGGGCGGAAGGCTCCTAAAAGGTAACGGAGCTGTGCAAAGGTTCCCTCAGTCTGGACGGAAATCAGACGTGGAGTGTAAAGGCAAAAGGGAGCTTGACTGCAAGACCTACAAGTCGAGCAGGAGCGAAAGCTGGCCTTAGTGATCCGACGGTACCGTGTGGAAGGGCCGTCGCTCAACGGATAAAAGTTACTCTAGGGATAACAGGCTAATCTTATCCAAGAGTTCACATCGACGATAAGGTTTGGCACCTCGATGTCGGCTCATCACATCCTGGAGCGGTAGTACGTTCCAAGGGTTGGGCTGTTCGCCCATTAAAGTGGTACGTGAGCTGGGTTCAGAACGTCGTGAGACAGTTCGGTCCATATCCGATGCAAGCGCTAGAGCATTGAGGGGAGTCTTCCATAGTACGAGAGGACCTGTGAAGAACATGCCAATGGTGTATTAGTTATCTTTCCAAAGGTAAACGCTAAGTAGCTACGCATTGAGTGGATAAGTGCTGAAAGCATCTAAGTACGAAGCCCACCTCAAGATGAATGCTCTCTATCAGGTCGCGGCAAGAACAGCCGTCGATAGGTATCAGGTGTAAGATCAGCAATGATTTCAGCCGAGATATACTAAAGGCCGATTGATTTTGACCTATTTATTTATACCCTTCTTATGGGCTCGGAATCTCTTTTTATTTTCATCCTCTTTATCCTCTTTATCCCGAAGTATGAGGGAAGAAGTATCAGGGACGAAAAATGAGGGACGATGAAGAGTGAAGTACGAGGGGTATGATTCTCCGGAGCAACGCTCCGCTGAAACTCTGGTGCTCTATGCTCGAGTGGAACCACGCCAATCCATCCCGAACTTGGCTGTGAAACTCTCGAGAAGTCGACTGACTCGTTGGAAGTCTAACGGGAAATCTCGACTTAGTGCCAGGGTGAATCGTCCTATTTATTGATAAAAACAAATGCTTTTGAAAAATAGCGGAGTTCATTTGATTCGAAAAATGCATTTTTCAACTGCAATCATCTTTTTTATGCGGTTTTATGCGTTTTGCTTTATAAAAGCAAACGCAACGGCAATCTCCTCATTACATCAGTCTATCTATGACCATATCAGTCTATCTATGATCATATCAGTCTATCTATGATCATATCAGTCTATCTATGATCATAAAGGTATAAGATTTATTTATACAGTTCAATACACGTTTCATATTGAAACTCTGGTCCTTAATCTGGTCAAACATGACCCTTAATCTAGTCGTTTCGGTTGTTTTGAAAAAAGAATTCATTTCAAAAAATGCATTTTTCGAATCAAATGAACTCCGCTATTTTTCAAATGAAATCATTTCAAAATCACTTAAAAATGATTTCGAAATCTTTGATTTTGAACTAGATGTTTAACTAGATTTTTGTTTCTTTCAAAAAATGCATTTTTCGTTCATACCCTGTTCATATGCTTTTGTTTTTACGCAGTAAAAACAACAGCAATCCCTTTTTATCCTCTTTATCCCGAAGTATGAGGGTTTGCAAAGCAAAAGAAGTATGAGGGATGAAGTATGAAGGGAAAAGAAGCGCGAAAGATTTTGAAACAGATTAAGGACCAGATTTAGAAAAAAGCACAAGAAGTATGAGGGGCACGAGCGGGTCTTTGCGTACGAACGATACTTTACGTACGAACGATGATTTACGTACGAACGATACTTTACGTACGAACGATGATTTACGTACGAACGATTTGATTCGAAAAATGCATTTTTTAATCACGAGCGGGTTTTTACGCACACTCGCGACCGTCGCACGCCTTTTTATTAAAAAT